ATCCGTCTCTCGTCCAAAAGTGCTTACGCACCTCCGTACCCAGGACTTGGTTTTTTTGTCGTCGGACACGACGGAACGACGAAACAGTCCGACAAAACTTCGGACCCCGTCTTGCTTGTCGGACGACACACAGAACAAAAAAACTGTGCGATGAACTCAAGGTTTTGATTGTGTTTCCGGGCACGCAAATGATAATGGGTCAGGTACACAAAAAAACTGTAGGACGATATATATTGATAAGTTATGATTTCTCCATTAAACTCCTTCATTGGAGTTTCGTGGTGACACATTTTTTCCCATGATTTATTATAATTAAATCCTTATTGCAATCAAAAAAGGGAAAAATACGGATGCGTGAAATATTAATATTTGCAATTTTAAGCTCCAGCGTTTTGAGTTCAAAAAAAATCCTAATATATAATGAAGAAGTTATTGTAGCTTTAAGTTTTGTGTGTTTCGTTATATTTAGTCGAAAAACATTTGGTGAAACTATAAAAGCTACTCTTGATGCGAGAAGCGAAGCTATCCTTTCCGATTTACAGCAATGGATGGGTTATCAAGAAGCTATGTTGTCCGAATTGAAGAAACAGCATGAATTACGTAGTATAAGCTTGCGTCCAAGTACACAAATGATTGGAGAATCATGTATAAATGATATGGTTACGCGCTGTGCGCCGAAGTGCAAACAGACAGTTAAATCTGTGTTATGCCAACAAATAGAACAAAAGTTGAAAACACTGTTAGCTATTCAAGAGCATTCCCGTATCAGTTTACAGGAGAAGATAGTAACTTGTTTTCGCGAAACAGTTTGTGACGAATTTCGCTTTTCCAAATTGCGGAAGCATCAGTCAAAACTAGTTCAACAAAGCATGGTATTATTGAAAGATGGGGTTCCGAAATGAACAATTTTGCACAAAGATGGCTGTTTTCCACGAACCACAAGTGCGACGCTATGCATGCTAGAATCGCTGGGTCAAACCGCGCCGGGACGACTGGTGCTAAACCTCACGCAACTCAGCCGAAAGTTAGTAGGAGAGTGATGTCCTGCGTTGGGGTAGACGGTCTGGTAAGTCCAGGGAAACGAATACTAATGATGCGCCCTCCGTTTCTGTGGAGCGTAGGCGGTTTCATGCCTACGGCTTACGAGTGCCGCCGTTCTCATCCGAATATCTTACTTTGTGGGGGAAAAGGAGCGTCCCTGAGAACCGGAACGAAACGCTCGTACTGCGGTGATGCTACAAGCTCACCTAATGCGCTAGGTAGGACAAGCCATTCTGCGCGATTTAGGCATGACGGCGGCGAGGGTGGGGCTGGGTCACGCCCCGGGATGAGTTGTAAACCCCATGCCAATGGCGGACGGGATAGTGACTCAACTGAGAACCGGTCGGGTAATGAACCCCCTGCTGTAACCGTCCATATGGACGGTGGCGGTTGGAGGCGAAAACTCGAAACTCTCGAACGAAACGAAAAATCCGGGAGAGTTCTAAACATCTACTCCATATGCACGGACCCGAACTTCTTGATTGCGGCCTATGAACAAATTAAGTCCCACACAGGTAACATGATACCGGAAGGGGGGGGCCGGGAAAGAGAAAACCTCTTCCTTCGTCGAGTGGCTCCGCCCCCGGAAAGTCTAGATCGCGCGTGGTTCGAAAGAACCGCCGAATTACTTCGAAGCGAACAGTTTTGTTTCAAACCCGCCGCACGTGGGACACCCACGCCTAACAGGCCCAGGGAATTCAGACCTTTAACTATCGGGAGCGACGAAATTGTTCAGCAAGCCATGAAAATAGTCATGGAACATATATACGAACCCATATTCCTGGACATTTCCCACGGGTTCCGTCCCGGAAGAGGATGTCACTCGGGGTTAGAACAAATTTGCCTGAAATGGACAGGAGCGTCGTGGTTTCTCGAATTTGGCATAAAAAGGTGCTTCGATTCCATGGATCGACACAAGCTGGTCTTCATCTTACAAAAGCATATAGAGGACCAGAGGTGGATGGATCTCGTGCATAAACCGTTCAGCGCGGGACTTGTTGGCGGCGGGCCGGAAGGACCAGTCCTCTCCCGTTGGTCGACTCCCCCTTGGTCCCTCGCCCCTCCACTTTGTAATATTTACCTGCACGAGTTAGACCAAGAAGTGGCCAAGATGGCTAATGAACTCTTACGGAGCCGCCGCAAGCGAAGAGTCGACGAGGGAACCACGGCGGCTACAAGGAGGAGGACGCTCGAAACGAAGGCGTTCAGAGCGCTGACCCCGCCGCAGGCGGAAATCATGACGGTCTGGAGAAAGGCGGCCGGGGGACCGTCCCCGACTGATTGGAAGGATCCCAACTACGCACGCGCATTTTACGTTCGATATGCGGGCAATTTCCCCTTAGGTATTGCCGGACCCAAGAAACTGGTGGTCACGGTCAAGAGTAGGATTGTGCAGTTCGTTAATTCGAAGCTCCACCTGGAACTCGCCGAAGGTGATATATCCCATATAAGCGCCGAAAGCGTTAAATTTCCGGGAATGGAGATAAAGGTTGTGCCCTCCTCGAAACTTCGAAGGAGATTCAGCAAGGCCATGGAGAAGCGACGGAGGGTTAGGAACCGTATCTCTACTCTAAGAGTACAAAAACGCAAACGCCAAGATTCCTTGATCCACGATGCCTTGGTTAGGGCGCTGGGTAAATTGTCGATGAAACAGAACTCTGCGGGACCGACAAAACTCCTTCCCAAATCCCCGGAAATGGCGGAGTTAGCTAAAGCCTTGTTAAGAGAAATGCAAGCCGATAAGGATCTAGTAACCGACATTCGGGACTCCCAGAAAAACTTCCACTCGGCTTTAGCGAGCAGGCTAGACTTTGCCCCGGCTGAGGCGCGGGAAGCAATGGATAACCTCGAGAGGAAACTCGACAAGTGGTGCGATGAGTGTAAAGTCCGAATCCCTTTTGATAAAGAGAGGGGAAAGGCTCGACCCGTGGGAAGATACGAGGCGCTATCCCTGCGAATTTTCGCCCCATTAAGGGAGATAAGGAAAAAGCTCAAATCGCGGGGCCTTATTACGGAGAATAATAAACCTCGTTGTGTGGTTAGATTGATTCGACTCAACGACGAAGACATTGTGCTTTGGTTTAACTCCGTAGCCCGAGACCTATTGAGTTACTATCGTTGCTGTGCCAATTTTTACAAGGTACGAGACTACGTGGATTATTTTTTACGCTGGTCCTTGATACACACAATGGCCAGGAAGCATAAGGCATCGGCGACGGAGCTCATCAGGGCATTATCGAGAGATATGGTCATAAAGGATGACGAGGGGAAAAAAACAATAAGCTTTCTAAGCTCCAACGAAATTCGACGGATGAGAAGAATGTTCTTGAGGGGCATCCAATGTGGCTCTGATATGCGGACTCCGGGCCGTATTTACGCCATGTTCGGGCGCTTCTCCCGATTGCGGCGCTCTGTGGAGGCGTGCTCCGAGGATAAGGTGTAAATGCACCATGTGCGCGAGAGGCAGCTGGATGCTTTTAGGGGTAACAGTAGTGACCAAGGTTACGGTAATGTAAGCGTTGTTCGACGAGGTTGCCATCAATATAAAGCAAATACCTTCGTGTATGGATCATATCGCGATGAATTGCACAAGAGGTAATTGTAGTTTGGAGAACTGGATCGGGAGTAGCCCTCATAAAATTCCAGGTGCATACGTCCAATCGAGAGTAGGCTCTTGGAGAGCCGTGTGATGGAAGACTATCAAGCACGGTTCCACGAGAAGGGCTAATCCTTTACTCGACAGATATAGGTACTCTATATTTAATTTTCGGTGCCATTGCTGGAGTAATGGGTACATGCTTTTCAGTACTAATTCGTATGGAATTAGCACAACCCGGCAATCAAATTCTTGGTGGAAATCATCAACTTTATAATGGTGCGCCCGGATATACATCGTCCGACAAGAAGAGCTATCCACTCTTCTCCGTGCCATCCAAGCTAGCTAACAAGCTAGGGCACAGGCTCAACTTGCAGGGGCGCCATAGTAATATGGCCTACTCGGGAGCAGCAAGTCTAAATCGGGGAACGGCAGGGCTGCCACCGCTAGGACGCCCCGAGAGAGCAGAAGGTACGGCCAGGATAACTGACTTGACACGCAATGCTCGTATTACAGTAGACCTCTTGTCTCAAGCAGCACATTATGGCAAGAGCACGATGAGTAAGCCTCTACGGAGGTCGGAACTGTGCACAATACATTGTGTGTGCGCAGTCCATGGAAGAATGTGGGGCACTCTACACAGATACCAGCTGAGTAATCAGCTAATTGCGCAAGGGCCTAACCCTTCAGGATCTAAGATTTTTATCGGCTCCACGAAGAAAGGATCGAAGTGTCTTCCGGACACGAATGACAAGGACTATGTAAGAGCCGGGGAAATAACCCGCCGCCCCAATCGAGGTGGGGTTCGGAGGGCCCGTAATAGCTTCGGATTTTCGCAATCCAGCCCGGCAGTCAAGGAGCCCAACTCTCGGTCGTACTGTTCTATCCCGGAGGTCTCGGATAACGAAACATCGTCTCGTTCCAACGGCTCCGCCGGCTCAGCCCCCAGAGCTGACTGGTCCGACCGTGTCCGTATGTCCGTTTCGGAACAGATTCAAGCTTATTTAGGCCCGGACAATAGATACAATGGGCTGATTCATGTCATATCAGACCCTACATTTTTGGCCTTGTGTTATGAATCCATCCGAGGTACGCCAGGGACCCCCGCCGGGTCTGATGCGAAAACTTTGGATGGTCCAGAATGGTTTGTACAAGTAGGTGAGAAACTTAAGAAGGGCTTGTTTGAGTTCTCGCCCGCGCGGGGACTTACGAAGCCGCCCGGCAGGAAGGAGAAGCGTCCCTTAGGCATCAACGGCGACCCACGAAGAAAGTGCTACGGGGAACGGATCGTACAAAAGGCCTTAGAGCTTGTGCTCGAGGCCATCTATGAACCTATTTTTCTAGATTGCTCGCATGGATTTCGTCCCCACCGAAGCTGTCACACAGCATTAAAGAGGCTCTGCTTAGAAGGAGGTGACTATCCCTGGGTTGTGAAGGGAAACATTAAAAAGTTTTTCGATTCGACACCTCATAAAGCGATCCTTCACAGAATTTCACAAAAGGTAAAGTGTCATCGTACGCTAGAATTACTCCAAAGGGCTCTCCGTGCGGGTTACAAGGATCCTACTCCCGGCCGGGTCATAGGTGACGAAGGCATTCTTTCGCGGGGCTCGGTGCTGAGCCCGCTGCTCTGCAACATCATACTACATTACCTCGACGAATTCGTGATGAAACTTCGTGATCGATTTAACAAGGGCAAGAGTAGACGACTTAACCCAGAGTACAAGCTATTAACTCGTCGTATGAATGCGAACAGACAGGATAGATCTCTCCTGATTAAGCGCGGATTAATCTCGTCGAAAGATGATGATCCCTTGGACCCTTACTTTCAAAGAATTTTATATGTACGATATGCCGATGACTTTGTCATTTTAGTAAGCGGAACTCGGTTAGAAACTTTCGCGATTCAAGCGTCGTTACAAAACTTTCTGCACCGGAGTCTTGGGTTAGAGCTTAGTTTGGGTAAAACCATGGTCTCACACCTTGCGAACAAGGGATTCCATTTCTTAGGCGCATACTGCAAACGCACCCGATGTAGTCATCGGATCCTCCATGTGCGCACGAAGACGATTAAGCAGCGTTTAACAGAACGTCTTCGGGTTTGCCCCCCCATTACGAAACTTTTTTGCAAGTTAAGAGAAAAAGGTTTTGTGAAACGGAATGAAATGGGGAAACATATACCCACGGCGAGGAGTAATCTAACCCCATGGGCTCATGCAGACATTTTGGAATTCTACAATCAGAAAGTTCGGGGAACCCTGAATTACTACTCGTTCGCGTCGAATCGCAGTCGTCTTAATCAGATTGCACATGTGTTGCATATGTCCTGTGCCCTGACCCTCGCTTCAAAATACAAACTGAAGACAGCTAGTAAGACCTTTCACCGCTTTGGTAAGTACCTTGCTTGTCCCGCTACGGGTATGAGTCTATTTCGACCAGGTGCGTACGAAGCCATACACCTATACAATCCCGATCCGATTGCTCGGGCTGAGCAGATCATTGATATTAGCTGGTGGAGGTCGACCCGAGCCGCTCTTTCTAGAGCATGTGCTCTTTGCGGATCAACGAAAGTCGGGGGGGCACATCATATCCGTTATGTCAAAGACGTTAAGGCCAGGATCCGATACGTCACTTCCGCTTCTTATTCCGAGTGGAAGGTCGCCTCGAAACGAAAGCAGATCCCCTTATGTTCCCACCATCACAGTGCGTATAACAACGGCCAGTTATCTCAGTCGGAAATGTTAGCACTGTCTCTGTACACGATCCATGGAAAGATGTTCAATTGTAAGATTGAAAGTTCATAGCAATAAGTGGAGACCGGAGTTGCGAGCCGTTTGAGGTGAAAGCCCCACGTACGGTTCTGGGGGCAGCTGTGTCGTAAGAAGACCCGACTGACCCCCTACTGTTAATAACAGCTCACGCTTTTCTAATGATCTTCCTTATGGTTATGCCGGCGATGATAGGTGGTTTTGGTAATTGGTTCGTTCCCATTCTTATAGGAAGTCCGGATATGGCATTTCCTAGATTAAATAATATTCCATTTCGGCTTTTGCCACCGTCATTGTTACTTCCTCCGAGCTCAGCCTTAGTAGAGGTGGGTTGCTAAAGCCGCAGCCCACCCCAAAAACTTCACTATATGCTGGAAATCCTCCGGACAATCAGCAGGGAAATCGAAGAAAAAACCCTCAGAGACTATACGTGAAGCGAGCTTCCAGCTTAAAGAAATAGTCCAAGAAACTCCAAAAGAGTCTAGTTCGGCCAAATATCAGCCACCAGGCGATGAGCTTGATGCTTATTTGGCTAGTTTAATGGGATGGTTCTCTAATAACTACTGAAAGCGAAAGGGGCTGTGGGGATCGGTGTATCCCAACGTAAAGATTGTCTTCCGTTGTGAAGATGAGTCGCCTTTCGTTCCAAAGCTTCGCGCAAGGATTGTAGGTACCGTGTTATACGATGTTAACCATTTAGGCGAATAGATCGGGTGCACAATATGCTTGCAGTATTCGGAATAGTCACTCGCATCAACGGCAAGAGGCGCACCCCAAAAATTGAAGCGCTTCACCGTATGATTGAACGGGTACTCCGCGACCTAGAGATCGATAAACAACGCCGCCCCATCTTGCTTGTCCAATGATTGGTTTTCGAGCATGTTCGAGATGGCCACTTCGCTGTTCAATACGACATCAGTGAAGAAAAAAAAAGCTGTTGCATTCACATGCATATACGGTTTTGTCCCACGCAAGGTGCGAAAGGCGTATCAGATCTCGCTTTGTTGTTGCAACATGTTATGACGACCATTACTTGGGCAATGCGCTGCACCATCCCGGAGTTTGAAAACCGTGAGCAGGGGAGATAGCGGGTTTTCCGTGTTTCTGGCACTAACCTGGAATCAATAAACCTGTTAGAGACTTATTTCACGAGTTTCCCAAAATATCTCGACTTCCGTGATTGGTCACGCGTTTGCTTTCTGCATAGAAGCAAACTTCACGAGAGCGCGTCGGGTACCCATAAAAGACTAGCTTTGAAAGCTACTATGACTACTGGTCGAAAAGATTGTAGCTTTCCAAATCTGTACTGGCTAAATGCCGCCGATTAGACTCTTACATGAGGAGGAGCTTCTTCCATGTGCGGTTCGGGGTGGACGGTCTATCCACCCTTAAGTGGTATAACCAGTCATTCCGGAGGATCTGTTGATTTAGCTATTTCTAGCCTTCATTTATCAGGTGTTTCCTCTATTTTAGGTTCTATTAATTTTATAACAAGTGCGCCGTGCGAGGCTCGTTTTCGGTTAGGAATAATACCCATATTCCTACGCGTATGTCTGACTTCCATAGGGAAATACGTGCAGCAGGCCAATGCGGCATCTTGGGCTAATAATCCATCATGTTTGCGAGCAGTTGGTCGGAGGGGGCGCCAAAGGGGACTGCCCTTCTTGGTGGTGCCTCCTAGCTGGGGTGGTCAGAGTCAGGTTAACCAACTTGATACGTACTCACTGCCTGAGAAGGGGCTACATATCCCAAGCAGAATACGTCGGTATGTGTGTGGCGGAGTAACCCAGGGATCCAGCTGGGCGAAAGCTTTGACTGATGCTGTTAGCGGTCGGGGCTGTCGGACAGTCACAAGTAATTCCAGCATAGGAACTGACTTGAGCAATCAAGCAAGTGCGCAAGGACCTTACACCACTAGGTGCTCCGAAGGGGAGCGAAAACACGGAGATAGAGCAACCACGGGAAGTAACCGCTCGTCCAACAGACGATGCGCGGGCTCAGAGGTCCCGTAGTAGTGAGGGGAAGGGGAGCCAACCCAGCCAGGCCACGAAGGCGACTAGTCAGAACACGATCCATAGTTCTTCAAATGTCTAGGGCAACTCCTCTCGTCAGCCTACCCATGTTGTCGGAGCGACGCCGGTACATATGCTAAGAAAGTGGTGAACAATTGTAAAGCTAACCAGGGACGCTATAATGGATTTCTAAGAATTATACTGAATCCAATGTTTCTGGTTCATTGCTATGAGAGTATCAAAGGTAGGATTAGCAATAGGACTCCAGGATGAGCAAATGGTCGAACCTTAGATGGGCTAGACTGGAATTCGTTTGTACGACTTGCGGAACGTATGAGCAAGGGTCAGATAGATCCAAATTTAACCTGCCCAAAGAGTACTCATACCCAAGCCCGCTAAAAGCCCCTGGGGTAAAGAACGAAACTGACGCACCAGACCTTAGGGGGAGGCACGTAATGCTCGACCAACGGGAGATGTTATCGCCTCTCCGATAAAAAGGATAGTGCAAGAAGCACTACAATTAGTCTTGGGAGCCATATGGTAAGAACAATTTCTAGACAGCTCCCACGGATTCAGGCCGGGTAGATAATGTCACTCTGCCCCCCGTTTTATCCATTTGATAGGCAGTCACCATTCATGGGTTATTCAAGGAGATATATCTAACGGCTCGAATGAGATACCGTACTCCACCGTCATGAAAGGGCTGAGGCCTTGCCGAAATGCCAACGGACCCTAGAACTGGTTATGAAAACCAACCTGAAAGCAGCTTACATCGAGCTAGAAAAAGGTCATCCATTCGGCGGGTACTCGTAGTGTTTTAAGTCCATTCCTATGTAACATGGTTTTACACGAACCGGATCAATTCATGCTCAGTATCTAAAACAGATTCGAGAAAGGGATTGATGGACGTGAACAACCTACAGGTTCTTCCGTAGGAAAAGCAAATATTCTAATAATCCAGCGGTTCGAAAAGCTATGCTGATGTAAAGGGGGAGAAATCCTAAATACGATGTGATTGATCCTAATTTCCGACGATTGAGTTACATAAGATACGCTGACGATTTCGCAGTTCCTACTTATCTACGGCACCAGAAACGGGGCCGAGAAAATAAGAGCGGAGATCCATCAAGAGCTTCCTTGAACAAGCGTGCGGTCTAGAGCTAAATGTGGATAAGATTCTCATCACACATTTGAGTAGCGAATGGCCCTTTCTTTATAGGGGCCGAATGTGAACCCCAAAAAGGAAAGGCCATTCTACATGATCGAAGGTTCCAATATCACACGGAAAGGTCAGACCCGAACGATGCTCCCAAAAAAGACTTGCTGTTCAAATTAAAGGGGATTCTAAAAAGAACCATATGACTATAATGTACCCAACTGCGATGAGAGGACTAGTGGAACTATCGCACTCTGATACCCTGGCGGCTTTATACAATCATAAGATTAGAGAACTGCTTAACTATTACTTTTTTGCGGGTAATAGAGGAGATCTGCAAAAAGTTATATGGTTCCTAGTTACCTCACCCGCTCTAACCCTAGCTTTGGAATGGAAGCCCCGAACTAGAAAAAGGCGTTCAAGAAATTTGGAGCTCATTTTATGTGCCCGAATACCAAGAGCAGGCTGAACATTACAAATAACTATAAGGTTCTGCACCATTACGAAATGGAGGGTCCAATGTCTACTTCGGATCCGGTTATCCAGGTTTCTTGGGCTGGGAAATTTTACAAGTCTGGGTTAGGGCAGGTTTGCGTCATCTGTGGTGATAGGTAGGAACGTGGAGATGCTTCACGTAAGGGCTCTTCGCGACATCCGAGCCGAAATTGGAATAAATAAGGCAACTTACCGGGAATGGTTAGAGGCGTACGAACGAAGACAGATTCAATTATGTGGAGCTCACCACCAAGCTTATCATGCGGGGGAGCTCAATAGGTAGGAGATTCAGATAATATCATCCTATTAGTAAACCCGGTTAAGCCCCGGGCTCCCTTTATAAATAAAGTAACCCATCTATTCTAGAGATAGACTTGATACAATAAACTCAGCAATTTAAGTTTTCTGAGGTAGAGCCGTATGACGAGAAATTGTCACGTATGGTTCGGAGGGCAGCATCGACTGACCCTATCTATCTTCAATATGAGGGGACCCGGATTGACCATGCATAGATTACCTCTATTTGTGTGGTCTGTTTTAGTCACAGCTTTCCCACTTTCATTATCCCTTCCAGTATTGGCAGGTGCAATTACCATGTTATTAACTGATAGAAACTTTAATACAACCTTTTTCGATCCTGCCGGTGGCGGGGATCCCATTTTATACCAGCATCTTTTCCGGTTCTTCGGTCATCCTGAGGTTTATATTCCAATTCTGCCAGGATTTGGTATCATTAGTCATATCGTCTCTACATTTTCAAGAAAACCCGTATTCGGTTATCCAGGCATGGTGTACGCCATGATCAGTATTGGAGTTCTCGGATTTATTGTATGGGCTCATCACATGTTTACTGTAGGGTTAGACGTTGATACACGTGCTTACTTCACCGCGGCTACCATGATTATAGCCGTGCCTACTGGAATAAAGATTTTTAGTTGGATCGCAACCATGTGGGGGGGGTCAATACAATACAAAACACCCATGTTATTCGCTGTAGGGTTCATATTTCTGTTCACAGTAGGGGGGCTTACTGGAATAGTATTGGCCAATTCTGGGCTAGATATTGCTCTACATGATAAACTATTATGCACCATTATCGATTTCTCCGAACCTTGCCCTAAGCGGACTGTCAATTATACGGAAGCTATGAAACAATTTTTTGTAGGTCTTATTGACGGTGACGGCTCAATTCAGGTTAATCATTGGAGAGAGACAATATTACAGTTTAGGATTCTTATTAAATTGAAATATACAGCAGGCAACCATCTTATGTTAAAGCAATTATCACAAGTTCCAAATATAGGTCAGATATGTATCAAAAAAAAATATGTTCTTTCACAAATAGATCACAAAACTGAGATAGAGGTAGTTTTAGGTATATTAACAGATTATCCTTTAGTAACTACTGATGCTTATACTCGTTATTTATTTCCGCGATTCTGCTTTCCAAATAGAATTTCCTTAAAAGAGTATCAGTTTATGAAGCATTTCTTAGAATCTGTATTTAGAAAGTTGACTCCATTAGAGTTAACTAACCTATCTTATTTCGATAATTGGTTCGTAGGTTTTACAACTGCTGAAGGTTGTTCCTGTATTAGATCGAATGGTTCACATTCATTCGGTATATCTCAAGCTTCCGATCATTATATTCTGGAGAGTGTCTCTACCAAATTCAGTCTACCTAATCAAGTTAGATTGATCGCTGTTAGAAATGGAAAACCCATCTATTTAATAGAGACTCATAATCGTAATTCTTTAGCAAGAGTTATAGACTTCTTTAGTCGTAATGACATTATTAGTTTGGGTGGAGAGAGGTTGTTCCAATTTCATAAATTCATATCGGCTTTTTATGAAAACAAAAAGGCTTGAGCCTGTGCAAAAGTGTCATGGCTAAATTTGGCTGTATGCGGGAAATTCCCAAAGACTTGAGTACTAGAGGCCTTTCACTTCATTCTCAGGGGAATCAAGATCGAGGGAAGGAGCAAGCAAAAAAAATATCTTTTTTTGCGCTCTGGCGCCGAAGTCGCCCGGAAAACGTAAACCTGTAAATAGTAAAGCCCTTTACTCCGCCGGGCTTATTGGCCGGCCTACAGCGGGTCTATAACCTTTCGGAGAGATACCTGCGGTCGATAAACCGTTAAGTTTATGCGCTACGCGCGTAGCGCTGGCCAAATATCGGAGATCTACAAGCCATTTCTGGTCTTCGGCCCTTCTTCCCACGGTCGGAAATGGCTTGACGATTGATTTACAGGGCCGTAACGTTTCGCGCGTAGGGCGGGGGACTGTCCAACAGAGAAGGGGAAAATAACCGGACAAAAAAGGGGCAGATACTGTGAAGTTTATCGCTTTACGTTTTCCGGGTCTTAGCTGCGGCCTTCCCAGGGCCTCAGTAATAATCCTAAGTATGACGTAGATTTAAACTCTACTGAAATGGACAATCCGCCGGAAACCAAACTCAAAAAAAAGGGCCGTAGAGCGTGAGACTGTCCGACAGGTCGGGGCACTTCGGACGAAAAAAAAAAAGGCGAAGGACGTTCTGGAAATTGACGATTTCCGGGCTTTATTTATCCGAGACCAGCGAGAGAGGCCCCTCGGGCGGGCCCTTGCGAGCCAAAGAAGGCTGTCGGACCGCCCTTCTTCGGCCCTACGGCCCTTACACTTTATGGGGAGTAGGATTCTCAGAGACTATAGGCCAAACGCATCTGTTGGTCAATGGTGGGATCGACGGAGCGATGATATAGTCCAAGTGGATATGAAAATATCTAGGTAAGGTTGACTTATTATGTGGTTGCACATTTCCATTACGTTCTTTCTATGGGAGCCGTTTTTGCTTTATTCGCGGGATTCTATTACTGGATAGGTAAAATAACTGGTCTTCAATACCCAGAGACTTTAGGTCAAATTCATTTTTGGATTACCTTCTTTGGTGTGAATCTGACTTTCTTCCCTATGCATTTCCCAGGTCATCAATATTAGGCCCACTTCCAAAGTAAAATTTGGAGTGAAACATCACTATACGCTGGAAATTCCTTAGAGCCCTTGGTACTCACTTCGAGCAGTAACCATCTCAGGGATTGGACAATCAGCAGGAAACCAAAGTCTAATCTCAACGCCGACGAATAAGATCCTCAGAGACTATACGTGATGCTCCCAGACAATTAGGGTGAAGATATAGTCCGGCCTCGTTAGAAATATCAAGGATATTCCTTATTTATCATTGGACTGGTTCGCCTTTTGAAGCGAAAAAGAAAAATTAGTGGCAGACTCTTGAAATGGTAACTCGCTGCTAATAAGATATACTACTATTCGGGATAACCTTAACTCGAGCGTAAATTTTCGTTCGAGAGTCCCTAGAATTATCCGATACTAAACCGAAAAAGATTCGAAACTGGCGATCAGTCCGCCGGGTCTAATGGTAATTCGGAAGGGCCAAAACGAAAAAAAGGCTCTGGAAATAGTTCTATCGTTAATTCTGACGGACCGATTACAGTCAAATTAGATCATAAATTCTCGATTAATTATTCATTCATTATTGATAATTTACCAGGGAAAAAACCACTTACTTTCAATATATGATAAGCTTGGTTAAATGTAGATCAAATCCTTTCTGATTATCTAAAGGAAACTGGAATCTATCTTTGGCATAATTTAGTTAATGGGAAACAATATGTAGGTAGTGGTTATAAATTAAGCGATAGACTTGCTGAATACTATCACCCTTCCAAATTATCCGATAACAGATATATTTATAATTCCAGTTGTAAATATGGTCATGACAATTTTAGTTATTATTGAGTCATGTGGTTCAATCAACAGGTACTATTACTGAATGAAAAGGATTATTTAGCCCGGGAACAGTACTATAAGATCTTTATGAACCAGTTCTTAATACCAATAAAATAACTGATTCAACATTGGGATTTAAACACACCGAAACGTCTGAAGGACTAATTCCAGATGAAGAAGTTTACGGAAGAAAAATATTTAGTCACAATCCATTAACATTTGATAAATAAGGAAAAAACCGCTTGCGGGTATGCCACGTCGCATTCCTGATTATCCAGATGCTTACGCTGGATGGAATGCCTTTAGTAGTTTTGGCTCATACGTTTCTGTAGTAGGGATTTCTTGTTTCTTTGTAGTGGTTTTTCCTACTCTAACTAGTGAAAACAAGTGTGCTCCAAGTCCTTGGGCTGTTGAACAGAATTCAACGACACTTGAATGGATGGTCCCAAGCCCTCCGGCATTTCATACTTTTGAAGAACTTCCAGCTATCAAGGAAAGCATTTAGACGTCTCAGCAATTTGTGCAGCTTACTTAAGCACCGATCCGCTCCGCCCTATACAGACCTAGTCCTTATAGGGCGGAGCCCGCCCTGAAAGTTAGGGACTCGACCGAGGAGCCACCAGGCCCTCCCGGGTTAGGCTGGCGTCTACCCTTCCCCCTTTCTTTCATTTCCACCGAAAAAACAAACATAACAGAAAACTCGCTGGATTGGATCAAGGGCCTTCGTCGCTATAATATCGGGAATAGCAAAATAATGGTTAAACACTCGGTTTCAATTCACACTTATACCGGAATAAAGACTCTAATACAGAGTTCATAGGCTCTTGTCTCTTTCGCGGAGATAATACGGCAAGTTTATTTGGGGTTACAACCACCTCATTCTACACCTATATCGAAGTGCAAACATGCCTATTGTCGAAACAAGTACCGCCGCATGTTTCATTCAGAAATTTCGACTATTTATAACCATCGCACAATGCCGCCGCCCATAAAGGAACAGAAAGATAGTTTTCCCGCCGCGGATAAGTCAACCCTTTCTGAATACTAACTATGAAAGGGCCAAGGTCGCATTAACTACAGCTCCACCAGGGCGTGGTAGAACCTACGAAGCTCTCTTGGTAATTGTAAAGTGGGCAAAATATCCATTTTAGCTTTTATGACGGAACAACTATTAATACAAAGTCGCGACGGACTCGTAAAGCATATTCTTAGAGATGACCATAAAATAGTATAACTCAGACCTATTTTTCATGAGACCCTGAATGAAGTCTCCTGAAACGCTATACAGCTAGCTACTTCCGGACGGAGTAAAAAGCCACAAATTCATTCGGGGGAGCTACACTCCAACTTCCGGTTATTCTATAACTTCAGTTGTTTCCCATACATCACTTATGACGTGCCTTAGCCAAAAAATAGAGTTATTCATAGACGAGGGGCTCTCTTCCAAAAAAATGTGAGAATTATTCCTTGGAACCGAATTTGTATTAAACGTTACGGTCAAAAAATTGTTGCTCGATCTTCGGAATCGATTGAATCCGAAGCTTTAAATGACTCGTAACTTTGTAATGGTAGGGTGGTAAGTGTTAAAGAATTGAATTGGCAGACACCGGGAGTTTTCAAATGTCGTACGAACTAACGTCGACGAATTCTTATTTTAATACTCCACCCATAAGACCAGATAAAGTTACGGGGGTTACCTCGATCGAAAATGGCTAAATTTATTTCGGAAGAAGTCCATTCACCTATAGATTCTTGTCGACATCTTTATGATACAGAAGTTCGTTTTTTCCGACTGCTTTTGGAAGAGGACAATTTTAAACAATGTGCTGCATATTGATGTCCAACATTGGATAACTTATATATTAGCCAGTTTTAGACCTAGCCTAATTAGCTACCTTCCGTACGGCGTAGAAGAGAAAGCAGCTCGAAATTTTAAGAAATTTCGTGACAATATGGATTGAAAAACGAAAAAATCGAATATCCGGACGAAGAACCATTTCCGGAAAACGGGGAACGGATTGGAAAGAAAGATGTTATTACAATGTTTCCTTCAATTTCAACTCGATATGTTTTGATTCGTTGACAGCTGCCAAATGGACACCTGTATATTTGCTTTTGCGGCCGTACCCGATTCTGGAATAACAAGTCTTAAATATATAACCAAAGGTTTTTTGATCATTTCGCGTGTGCAACGACAACAAGAGCGCAAATTGGATGAATATTTTTAAACTTGTAATTCCGAATTCGGACTGGTTTGCCCAGTACGATAAAGATTTTTGAGAGGATTGTACTGGCCCAACCAATAACCCAATTCTATACACTTGGTTTTCACAAGTCTCAGTATGATGCAATAAATTTTTTTGAATACGTACGACGGTTACCTATAGGTTCAATCCGCAACGATAATTGGTTAGACACCGTACCGGAATTGCAAAGTGTGAAGAACGACGTTGATTTAACTCCGATTGGATAAACCCCTTATATATTGCAAGTATATATTGCAAGTTCTGTGGAAAAGTGGAGGAAGAATGGGGCTAAACTTGCCAGAAAGGAAGTTAATATTTATTAATATTAAGGGCAACCTCGATCAGCTTTTTGGTATACGGATGCAGGTGATTTCCGAGTTTGCGCGGCTACGGGCTAAGGACCCCCTAGACGTTATTTCTATGAACTTGGGTAGGTTCGCGAGGCGCACGGAAATGGAGGAACAATTCGAAACGCGCAGAATTGCTTGCTGTATTGCTTCGGCCTTCTCGGTTTTTTTAAACTAATTCTCAAGGAGCGGAGTTTCCATACCGTAGATCTGATTCAATCAGATAGTGTGGAGGATAAATACGTGAAGGGCAAAAGAAAAGTCTGAGGAAAGCTCGAATTCGAATAAATTAAATACGTAAATTATTTATGCAATCTGCCTGGCGTACAGGCGAATTGTTAGACTTGTCGTCAGACTTGGCCTTGGATCCGACGACGTTGGTTAGCCGATTTGACGCATTAATAAATACAATTAAATTCAACATCAAGTACAGACTGATCCTAATGGAGAATCGACTCGGATCTATGAAACGCTTGACCCGCAATGTAAGGAGAAGGATGAGATTTCAGAACCCAAAGCTTTTTCTTCTTAGCTCTCCCCAACCAAAGCATGGCATGGAAAAAAAGGAAACACTAATAAATTTTTTAATTCCTTGTTTCGTGTCGATGATCATAGGGTTTTCTATATAACCCGGAAGTTATAAGCCATTGCATGCAAGGCTTCATTGGTTCCTAACAAATCCTTAACCAATCTAAGTTCGAATCTTAGCATTTCCTATCGAAGCACTTGCCCCAAAAAGAGCAAGTGCAAGGGGCGCTAGGCGCACCGATGCCCCTGCACCTGCTCCAATAGCTTCTTTTGTGTCTCACTGCAGGGTTGGAGCCAGGGCCCAGGGGGCGGCCACCACAAAACCAAAGACCTGTCCGACGGAATGAAGGGAAAGAGCCTATGTGCCTAAACAGGTGTTACCCTGCCCGAAGTTTATTTCTCTAACCTATACGAAGGCCCCGAACCAGACGTGCAAGATTTCCCTGCATCCGGCGGGTGGCAATCCGATCCTCGGGCTCTGGGAAGCTCGGCCAAGTTGAATAAAGCAGGCTCGGCAGGCACGTGTATCAAGGGGGGTAAAATGAAATAGATAAATGTAGCTCCGAAGATTCGAAAAAGACTGACTCTGTAGCAAGGAATCACGTTCCTGGCTAGTCCTATGGAGTCCGTAGACTCCAAGTACGCCCCCCGTTTTAGCCCGCACATCTTCCATGCAGAAGGTATTAGGTCCCGTGTCGGCCGGGTTCCGCTTCTCAGCGCATCCACCGGATAATTCCGGGTTTTCCACCTCCATCTCCGCGCTCGCGGCGGCCACCGAGTACAGCGAACTGTAATTGTGTCTTCGGAGGGATCCGCTGAAGGAGAAGGAGCTTGCCGCGCTCGTACGAGGATCGACATTTCTTAACGCCAAGCTTATAATCCCTGCAGGCAACCGCCACCCCCCTGCCCATGCTCTACCTTTTTCATAAGCCATGGCTACCCGATACCCGGAGGGGGGAGGGGTGAAGCAAATAGCTGCTTCGCCCCTCTTCTTTTTTTATGATTGATGAGTTGCTAAGAAGCTCTGCGTAAATTTATGGCAAAAGGTAGCCAGTTGACTACTAATTTGCTCAGTGATGTTTTTTTGTTGTATAATAGCGGAAAGTATACCTGGGTCGATAGATTTCAATAGCTCTTGCTCATAGTGCGTTATGAGAACGACGGGTATTTGGTCTAAGTAACCTTTGACAGCTGCATAAATAACCACGATTTGTTTTTCAATAGGAATTGGGCTATATTGTGGTTGTTTAAGTATCTCAGTTAATCTAGCCCCACGATTTAATAAATACTGAGTCGCAGCATCAAGATCTGAACCGAATTGAGCAAAAGCGGCTACTTCACGATATTGTGCCAATTCTGGTTTTAAGCTACCGCATACTTGTTTCATGGCTTTTAACTGGGCCGCAGAACCAACGCGACTCACAGATAATCCCACGTTAATAGCAGGTCGACTTCCACGATAGAAGAGTTCTGTTTCCAGAAAGATTTGTCCATCCGTAATGGAAATCACATTGGTGGGAATATAAGCGGATACGTCTCCAGCTTGTGTTTCAATCACAGGTAGTGCAGTCAAGCTACCCGCACCAGTCTGGTCTGACATTTTAGCGGCTCTTTCTAATGAACGAGAATGTAAATAGAAGACATCTCCTGGGAACGCCTCACGACCTGGTGGTCGACGTAATAATAATGACATTTGGCGATACGCCACTGATTGCTTACTCAGATCATCATAGATTATTAATGCGTGCATTCCATTATCTCTGAAATATTCTCCCATAGCACAACCTGAATATGGTGCCAGGAATTGCAGAGGAGCTGGATCCGAAGCAGTGGCTGCTACGATAATAGAATATTCTAAAGCACCCGCTTCTGAAAGAATCTTAACTAATTGTGCCACGGTTGAACGTTTCTGTCCAATCGCTACATACACACAATACAATTTTTCACTATCAGAGGTGCCCTGTGCGTTGATTTGTTTCTGGTTCAGTATGGTATCAATAGCTATAGCGGTCTTTCCAGTTTGTCTGTCTCCTATTATAAGTTCTCGTTGACCACGACCTATAGGAACCGGGCTATCCACTGCTTTCAATCCCGTTTGCATTGGTTCGTGCACGGATTTACGTGCAATAATCCCCGGGGCTTTCACTTCTACACGTCTTCGTTCTACAGCGCTTAAAGCACCTTTTCCATCAATGGGTACTCCCAACGCATCAACCACACGACCTAACATGGCCTTTCCTACCGGAACATCCACAATAGATCCAGTGCGCTTTACAATATCTCCTTCTTTGATGGCAGTATCACTACCAAATATAACAATTCCTACATTTTCATTTTCTAGATTTAAAGCCATTCCTTTTACACCGCTGGCAAATTCAACCATTTCCCCCGCTTGAATCTTGTTCAATCCATAAACACGTGCAATTCCATCTCCAACTGAAACCACTCGACCGATCTCGTCCACTTGTAATTTGGTGTAATAGTTGGTAATTCTTTGTTCTAATAAAGTGGAGAGTTCAGCTCCAGCCAATTTGTTCATAAATAAATAAAAACATCGACTAATCCATAATTCCGCAATCTGAACCTTAAGATTGTTACCAATCTATCATCTTAGATGAGAAATCGAGACAGGGGTCCCCAGCGCCGGCCGATCAGACGCAAAGGCTCCAGGCCGCCGCAGGCCCATATGGCAAAAGGCGCGAAGCGCAGAAATATACCGCTGTCGGAAATCTACGAGCCATTTCCGGCCTTCGGCGCTTCTTTCGCAAAGCCAAAGAAGTAAGTCTCCTTCGGACCCAAAAGCTCAGCGAAGCTGAGCTGTTCCAACTTGCTTGCAAAAACCTAGTTTGGCGAGAAAAAGACGAAGCGGATGCTACCGAGCCAAGCATTCGATTCCGTAGTCATTCGGGAGGGCTTTAAGCAACATGAAATATTTTGGTGCTGGCCTACTTCCGATTTGATCCGTTACTGCGCGACATTTGTTCCCAAGGACTTGCGAAATCAAAATAGCGAAATTCTTGAGTCATCTCAATAGGTTCAGAAACCACACGTTTCTCCGAATCATCATACCGTACTTCCACATATCCACTTAAAGGAAAGTCTTTTCTTAATGGATGACCCTCAAAACCATAATCTGTTAATATACGTCGTAAATCGGGATGATTGGAGAAATACACACCAAACATATCCCAAGTTTCTCGTTCCCACCAGCCGGCCGATGGGAATATACCGACTACCGAACAAATTGGAGTGATTTCATCCACACCTGTTAATATACGTATGCGCGTATTATAGTCAATACTAAGTGAATTATAAACTACTTCGAATCTTCGTTTTCGAGAGGGATGATCAACGCCACAAATATCAATCAAGACTTTAAAACGCGTATTGGTATGATACTTCGGAAAATATAATAATTGAAATAGACTGTTCGGGTTGGTATATAATATATTTTCATGTTTCGATGTTTGACATTTATGTATCCATTTCGGTAAAGTGGCTATCGGAGATTTGAAAAACAATTGGTTATGCATAAATTGTCTCTTTTTTTTCGTAAAACCGGTCGATATATTTTTTCCATTTATATATATATATATGTATTTGAAAAATTGATATATATTTATTTTTAAGCGCCTTCAACCTGATGGGTTAAAAGCGGCGGCCCCTTTTCATATCACTGGCTTTCACTGAACGAAGGCGGCGCGTAGGAGAGAGCTTCTTCCGGACCCTGGCCCTCGGCGCTTCTTTCGCAAAGCCAAAGAAGTCTCGCCAACGAAGTATGTTGTATCCTGCGGGATTAAAAAATTTGATTTTTTTTTATCATCGTAATTACGTCTTTCTCAGGGACAACGAAATACATGGAATAAAGAGTTCAATTGCGGAGCCTCTCCCCCCCCGTGCACTCTCACGATATCATCAAGTGCTGGGATAATTAGCCATCACCTGGCTCTCCGACTCAGGTTCACCCGTGGTTATAAACAATCGTATGCCTCTAAGCGTTTCCCCAGGGCGGGCAATGAATTGGCTCGGTTGCCAGTTTTTGGTTAGCGGTTTCGTGTCGGGTAGCTTTATTTGCCCATATCGCGTGTAGGGAATGGCTGGCGAGAAGTGCCGTTCGCTCTCCGCCCCCCCCCGATTGGACACCCTGGGGACCTTGTTGAGGCCCTTCCTAGCCTTAATTGGTTTTGAAAGGTCCCTGCCACCCTTGGCAAAAACCTTAGCTGCTGTGCCTAGTTTGAATTTGGCCGCATATGTTTTGGCCAATGACGTACGTAGTATGTAGCTCAAGCGTGTGACACATCGGCGTTTGGAGTTTGCAAGATGGTAATAGTTGGCAAGGCCGCGTAGAATGGAAGCTATGCGGGCAACCGAGTAGGTTTGGGGATACTGAAAGTAAGCGAAATTAGGTTTTGGGTGACCCGATTTATCACAAAATCCCTTCTCCGACAGACGGTTTATAACTTTCCGCATATCTACAAGTAAACTAAGCCCACCATATCTACGTATTCCGTACCTACGCCGCCCCCGTCTAAGGTAGGTCGAATCGCGACTAATAAGGTATCCAGGGAAAGCAATCTTCTTCGCTCTGCCCCTTATGCAAAAAATTTGTTTCTTACTCTTTCCCGTAGCCGCGTGTCCGGAAATTGTAAAGTCATTTCCGGCCTTCGGCGGCCACGTCTCCCTCGGACCCACAGGCACGTAGTGCGCGGGTAGCGTGTTCGAGCGAGATTGAATGGATTCACGGGTCTTATCCAGGCTGAGCTTGAGCCGCACTTCAAGAAATCGTGTGACCAAGCTGCGTATCCTTTCCGCTGGAGCTCTTGGACCAATGACTCCAATGGGAAAATCATCTGCGAAGCGCACATAGTTTATTTGCCGGGTTCCCTGCGGGTGGCCTAGACCGGGGGGGGTGCCTTCGGCGGTCCCCCCCCGGGAGGTCGTCACCCTGGCTATGTGTACCGGAGTGCGGTCGATCAGAGCCAGCGCAGATTGACGCCACAATTCCTTAGACTCCAGATTGACTGCCCGACGCTGCCCCCCGTCAACGATACGTTTCAATCGCATAACAAAAAGGTCTGGCTCATGCAGCACTATGTTGCATAGAAGGGGGCCAACCCCCCCCCCCCCTTTGGCCGTGATGGCGACCTCGGCTCCTACGGCCACCTTTAGGCTCGTTCCTAGCTCCTTTTGAACCAGGTTCAAGAATCTGTTGTCTCGAATTCTTCGCCGCATGAGGCCCATAAGCACTTGCTTATCTATTTTATTGAAGCATTGCGTTTCACCTTCTACGAACCAGACGGTACCCACAAAGTCACGGCGTATCTGCTTTAAGCAGGTATGTTGGGAGCGGCCCGGTCGAAATCCATGGGAACACGAAAGGAAGTACGGTTCGTAAACCGTCTCTAGGATGCTGCGAATCACTTCCCGTACCAGTATATCTCTGTCCGTTTGGGTAAGCCGTAGAGCTAGAGAAGCGTCTGAAGGATCTGCGACCCGAGGGGCACGGGACACTTTGTGGGTCCGAGGGACGCGGGGTAAAGAAGTGTGCGGAAATATACGATCCATTTCCGGTCTTCGGCTCTTCTTTCGCAGAGCCAAAGAAGCCTCCTTTGTACCCTCCGGACCCAGGGCTTCGCCCCCCGTCCCTTGAGTCTCGTGCCCTTTGGGCCAACTCTGGCGGCGGCCCGTAGGGCTCCCCTCGTTTATTACAGAGTCTCTCAGTGTTTCTAGTGCTTTGATCAAGGTGCCTTTCGGTCCTTCACCACCGTTCTTCGAGCCCGGTAACAGCTTCTTATAGGCCGCTATCCACAGATTTATGTCTTTCATGAGCCGAAACAGGCCTTCTGCCTTGAACTGCTCCTTTTGACAGTGTTTCCAAAGGGCACGAAGACGCTCGGTCCAAGCCGCCGAACTTCCGCCGGGGTGGGGGGAGCTGGAGCTTAGAAAGGCCCTTGTCCCTTGCCTTTCAGAGCTAAAGCTAAAGGGCCTCTGCCCCATTCGGAAATCCAAACGTACAAATGGTTCACCGGTTCCATCGAATGCTCGGAATCGGATGCTCTTGGGCATCTTCGCGCAGTTTTCAGGTGCTTTAGATACCGTTCGACATTCATGTGTCCTTTTCGGTGAAGTAGCTATTGAAGATTCGAAAAACAATTGGTTGTCCATAAATCGTATCTTTCTTTTTTCGTAAAACCGGTAGATAGTTATATATTTGTTTTTCATTCATATATATATTTTTCGAAAGAAGTAAAGTATCCTTCGGACCCTTCGTACCAAAGCGAGAGCACTACGTGCCTAACCGCCGAATTAGTCCGCCGGGGACTGGCTCGTTGGGCTAGCTACCCCAGTCCCCTCCTCAGGCATTTCGCTGCGCGTCATATGACGAGCTTCTCAACCGCCTGAAACTAGGCTCGGGGTCGGGTAATTGATCAATAAGCGTCCGCTGTTGATTAATTAGCGCCCTATCCGCACACAAAGTCATAAGAATTGGAGGGTTAAATTCTTGATGTAGACTCTATATTCTCACCGGACAACGGGCATAATATTTTATTTACCACCCTACATTCGGCACTCTCCACGAGGCCCAGAGGGCGAGAATTCCTGAACTCACAGTCGCCCACCTCGGGGGGTCGGTCCTACGGAAAAGTGGGAATTTCGGAATAACACAGCGAGCGTATAGAAGCCCTACAGTTTCAATAATTTGGGAAACCCGGGAAGTTACGAAAGTACATCATTGCTATTTCCCAATGTAGTAGGGAAGGAAACGTTCAAACGATGCTCGGGAACCAAGCTTGGATTAGACACGGCGGTTCGCAAAAGGCCCTAAACCTTTTGTCACCAGCTCCAGATCCGGAGTTAAATGGGACGACGAACGGCGGGCGAAGTCCCGTAATGCTTTTATTCCCGGTCATATCGCCCCCGCCGGTTTTTCTGTAGAGAGGAAGGCCAAAAGATGAGCGAGGCATCCTTTTTCTATCGTTGCCTCCGGATTCAGCAGTAGTACTGCTGTCACTAATGCTGATGTCACTAGTACTACGTTTACTAGTGCTGTCATCATTAGGTTTTTCATGGGGATCTCACCGTCTCCCTCGGTAGCTCCCATCAAAGTGCGATATACTTGGTGCAACTAATAACCTTTGGGAAAGGTATATTATTATTGGTCCAAAAAAGGGGGAATTGCGTAAGGCCCGGAGGGCTGGTGGTAGCTTTGGATTTCACCACCGAAGCAAGCCAATAGAAGTGAGAAAGCTTGCTAGGACGCTAGGCGCCTCGCAAGCATTAAAATTTTTGATTGATCTGGCTTCACATTTGCCAAGAATGGGTGTTATAGCAAAATAGAAGAAAAAACCCACTGAAGCAATTTGTCCAATAGTAACATATGGTGCTTCCACAGGTTGACATCCAATCCAACCTAAAAGCAAGCGATCTGCTACAAGCAACCGAAACAATTTTTGGTGAATTGGTCGAAAACTTGAACTACGTACATATGAAGTGTTAATGAAAGGTAGAGCCAATAATGACACAAAAACTGGTCCTATGGCAGCCACACCCCCTAATTTGTTAGGTATACTTCGAAGAATTGCATAGACTGGTAAGAAATACCATCGCGAGTAAGGGAATGGGGCCATTTCCGTTCCCAACCCTTCTCACAGAACCGTACGTGAACGTTACCGTTCATACGGCTCCCACCCCCAATCTTTTTTGTTGTAGAATTTAATCATCGAGAGTCACAGGCCTGCCTTCTTCTTGGTTTCGGGTTCGGAACCACAGATACATCTATATCCTGCAGACTGATATCCCCCGCATGCATCGCCTTGTGGTGCTCCCTGCATAGGGAAATTTGTTTCCGGTTAAGCGCCGCGTGAAGAGCTTCTAGCCCACTGATTCGGTCGCTGCTAGAGTTGACTATCGACGGGGTGCCCGCTCCACTGCGTTTCAGCGCACGGATATGGTGCATTTCGATCCTACTTTCCAGGCGACCTATAACCGAGCATCTATCTGCCGGGTGCCTGGTGGTGCGTAAGACCATCAGACAAAGGATTCTCTCCGGGTCTTTGATGCCCCTTACCAAGAATTGTTTCCCCATAACCCTCAGTTCAGTAGGTGTAGGGAAATATACCCTTGGGCCTTTCACCGTTTCCACCCGCAGCTCGTGGGTATATTTGTTTATGACTTTACCCACGCCCTTGGCTCTCATCTTGTGTGATAGAGTGTGTAGGCAGGACCATCTGAGCTGATAATCTACCACCCTTTTGACCTTGTAGAAGTTATCACAACATCGGTAATAACTTAAGAACCCGTGCGCCACACTTCCGTACCATTGTGTGATAGTGACATCGTCTTGGGTCGCGAGGACAGGTACGGAGGTTGGTCTTCCCTCAGCGTTAATTATTCCTCTGGCCCTTAACTTGTCTAGTATCCGCGAAAGCGGTGCGTATATCTGTATTCGGAACGCTTGGCGTTGGTTCGTGGGGACATCCTTTGCGTTCCTTTCGGGGGCTGGACCCGTTTCTTTCCGCTTAACCTCGGACTCCGGGTATAAGAGCTCGTGCACCGATACGACGAATTCGTCGAATTCTCTCACCACTCCCCGTCCATCCCGCTCAATAATATTCGTGAAGATGTCCCCTTCACTCGATTCAGGTGCCCACCGGAACATGGCGGCCCGACGAATCCCCGATGGCCTTTGTACCTCACTCACAATTTCTCGACAAATTTGTTCCAGCATTTTCCGCACTTCTTGGTCGGGTTTAATAAGTGTAAGGTTTCTACTAGCCTCCTTCGAGGCTTCCTTGGGGGCACACACTAGTAACTTCTCTCCGAGCTTCTTAAGCCCTTTTTCCCACCCATTCGAAAGTTCCGACGCGGCCTTTCGGACGCGGCCCCGATATTTCTTCATGGCCCGAGTCACTTTGTCCGGCCCTACGTGCAATTGACTCGGTTTTGGACCCAAGAGACTCATACCTAAGAAGGTTGCTTTCTCTCCCACTACGTGTCTCAGACGGGTTTTCTCTGGGTTTATCTCCAGGTGGAGAACGTCTTCGGGGAACCGGGAGACTCGTTCCATTACTTCGCGGGCCAAAGCTTTCGACCCCGAAATTGCCATCGGAATGTCGTCGGCGTAGCGGCACGCGTAGACTCGCACGAATTTAGGGTCCTTGGGCCCCGACGGTATACCCCTTCTCCCGGCAATTTTGAGCCGTCCTCTCCTCTCTCGGAGCAAGGCGGCTGCTGGTCTCATCTTCATCACCGAGTTTTTCGGGATGTGCAGCAGTCGCTCATATACGGGATTGGCTTGACGATGCCTCGGGTAGCCCTTTTCGAGTTCCCTTCGGATCCTTAGGATCTCCCTGTCAAGTCTGTCGAGGTATAAATTGGTCAGGATGGGGGATATAACGCTCCCCCGGGGAACCCCCCCCGTCGGGTCTCCCAATTCAACATTCATAATCTTCGCGTTCCACATTTGGTTCAAGGTACTTTCGAGTCTACTATCTCGAATGGTTTCGCTTAATATTGACACTAGTATTTTCTTGTTGATAGTGTTGAAGCATTTCCGAATATCGAATTCGAGCCACCACGATGGGTTCTTCCACCGCATTTTGATCTCCCTCAGGGCTGAGTGAGTACCCTTGTTCCTTCGGAAGCCATGGGATATATCTTGGAACTTTGGTTCGTAGATAATTTCCAGTACCATCCGGAAAGCCTCCTGTATTATCTTGTCCCTCGGGTTCGCTATCGTTGGGGGGAACTTTTCAGCTCCATTCGGTCGTTCGGACCTCAGAATTGGCTCAAACTCGTATGTACCCTCCCTAAGTTTCCGGCCCGTTTCATGAAACCATTTCGGGCTTATGCCGCCGGGGGAAGCCACTCGACGAAAGAAGAGCGTGTTGCTCCCTGGACCTGCGGGCATATTCCCCGGGTTGGATTTGATGTTGTTATAGGCCGTAAGTAGCACTTCCGGTTTAGATATAATCTCCCTTACCAGATGGCGATATTTGCCATCGATGAATTGTTTCTCTACAAGTTGGGCCAGATGTGAAAACTCCAAGGGGTTAAGAGGAACGTCAAGATTCGAATTTTTAATCGCTCCACCCATCTGTCCATGGATCGGGTTCGCCTCATCTTGGGCCCGTACCTCATAAAGGCCTAAGGCTTTATTCAAGGCTTCGCTTATCAGTTCCGGGGTTCCCCCCGGCCAATCTTGTTTCGGTCCCAACCGATCCGAAGCACTCGGTGCGGTCCTCCCTAAGCATTTACCAGTCTGCGAACTTGGCGACGCCGTCTCGTTTGGTCCTTCCTCAGAGGGGCCCTTTCCTCCCCCGGAATTAGGAGTACTCGCGTGAGTCCGGCAAAACGACGTGACCGCCGGCCCGCCCGGGCGGAGGCGGCAGCCCCTTCTAGTAAGAAGGCGGCTTGGGCTTGTATCAGGAACCACAAAGAGCATTTTCCCATCCAAAGAGCTTGCCCTGGGAAGGAGGTCACTCACTCCCCAGTTTCGGTAGGGATTAGCCTTAACGCCCTCAAGGCACCGATTTCCGTCGGTAGCGGATATTGCTGGGTCCGAACCGCGCTCCGGCACTATATGAGCCGGGGTTGACATGGGATTTGCGGGATAGAGTCAAGAGTCCACCCTATACGGCCCCAGGTTTACCCCCGTTAACCGATCCGGGCTACTTAAGTGCTCTCCGAACCGTACAAGATAGTCGCCCATCACACGGCTCTCTAACCTGACTTTCTTCGGAGCTTCTTCAAACCCGGAAGGTCTATTCAACGCATATTCCTTCGAGCGCCTATTACACGGTCCTTGGAAGATGGCCTGATAGACTGCGTCAAGGTGAAACTTGCCAAACGGTAACCATTCAGTAAGTATATAGGCTCCTTTCCTGCTGCTTGTTATCAAGCGCTTTCCCATTGCTAGGTCCCTTTCAGGTAGGCGGGTAATACGGGCCCTCTGACTTCCTAGGGGCGACCCCTAGGACCTCACCGTTGTTTCCCACACGGCTCGTCCGAAAACCTTCGCTTCCGAACGCCCTGTGCTTAAGATGTCGTTTAGACTCCTGTCCCTAGTAGTATAGGTAATCCGCTCCATCTTGAACTCTATCCTTCCGCACGAGAGAGTAAGTAGAGGACAAACCATTTATGACCTGGTTGATATATACCATCAATAGGCATGGAGCGAGCAACGTACGTTCATGCGCTTCACCATTTGCAGAGCTCAGGTGCCGATGGTTAATTGCTGGTTGACAAGGACCGAAAGAGTCTCCGATTCGCCGGTACAGAACCTCATCTTAAATACAAGAGAGCCGGCTTGCTCCATACTTTTGGGTTACCCCCGGCCGACGGGGTAGGAGGTAAATGAAACCCCCTCAACAGAGCTTCTTGCACATGCTAAGGTCTCCGTGTTCGTTGCCGAACAAGGATGAGTGCAACGCCTTTGCACAGAAATGGACTTGTGCTTTTTATCGTGCGGGATCTAGACCGGTCGCCCTATATAGTTGTCGGGATGCCCCAATACATTAGGTGCGTAAAAAACGAAAATAGAAAAAAAGATTGCAAAAGCTACCCAACCTACTAAATCTTTTACGTAAATATAGGGATAAGAAGCTATTTTATCTACAGAGGAATTGATACCCAATGGATTATTGGAACCATATTGATGCAATGCAGCCAGATGAAGAATACTAGCACCTGCTATTATAAAAGGAAGTAAGTAATGAAGGCTGAAAAAGCGATTTAAGGTCGCATTGTCTACGGAGAAGCCACCCCAAAGCCAAGTTACTATAGTGTCCCCTACGACAGGTATTGCGCTAGCTAAGCTTGTAATTACCGTGGCCCCCCAAAAGCTCATTTGACCCCAAGGTAGTACGTATCCTATAAAAGCTGTTATAATCATTAATAAATACCGATAGGGTTCCTCCCCCCGGTCAGAACCACACGTGCAAGTTTTCCCGCATGTGGCTCGTCCATGATAACTTATTCCGGTTTTACCGGCCTTCGCGGCCCGCATAAGCGATATCTCCCATCCGGCGGGGCATCCCGCCGTAATTGAAAATCCTGATTCGGGGTATATTAATTAAGTAAGTCCGAATTGGGGCCGCTTAACGGCGGCTTACCAGCTATTACATTCATCCCCCATTCAGGACCCCCGCCGGGACTGTCTGACAGGGTTGGACTTTCTGACGTAGTGAGCTTTGTTTGACGGCTCCAAAATTGCCATCCAGCGTGGTGTACGGATTGGATTTTTTAGGGGGAACCGGCCGCCCGTAAGCATCTAGGATGGAGCATCATGTCTGATACATTGGGGCGGGCTTTAGCCTCCTCCAGGTCCTGTCCGGGTAGGCCGGCCCAGATGGCAAGAGGGCCGGCGTTCCCTTGGATTATGGAGTTACTAAGCATGTCCGGGACATACGCCTCGGAACCCAGATTTTAGTGGCACGTCTCCTGTGAGTCGTCCTTTTCGGACGGGACGTAACCTGCTATACGCCATCCGGGTTGGGATTGTAGCTGTTGTAGGGAAGGGAAAATTACAAGACATATTTCCCCTTCCCCTACCTCACAAGGTACCTTTGTTTATTGCCCTTTTAGTTTCCGGAGTCCATCGCCAATTCCTCTGCCCAAACGCAGCCAACCAACCCCGAGGGTTGCTGCCGGCCTCTACTCCTACTTTGCTTTATCCGATTCCGCCGTGCTCTCCAGGCGCGGCGAGCGCTCACCCCTCACTACATGGGGGAAGGGGGGGGGGTGGTCAGTTACTATCAGAGAGCCTTTCCGCGTGTTTCCGGCATAGCTTTTTATCATCTACAGCCCTTTCCTCCGAGCATTATTTCACTCGTCAGGGCTTCGTCGTATGTTCGACATTAATTGCCCGGTGTCTCTCTCGGAGTACATTTATGGCTGATCTGTCACCCATACATTTTTGGCCAAAGCTTTGTGCTCCCGGACTCGGTTCCCGCTTCTCCCCAAGCAGGGTCCCTATAGAGTCTTTTTGGGTGATCCCTAGGTTTCACGTTTGTTCGTTTGCTCGCCGTTTGGGACCATGTACGACTTTTCCCGTTAGTTACAGTTACCTCCGGAGGGTTGTTCGCGCGAGAATATTTTATCGACCCTCCCGCCTTCCGGACCCCCGTGGTTGGGAGGGGGGCTGTGGCTTGACCCTGTTGCGTACGAAAAGAAAATTTTTTTTTTGCCATGCGGCGGAACAACGGACGGATGGCCCCCATGCTTTAGTTCCCTGCGGTCTGGTCCCGCCTCGGGTTAGGAGTCTCATCCGGGCGATCGCTTTCAACCTTCGCATCTTTGAACGAGACTTCCTAGGCGCACTAAAATTACCACTCCAAGGCACCAAACTAATTCTCTAGGACCCGCATAACTTCCATAATATAAACCACGAAAGAAATGAAGATAAACGACAATAAAAAACATACTGGCTCCATTAGCATGCATATAGCGAAGCAACCAGCCTCCTTTCACATCTCTCATGATGTGTTCCACGCTTAAGAAAGCTAGATCCACATGAGGTGTATAATGCATAGCTAAGAAGACACCTGTAAGTATTTGGATAACCAAACAAAGACCAGCCAACGAACCAAAACCCCACCAATAACTTATATTGCTCGGAGTTGGATAATCTATCAAATGATTGTTGAGTGTAGAAAATATAGGTTGTTTAAGAATCGAGAGTCGTCTTGCCATAAATTTCGTGTCTTTTTCCTTTTCGCGGATCATGGAAACTTTGTGTTCTTCATGATTGACGTCATACATCATGGGCAGGATTGACCCATCGGGGGCTTTAGGTTAAAAAAAATAGATATATATTTTTTTTTCCGTTCTATAACGCCAACTTGAGCCAGCATCGACGGAGTCCATAAAGCAAATAAAAAGAATTCTTTGGCGGTGATGTGCATTTCACCTTCTCTTGTCGGACAGTCCCCAGACCTTCGAATCGTAGTCGGAATCAATACAAAAATCTACGCGGTCCAATTCACAAATCTTTTATCCTTCACAAGTGTCCATCGGATAATGCAAAACGTTGTTGTTACCCGGTTCTATTATTCGATCGATGCAATCAGCGCTGCCCTTAACTATATAAGGACTCCTTCAACTCGGTAAAGCGGTGTATCAGGGACAAGAAGTACCTAAGAACCCCCCCCCCCCCCCAGGCCCAGAATTGTTGCTCAGGGAGGGGTATCGCTTCGTAGATGTCGATTCAGCGTCGTGCTAGACGATGATACTCCCAGGCTCCTATCCGAAAGACCCCGGTGATGTAAGCCGTAACGCAAGGATTCCTTTGGGACTATAAGGAATAAGGAATTTCCCCGCCGGGCACAACAAAGGTTTTGGAGACTTATACAATTAATTAGCCAGCTTTAGATATTGCAATCTAATCCTCTCTTTTCCGGGGAGGGAATAAAGCTATTATGATTCGAGGAATTCTTGGAGTTGATAGTAAAGGTCTAGCCATTTCCATCAATGAGTTGAAGGAGTTGCCATAGGTTACTGAAAGGTATTCCGAGGCAGAGTTGGTCGTAAGTGCCCTTTGTTTTGTCGGACAGTTTTCCGGTTTTGTGGTAGCCGACGGAACCAAGTCCCCCGCCCCGCACCCAACAACCAGATATAATTCTTGATCTTCGGAATGTAGCGGACACCGTTTACAAACCCCATAAAGACGAGATGCTTACGGGACCTACAGGCGGTACGTACCGCGTAACCGAAAAAATAGTTCCCTTGTGCCCCCTCGATCTATGCTTCCTATCTTCAGTCCAGTTCGAGCTCCTAGCGAAAGCGTACCTAAGGTTCTAGTAGAAGTGCCATGATTCCCGCCCGGAGTTCCTATGCCACTTCCACGATGAAAGTCTCTGGACGTTCCCAAGGGAAAACTAGGGGGCTATGTAACAGATCTCAAGAACGTGGTAAGGGAGGATCCAGGTCCTTAGTATCTTCGGAGGGAGGTTAGAGGTCGAGGCTATCTCCTTCCTCCCCTGACCTATAAATTATCTATATATATATCTATATATATAGATATATATAGATATATATCTATATATATCTATATATATAGATATCTATTGCAGCTCATCGTCTCTCTCGAATAAGAAAAAAAGTAGCTCATTTCTCTTTGGGGGGGAGATGGGCGAAGAAAGAATAAACATGAATTTAATAGTCTCTCCTATAAATAATAGAATCTATTTGATTTATGCATTTTCTCCGTTATACACAAATATATAATATGTATCTATATATTTGAATTCATTTGATTTATCAATCCATTCCATTTATTCCAATTCAATTGATTAACTCTTCCCAATTATATGGAATTCTTCCATATCCCATATAGATTCCTATTATATATTCCTTTCCCGACCCTTTAATTACATATTAATTCTCTAATTACATATTAATTAAGGGGTATTCCTCTCCGTATTATACTCCGGATCCCCAACGGGTTTGGTCATATTAGGTGAATATGCGTCATTTAGCGAAGGTGTCATTAGCGATGAGGCGGATTATTAATTACATATATTTATCTACAAATCCTCGGGATTTAGCCATATTAGCGAAATTTAGTCATTTAGCAATGCTTCCTTCATGTTAGCGGGGAGATTTCGGGTACTATATCTATCGTAAGCAATTTTATGGCGGTCTGGGATAGCTTGACTTTTTTGAAATCTGATTGGAAATAACTTTTGTCATTATTTGTTCGCGGTTGTCTACTAGGTCATTACTTAATTTCTTGCCCGAAACGACGCAGCGTTTGATTAGTAAGGATTTGGGGCCGGGTGGCAATAGAGGTCATCATTTTTTTTTTTCACGTAAAGCGAAGTGCTAAATCCATGGGCTGCTATATCCGGCATCCGGACGAGAAAGATTCGGATTCTCGCTCCAAACCTTGCTGAAACGAAGCCCGGTGATTCTTGGCGTAGTTACTGTTACCTATTTTTTCCTTCCAATGCCGCATTCCCAAATTCGATAAATTGACCTTTTATATGTATATATCGGATTCCTCCCCCGCCAAGCCTCACATAAATTGGATCGTTAGCGCGGAGCCGCGGTCGATTCGTTTTTATTATCCCTTTCTATGTATAAAAATCCGATGACTTGAATGTTTACTCGATACGGGTGTCTGCAAGTGCGATACGATGAAGCTCTGCCAGTTTGCCCTAGCGCCGTTACGTGCGGCGCGTGCAATATCCAACTCTGCCCGTGTATTCTCAAGCAAATTATGAGAACTTGTCCCCGCCGTGTGCTTGGGCGGGTTCAGTTTAAGCTCCAATGCCGCGCCATATTCGCCAAATTCTTTTTTCCTCCAGCGCCACCATTTTTGACTTCCGAATTTCTTCGTTCGCGTCCGCGATCGTCTTAGTGGTTGGTTGCAATGCCGCCAACCGCCGTCCCTGTAGCCACAACTGTGGCTAGTCCGCCCGTACCCGTAGCGGCTGGCAATGTGTTCGGGGCATGTTTGGGCGCTGCGTTTGTCAGCCTACAGTTTCTCCCCATGTTACGTTTGGGTATCCGGTTGCCATTCAAATCCGAACGATTTTAAAGGGTGCGGTTGGCATCGTTCAACCCGCCTGCGCCCCAAGAATCCTTTAAGCTATATAAAATTGGCGTTGATTATCATTCATAATTTTATACCTGAGTCGTATATAGTAAACTGATGCTATATATATAAATAACTCCATTTCGTTCCCCGGGTTCACCAAATAAAGACGTAATGGCATATGCTATCTATCATGGCATATGCTATCGGAGAAACAAGTATAAATCTACCGTAATAGTTGTCCCGTAACCATTCCTACAGCCGAAGGCAATAATAATATAAATAGTATTGGACGAATCTGGTTTTGCGGGAGGACAGAAAGGCGGAATCCGTGTTTACCCAGTGATCTATCAAACGTAAAACCATGCTTGGCGTGACCGGGCTACGAAATAGGGATGGGCCAGGGGATTAGCTTGGGCGATATAACCAGAATGAGTAACCGGATGAAAAAGTACAAATTCATATAGTAAACTTTTGGCTTCTATTTTAAACGGAAATATATACTTTTGTCGAGATTACTGAAAATTGACTTCAAATGCCGGAGGGCTTGTAACCCTTAACGATTCATCCAGGGGCAGCCTCCTCCAGCTGGCTACATGCCTTAGGCCGGCTAAGGCTACAAACAGCAGGCCTAAGGGCCAAGGCGGAAGCCGAAGGCCGGCAGGGTTTCGGGGGGTAACTCGTCGAGTCGGCCAGAGAACCCAGCCGAATCAGTATTTCCGAAGGACTTTCCCGGCCATTTCGAATGCCCCCCCCCCCCCCTTGGCCCCAAGCCCAGCATATTACCCATTAGTCACCTTTGGCTGGTCCACGCCCCGGGCCGACGGGTCCATTACAAAAGAATCGAACAGAGTAGTAAGAATCATGAGAAAAACAGCAGAATGCATAGTCCACTTCACTAAATTAGGTAAAAAGCCAACACCCCAATCAATCCCTTTTTTTTTTGCGAGTTTCCCTCTACAAAATTACTAATATTTTAGAAATCTTTCCATAACTATGAGCAATTTCCAATTAGTGAGCCATGTTTTTTGAGTCTCAGAGCCCCACTCCGGCCCTAGTTTATTGGGAATATCTCCGATCGATGACACCCCAAAAAATATCCTATCCAAAAGTCCTGATGTTTTCGCAGGATCTTCGTAAATCGACAAGCTTTTTTCTATATATCCGCTTTCCGTTCCGAGAGCCATGAGCCAGCAGCGCCACCAATTTGATTGAGGAAATTGCTGAAACCTCTTTTCCAGATTTTGGATCAACCAGGATTTATGTGGAATTGGCGGTATCAACCAAGGGGTTCCAGAGAAAAAACAAGAGCTCCTTCCATCATGGTAATCCGCTATTAGTTCATAAATCTTTTCTTTGGTATCAGTAGAATTAGAATCGAAGTCATATTACGCGATAGAAAACACCCAATTCAATTCTGGTATTTTTGTCTCGTAGTTTGCTTCCTCGAACGACTCGTTCACGCTGTTTATAATATACTAATGCGATTAAAGGCTGGTTACGGGCGCAACCGAACGAGATAAACACTCTTTATTTCTATATTCAAGTTTTTAATTTTGGCCCGGAATGCACTGTTCTTGCCTATGCTCTGCGGAAAGCACGTCGGGCCAGCGTGTCTTCTTCCAGAAGCGTAATAACGATCCGGCCTGAGATGCTGACGAGATCCATCGAGCTGATACGGCCTGCTTCTCATGGCGTCTCTCAAAGATTCATGCTATCTCACAATGAAATATGTGCTTAAACCCCATTTTTGGGTGGTTGAGATTAAGGATAACCCATAAGGAGTAGAACTGTGATCATTTTTCAAACAAATGATTCCCCATTTCGAGTCTCACCAATCCAGTGCCCGTTGCAGTCAGGGTGTTTTATATTCGGCCACAATCACCTGGATTCTTTCGACAAAGACCAATCCGAAAATTTGCGAACTTAGAGCAAATAGAAGTAAAAAATTACAAGTGACCAAAAATTAACCTGAGAAAATAGAAAATATAGGAGGCTGTCATGATATCGATGGTTTCTGGATGCTCTTTGCAACAAAAATTGAACGGAATTCCCGATTTCCTCATATAGAGGGGGAATCATGTAGGGACAGTAGCATCATTAGTCGGTCCAGCCCGTCTTTGTAGCATTGCCAGATATTCCTCACGTCGGGACGCTATTTATTAGAAGAGCCATAGTCTCGTCATGATGGTTTTGTAATGGCCTATTAGCGCTATTAATTCGGGCCATTTCCAAGCGTCTCGGGCTTGCTGGTGTTGCCAGTTGCCAACCCCCCCCCCCTTTCCTAGAGTAAGACCAGTCCATGCGACTGACTAATGATCTGCAGTAGGCCCATTCCGAGTACGGGCTCGCAGTGCATGGCGGCAGTCCGAACCAAATTACAATCGAGGAGAAGGCGCCGTGTAGGATCGTCGTATTAAACACGAATGTTCCCATTTCTCAACTATTTGAGCCTCGTACGTACCCTGTTATCGTCAGCTCCCCGGTTTGATCCAGGAGCCATTTATGAGCCAGGGGTAGCCCCCCCTCCGTTGAGTTGTGGTACATCCCGGACAGGAGCTAAAGCGGATTCAGAATGAGCGCGTTTACGCCCGCCCAGATTCAGTCAACTCGCTACTTTCAGCAGAAGACTACTTTCCTACCCGCCGCGTCCCGCATACAGTGTGCGAGCCATGGTGAGAGGCAGCGCATATAGACCACTAATCGAACATCGACTAATTGGAAAAATCCAAGTAGGATTACGTATAGAAAACTCAGCAGTAGTATTTACCCAATTCAAATTAATTAGGAAAGAATAGAATTACTTAATCTGGCTTCTAATTTTATGACAGGCATGGGCGTAATAACAAAGGAAAATAAAAAAGCCAACTGAGGCTATTTGTCCGATAGTAACACGATGGGGGGGGGGGGGAGTAGCACCTATAAAGGGAAGTAAGAAATAGGGGCGGGCTGAATCGAGTTAATCTCGAAAGGATATGTGGCGGTTCCCTGTTTGCTTCTTAGTCCAATTCATGGAATACCCGAAAGATATAATCATCCGAATAAAAAGCTTCTACGATAATCTTGGGACATACGGCGCGAACTAGGGCCAACGAGGGCAGAGCGTATCGTAGCTTAAGTTGTAGCAGTCTGCTCTTATCCGCCCCCCCCACAACAGGTCCTTTCAGTGCTTCGCGGACGCGAAGGAAGTGGGCAGAGAATATAGCAAAAAAATCTCTTTTTTTGACCCCCCAAGCGTGCTTTTTGTTGAAAGGTCCGAGAAAGCGCAAAGCGCTGCCCGGGCAGCCCTTTTTCAAATAGGGACTCTATCTTCGTCGGCCGAAGTTAGTTCTATTGGTGAATTGCGAACTTAGGCATCACTTTCTATCACTAGATTTTTGTTTCACTCGTTTATGGTGAGATATCTTTGTACATAAAGTTGCGCAGCCCCACATTAAATCTCTATTAAATCTCTGAGGAGCCTACTAACAAAGGGTGTCCTGGTTTCGGGCTTACCCTCCGCTCCGGGAGAGAGCTGAAGGCGAAAAATCCATAGATTTTTCTTTCGCTCCGCGTTTCCTGCGCTTTGCGCCTTCGGCCCCAAATATATATATTCTTGTTTTAGCACTCCTCTTAAGGGAGCCATTCGAAGGCTACTGGAACACCAGATACAAAGACTACCCATGCTAATGCTAAAGGCAGGAATACTTTCCAGCCAAGTCTCATTAATTGATCATAACGATATCGTGGAAATGCTGCGCGGACCCATATATATACAAACAGAAAGAAAAGAACCTTTGTACTAAACCAGATAGGGCCCGGAATTACCCGGAAAATAGGAATATCCAGGATGGGCAGCCAACCTCCTGGAAAAAGCAATGTACAGAGACTGCTCATTAAGATCATATTAGCATACTCCCCTAAAAAAGAAAGAGCAAACCCCATAGCAGAATATTCCACATTGTAGCCCGCCACGAGTTCTGCCTCGGCCTCTGGTAGATCAAAAGGAGCTCGATTAGTTTCTGCTAAACGAGAAATGAAAAACATGAGAAACACAGGAAACAATGGAAAAACGAACCATATCCGTGTTTGCGCTAGAACAATCTCGCTGAAATTGCGGGAACCTGCGCATAGTATGACGGATATCAGAAGCAATCCTATGGAAACTTCGTAGGAAACCATTTGAGCGGCAGATCGTAATGCTCCCGAAAAAGCATACTTGGAGTTACTTGCCCAGCCTGCCGTAATAATTCCATACACTCCGAGTGAAGATATCGCAAATAGATACAAAACCCCAACATTTAAATCTGGAAAAACCATACCATAATCGAAAGGGATGACAGCCCAAGCGCACAAAGCCAGTGTGAACGTCAGAACGGGTGCCATTAGAAAAATGAAAATATTCGCGCTACTAGGCAAAATTGGCTCTTTCACCATGAGCTTCAAACCATCTGCTAGAGGTTGCAACAGTCCCAAAATGCCGACTACGTTCGGTCCTTTCCTCCTTTGCATAGACGCCATGACTTTTCGTTCTGCTAGTACCAAGAACGCGACGCCCAATAACAGGGGTATTATAATTCCAAGTATCTTAGCGACAAGACCAATTAGATAAATTTTCATATTTGTTGGCTTTTTTTTTTCATTTATCGTGACCGAAATAAATTACGTAGTAATGGCATAACCGAAAGATTGGTCACCTTGGATTATCCGTAAAATTACATAATAAACTCACCAGGAGTAAGACGAAGGTCCTGAAATATTCAACAGATAACTGGCCGCACTCCCTGGGGATTTACGATTGGAGCGCTTCACGAACGAAAGGGGGGGGGCGTAGCACTCGATCAGAGGGAGAGCGCTTTACCGTTAGAGGGCGCGGCGAAAGAAACACTACGTGCCGCCGCCCTCGTTTCTCAGCCATTTCGGCGAAGTGCGCGGAAATCTACGAGCCATTTCCGATCTCTCGGTCCTTCGTAAACTCGACCCCTTCTTCCCACAAGCGCTGTTCCTCTGGTCAAGTGCTGCGCACCTGCCCCCTGAGCCGAAGGATTACTTCGGTTATGATAGAAAATTCGTAAAACTGAAGGTACTGTAGAGGCAGGGCCTTGGTAGCCTTATCAAAGTACGGTGAGATACTCCGCCACTTCTTTAGCCTTTTCGAGCTCACCATGGAAATCGGGCAAAGACTCGAAGTCATTCACTTTGATCTCTATCCCCCCCTCCTCAACGCGGCGTGAGCGGCAGCTCGCACCGCTTTCGTGCTCCATCCGTTGTTGATAATGAGATCCGAGATTGTACTCGGTCTACAGACTGAGTAACTTCTACATAGATGTGACCCAATCATAATATCCATGAAACAAGAGACCCGGGCGTGGATCAATCGGTAACCGAGTTCTAATAACTAGGTGGCTAGTTCCGTCCCGGATTGCTGCTTAATAGCATCCAAGCTAGTTTTCGGGGCTTGGAGTATGATTCTAGGTGATGAGTTTTGCACCTTATGGGAAATTTCGACGGGGACACCAACGCTCATAAGCCGGGTAAAGCAGCGCTCTACGATGTTCAACATCCTGCTGCGTTTATTTGAACGCCCACGCAAGCATCAATACCTGCTACCAGCTCGTGCTGGGACCACGGCCAATGCAGGGCACCCTGGGCACCGGTCCCAGAGAGGTTCGCAGCCGCTCCATAAATTTTAGTATATATCTGCCGCCGGAGACATTTTTGCCGTGTCCAATTCCATATCCCGGCCCCGCCGCGCAACCTTCACCAGGAGTTGACAGGGGAACCGGGACGGCTATCCGGTCCGCTATGTAGGTGAAGATCCTTTGGCTAAAGCCGCCAGTGGAGGAAGAAGCGCCAATAAGCGCGCGTTACCGGCTACCTATCATAGTATTTCCGCGGACATAGCCTTTAAATCTTCTTCTTCCGGTGTCGTCCCGACTGCCTGTTTGAACGTGGATAAAGGGTAAACTGTCGGAAATCGAAATAAGAGCTTTACCGATCGATCAGGTGGGTTCGGGGGCTCGTATGCAACTCCCTGAGAGTTGTGGTAATGGTATTTTCTGTACCAATACATGTTATGAGAGGGGGCAAGCTTTCTTTGTTGCCCCCCAGGCAGCCCTCGTTCAATTGAAGCATTTTTGGGCGCGCGGTCGGGTTAATCCCCGAAATCCAAGCTCGTAGGGATCTTATTTGGTCGGGATCGCTGTTCGTGAAATCCGTTATAAATACCTACGGGCATTCGTAACCATTCCATTCGGGGCGATGGGACAAATAATAATGAAAAAAGAGTCTTGCAGAAGGTTAAGAAGCATAATCCGTTTTTAACCAAAGCGGTTTACTAGGAACAGAACCACAACAAACACGGCTGATGGGAAAATACCAGCCGGAGACACGTGGATCATCTCAGGCAACAGCCCGAGAATCGGCAAAATTAAAAACCAGTAAACATTTATTTTATATTACGTTTTACTCACGGGTTCCTGAGATCCGCGCGATGGGAGGCAGCTTGCGTTACCCCCGGGATTGAAGCGGCGTACAGCTCCAAACCGCCGCTTGTATTGAACCTTTCTTCGATGGTGCGTATGACGCGGCCGGCGTGGGTCTTTATTCCTTTGCTCGAACCAACCTCAGTCAACAAGATTTTTAGCCGGACCCTTATGTCCAATTTCATATTGATTTTATTTTTCTCTTATTTGCAAACGGAGCCATGAAATGGCTATAATCTCGAAAGATCCCTATCAATAGATATTATCCTGGTGAAACTGGATCCTCAAGGATAAGATTGCTAGTAGAAAAAGAATCCGTGTCTTTTGGACACACTTCTTTTTTTCCAGTTGGGCCGCTGCCGCATCGTCTAAAATCTCCGACTGCCAATCAATCGTAACTCGTCCATGTATGTGATTAGAAATTTTTGTTTCTTGTCTGAGAGGTTTTCGAATTCCTGGGAATTCCAAAGGATTCAAAAGTTTACCCCGTATGTTCGACTCCCCGAAAAATTCGGAATTTGTGATAGGCTGGAACAATTGCCAATCTATGTATATTAACCAACGGATTGAACGGGAGCGAAAACAGGTGCTTCACTTTGTTATATTACGATCTTTCAAGAAAAGATTTGGGAGGTTTGTCAACGATTATAGAATCTTGCCGATTCGGTGAGTATAGAACCCATAAATAAATCTGACTTGGATCGATAAAAGAAAAAAAAATACCGAGACGCGCTTGAGCAACTGCGCGATTTGTATGTTGAATATTCTACGGATGACGCTAATAAACTGGTTTCAATCTATACATCTTTCGTAAATCTGGTGCGCCGGGTTCAGAATGAAGTGATTGGAATTCCAATAGAAGATTGCATTACCCAGAGTGAGATTCCAATGACCATTGGTAGGTAGTTCGGTGGCACTTACTTCCTTCGCTTCGGAAAAGTGGATTTACAGTCAAGGGTCCAATAAGATTGATTTTGCCATAAGGTAGATAAATTTGGGTGTTTTCGTTCCCGATACAAATTATATGCATGGAAATGTTCATTAATACCGTTTCACCGTTCCAGATTTATGTTGAGCAATGTCAAAATCAGAATGCAATTCTGAAAACAGAGATAAAATTTATTCTCGTGAGCCAGATTGAAATTTATCTTTGTTCCTTCCCACGTCGAACTATTCACGATTCAGCATTTCCGGCAGGGCGGGAGAGCCCCCCCCCCCCCACTCATACGGCTATTGATCCGCAGAGTTGTTATGGAACCGCACTTAGGGATTTCATACTTTGTATCGGGTTACCAACCATTTACAGGTTGGACCCAAACCAAGTGCTGGGGCTCGCTCAAGAATTCAATTCGCTCAACAGCATCGCGGGAGCCCACACGAACAGTCCACTGTCCCACGGCCCCCCCTGGCCCACAACATCTCATTTACACTAACGTAGTCACTCACAGACAAATCAATGAAACTGTTTCTACTCGGCGAGACCTTCGCCACATCAAACACATTTCTAGCCACTTCGTCCGTCCTACTCCCAAAGCAAATACATAATGGCATTATTACTTTCATAACCCATTATTCAATCCCAAACTAGTGGCTTATATTCCTCCAATAAACATAATGAGTGCGCGGATATCGATCAATGCTTAGAGGCAATAGTTGCAGACGGAGTAGAGGGAAACAATCAAACTTATCAAAAAAAACATAGACTCACGTTCCAGCAAATGGCGATAAAGTTGGTGGACGAGCTCGAGAGGAGGGCGTCGAGGCGTTTAATTAAAACCGTATTGCATGCGGTAATACAGCAAGGGCTCCTCCGGGTCCATGGATGATTAATGAAGCACTTCACACTCGCCAATCTATTACTGGGTTAACGCTTTTTCTTTCCCCGCCCCCGATTAGAAATACTGAATGATATTGGTCAATGGGACGCATAGATTGTGAAATAAGGGTACAACAGTATTAATATTGAAGAATTTTGTAAACCATGCCGCATATATATGCTCATTATGCTTCGTCTGCAACAAATAAATATATCGATATTTTATTTATTCATATATCTATATGATATTATTTGCAAAATCGGAAGGGCTCGGCAAATCGCGGCCGCTACGCGCCTGGTGCTTTATAAGCTGCGTAGCGGCGCCTGGGGCAAGCGTCCCCGCGGTATGCGTAGCTGAAAGTCCGCGACGCGCCTCCTCATATTCAGCCGTTTTCGGCATGTTCTGCAAGTTATTGAATCGCGTACCCATGTAGCGATTGTGAGCGAATAAGTATCGAAAATGGGCTTTCCGAGAATATACATAACCTCTTAAATTAAGGCGCGTAGCGTTTGTAAAGTGTTTTAGTTCTGTACAGGGAGAAATAATAAATAAGGTACTTTAAGAGAATGGTAGAGAAGGAAATTGCCAGCGGCAGAAAATATTACCAGATCCGTTCTTCTCATCGGTGCTGGCCTCGATCATCGGTCCATTTCGGCTTCCCATCGGCGGGCATTTTCTTTGTCATCGAAAAGGGATACAAGGAATCGGAATCATAATATAGTTAGAGCGGAAAATCTTCGTGATGGCTAGGGCTGAAACAGACAAATGACCTTGCTATATATGCGCCAAACTTATGAGATGTTGAGCTTTTTGCGTAACATGGGCCCCGGGTCTGTTTCATTACCTCCATCCCTCGCCCCGTGCTTTTCCCACGACATAAGGAGGGGGGCGAAGCTATATGCTTCGCCCTAATTTCCGCCCCACCAATATATAGAAACAGGGGGAAAAGGCCATACAACATCGACAAAATGCCGATAAAAAGCAGCTGCTTCAAAGCCAAAGTGATGCTTCGGGGTAAAATGACCCAAATATTGGCGAATCCCACATATTATTAAGAAAATAGTACCTATAATGACATGAAATTGAGATAGGTAGGCTCTTTCAAGCTTCCCCCCCCTAAGAACCGCACGTGCGAGTTTCCCCGCATGCGGCTCGAGCAACGGAGATTTAGTTCGGGCCCTGGTTGACCTGGGCCCGCGACTTGACGACTGTTGGTGCGCTTTGCGCCCATGATGCATTATGCTATCACTAAAGTGTTCTGTAACTCTGCGAGTTGCTTATGCCGCAACTGCGCGATTGGCCAATATTTACACGCGCACTGCTCGGAGTTTAGTTATTCACCCTTCGCGTGGTGAGTGGCTTCTTCAGTGTTTCGTCACCCAGGATTCAGGTCAGCACCAGAGGCGAAATGTAGATTGTTCTGGACCGGTAGAGTCAGCCCTACGACCCCCCGAGTGTGGCGCCTGATAGGGTAGGGGCCGCCGGGAGCCTAAATGGCTGGGAAAGGAGAGGCCGGGGTTGGAAAAAATAGATTTGGCCAACTTCGATTGGCTTTTTGAATCGTCTTCTGCCCATTGGACGGTATCCGATCTCACGATCGAACCTCCCGACGCCGGGGAGCCCATTGGGTTTACCCTGTTGACATTTCGACTTTAATGCAAGGTTTCAGATCCCGTGCTATACTCCGGTGATCATTTGCCGATCGGGGCACGCACCGATTCACCGTGTCCTGAATCACATCCGGCCCTACTCAATGAAAACTCGTCGTAGGTGCGGTTTTACGAAACGTCCCTGCACAGTTCACTTGCGTTGATCAGTAGCCTTGGCACTCCCAGCGGGTTGTATGCTATATCATAAACTTTTTACTTTGTCCCTCACGCTTCGAGCCCTCTCCGTTTCCAGGAGCGCAGGGTGAGGTAGGAGCATCCCGTCGGCAGGGATGGCAATATAGTTCGGTGGGCTATACGCATTGTCTTATGTCCCTCGGGTCGCACAACCATGAAACCCTGTGGCTAAAAAAAACGTAGAACCATAAATTCCATCGGAAATAGTGAAGGGGGCCTCTATATATTCAATTACTTGAAACCCAGTAGAGACTAGAGCCAGTAAAACGGTAGCTATTAAAGCGTAAACTGCTTGTTGTTCTAAACCGGCGAGTATAGCATGATGAGCCCAAGTTACGGCAGCTCCAGATGAAAGTAGAATAAGGGTATTTAGAAAAGGAATTCCCCAAGGATCTAAAACAGAAATACCTTTTGGGGGCCAGATAGCTCCGATCTCAACCGTAGGTGCCAGGGGAGAATGGAAAAAAGCCCGAAAAAAAGCTAAGAAAAACATGACTTCAGAAACTATGAAAAGAATCATACCATAGCGAAGTCCTAATTGGACCACAAATGTATGATGTCCTTCGTAGGTGGATTCACGTACAACATCGCGCCACCATACAAAGTAGGGGTCAGTCGGGTCTTTCAACACATCTGCCCTCCGAACCGTACGAGGGGCTTTCACCTCAAACAGCTCTCACCTCCGATCTCCACTTATAACTATGAACTTTAAATCTTATGATTCAAATCTCTATGGGAGGGACCATCCGAAGGCGTTGTAGCATAAATTTCCTAGCTTACCTGAGATGAATTCATAACTAAATGCCGGGATTACTCCCAGGATAAGCTTGATTCTGTTCCGAATAATGGAGATACGAACGCGGACGGGCCATTCGACTTTCTTTATGGGCGGCTGATTGGCCGCGCCGCTGGGACGAGACAATGTCTCGACATCCAACACCTCTACGGTGGAACAGTGCGATCGATAGCTAGGCTCCTTGACTGCCGCCAGGCTGAACTGCCAAATCCGAAGCTATTACGAGCCCTCCGAACCCCATCCGATGGGTTATTTCCCCGACTCAACATAGTACTTATTTTTGTGTCCCTGGGGAGACAATGATCCAGAAGGGTTTAGGCCCCTGCGCAATTAGCTGATCTCTCAGCTAGTTCCTTGTCGGAGTGCCCCACGGTCTTTCAGGTACTGTACACACACCATGTATTGTGGACTGTTTCAGCCCCCCCCCTACGAGGAGGAGGCCTACTTACCGTGCTCTTGCCGTAATATTCTGCTTGAGACAAGAGGAGCTATGTGACGCGGGCATTGCGTATCAAGTTAGTTATCCTAGCCCTACCTCCTGCTCTTTCAGAGCGTCTTAGCGGTGGCAGCCCCACAGTTCTCTGATTGAAACTTGCTGCTTCCAAGTAGGCCATGTTACTATGGCCCATCCGCAAGTTGAGCCTGTGTCCCAGCTTATAAGCTAGCCTGAACGGCACAGAAAAGAGTGGATAGCTCCTCTTGTCGTACGATGTATCTTCGGGCGCACCATGGTATATAAGATCATTCCCAAGCCTAAACAGAGAAGTGTTCCGCCTCCCGTGAAAGAGTGCATGTACATAACACCACCAATAGTGCTTGCCAAGGCTCCGAGTGAACCCAAAAGAGGCCATGGGCTGGGATCTACTAAATGAAAAGGATGTTTTTGAGAGACACTCATAATTGGTATTTTGTTTGCTTTTTAGTCTAATTCATTGGATACCCGAGAAACATAATCATTCGAATAAAAAACTTCTACGACAGACAATAGGCGTAAAAGCATGATTAGTTACACCCCGTAGGTTTTGAGAGATGAAACAGTCAAGCGAGTCGACGGGGATCGAACGCACGGAAAAGCGAAATAGAAGACGGAAGCTTTTTCACAATAGTGACATAATATTTTAAGTCATCTATTTTTTGGAATACAAATCATGGAAGCTTCAATTGCGTTCCGTGCTGTAGGTCCCAGGCCTACTCGCGGGGTAGTTAATTTTTTTTCCATTGGGTTCACCGGTCGGCGTCGTTACAGGCTTTGGTATATCATTTGCATGCGTGAGAATTAAATTCTGTCTGAGTCGCCCGCGCTACAACCTTAGCGACTCCCGCAATCACTATAGGTATAAGAGCTCTCGCTACGGCTCCTGCCCCGGAATTACCTGTATAAGATATTACAAAATCTTTTCCGGTATAAAGAAAGTTTTTCATGCTCGCCACCTTAGCAATAGCCACACGACGAGGAACCTACCTAAAGCATAAGGAACAATAAGAAGTTGAATTAACCACAAATTTTGTGAAGAAGCACTCATTTTAATAATGAAGTCTTTATAAGTGAAAATGAAACAAATCATGAGTATGTAAATTCGGTAGTCCCAAGTGTTACTCGGGAAGAACCAAGGAATAGTAGGTTCAACCTTCATAGAAAATTCGAAAAGTTGCTTGTAAGTTTTTGAACAGAGTTGCTTGGAAAGGAATAGGACGCACACAATCGGTATTTTGTTTGCTTTCTAGTCCAATTTATTGGATACCCGAGAAACATAATCATCCAAGGAAACAGCCTCTACGACAATAGGCATAAAGGCATGATTGGTTCCACAAAGTTCACTGCACTGACCATAGTAAACACCCTCTCGTTTAATAAAAATGGAAGTCTGATTCAAACGACCAGGTACAGCATCACATTTTACACCTAAGGAAGGTACAGCCCAACTATGAAGTACATCGGCGGAAGTAATAATCATACGTAGATGAGTTTTTGCTGGTACAACCATCCGATTGTCCACTTCTAATAAACGTAATTGACCCAATTCTAAATCATCCTCTGGAATCATATAACTGTCAAAAGTTAGTGACTGTTCATCAGAACTGTTATAGTCTGAATACTCATAGGTCCAATACCATTGATGTCCAATAGCTTTGATAGTAATAGCTGGATCTACTACCTCGTCCATTGAATAAAGAAGGGCGAACGAAGGTATTGCAATAAACATCAGAATAATACTTGGAAAAATAGATAGAGTAAAAATTTCACCTCATTATAAGATTACTCAAGTGCTCTCCGAACCGTACGAGCACGTCACCGTGCTACGGCTCACTAACTCGACTTACTTCGGATTACTTTCCGGGTTCAGCGGGGCTGGCCCAGTTTGCCAGTTGCCCGGTGGGCACCTAGAACGAAGGCGCGGCGCTACTCGCGTAGCGCTTTTTTGGCCGGAAGGGCCCGAGGGAGGAGACTTCTTTAGCTTGTAGAACCTCCTCGGCTTTACAATTTCCGCGCACTTCTTCGGCCGGGCCCTGTAAAAGCAAAAAAGTTTTCGGACCCATAGGCACGGATTGCCTGGGGAGCGTGTTCGGGCGAGGGGCCACCGCCCCCGCACATGATTTTTACACTGTCCGGGGACCGTCCACATGGGATTCTTTCCACTCCTTGAGCAAAACGCCACACGAGTAGCGCGTCATTGGGTCGGTCGGAACTACACAACTGTACACGTACTTCCGGAATTTCGCGCTCTCTAATATATCTCCCATCGCTCGGGCCAATCAACGCTTTTCCGCAGGAGTCTACTTCGGACCCTGTTCGGTTGGCTGATTCCCCAAAAGGGATGTCTCTAGGCGTACCTTTCCCACTCACAGACCGTTGCCAAGCTTCCACTTGTGAGTCAGTGACTCCCACCCACTGGATATCGGGTTTCGAGCACCCCACCTAAATCGTTACCTGCTATCTGGAATACCTTTCTCAGGGAGTGCAGTTTAAATTTCGCTGCAAACATCTTGGCCAGGGAGGAACGCGGGACGTAAGCCAAATAGGCGATGGCCCGGCGTTTGTTTCCGGCAAACCGATACCAATTGGCGTATCCGCGCAAAATTGAATTCATTCGTCGGTTTGCTTCGCTTCGGGGTAACCTCATCAAGCCGAAGTTTGGTGAAGGATCCCCATTCCCAGCAAGGTAAGCCTGCTGTTGCAATCGCAGCTTCAACTGGTTCATGTCTGCGTCCATGGTAAGGATAACTTCCTTTTTTCTCCCCCACCGCCAACCCTCTTGGGTCTGGTATCTCTGTTTCGTGCGTACTACTCGGCGTCCGATACGGTGCCCCAAGAAAGGAATTCCCACGGATATATGTTTTATATGGGTCCTTTCTATGTTCAGTAGCAATTTGAGTTTCTCTCCCAGGAAGGCTTCGCATTCCTGACGAATGACTTTAGCATCGGACAGGGCGCCACGGATAGCTATGAGGAAGTCATCTCCGTATCGTCTGTACTCCATTCTTCGATACAATGGGTCGAATGGGTCACTGCGGGGGCGCGCCTTACGCATCTTTCCCTGGTTCCGAAGCAGCACCCAGCTACGATTATCTTTCCTTTCTAGGTTGTATTGCCGGATGCGCTCCTCCATCCATATGTCGGACCCATGTAGATATATATTGGACAGTATTGGACTCAATATTCTGCCTTCCGGGGTTAGCAGGTTCGACTTCTCAATGTTCCCATAGGGCATGTGCATCTTCGCTTCCAATCCGCCACTAATGAGTTTTATCAGTTTTTTGTCTCGGATCTTACGTCTCACGATGTGGCAGAGTACGCCATGGTTCACAGTGTCGAAGAATTTGTTAATGTTGCCTAGTACAATCCAATTAGTTCCCTTGAAGTCGCTGCGTATGGTTCGTAGGGCCGTGTGCGCGCTACGCCCCGATCGCCAGCCATGGGATCTACGGGAGAATACTGATTCATAGATAGGCTCTAGAAGCATTCTCAGCACCCCTTGCACAATACGGTCTCGGAAGCAGGGAATTCCAAATGATATTATTTTCTCGCGCTTACCCGGCTTGAAAAGAATTTTTGCGCTTCCCCATTCGTATGGGCTCCCGCTGTCCAGGACTGCATCTCTCAGCTCTTGAAGCTTATCAAAGGACGTGCCATCGATGGTCAGGCCGTCGGTCCCAGGGCTCATTGACCCTGGATTTGGTCTCAGTTTTTGGTAGGTTATGCTCCATATGTCCATACTCTTTAGGTAATTGCTTAGATCATGGTATATCCAGTCACGCCTTCGAAAAGACGAGATCCAAAGGTCCACGAGGGCATCAGCCCCGTTCCGCACATAGTCGGACACATCCACCTTGGGATCCCAGGGGGCTGAGTCCGTAGACGATATCGAGTAAAATCTGCAAAGGTATGGCAGATGCTTAGATCCCTTCCCCGTTGCTTCGTGTTCGCAAAGCGCTTTCCTCTTACGAGGCTGCGTTAACAGTAGGCAGGTCATATGGATCCTCTGACTTCCCAGGACGTGTGACCACGCTGGGATCTCACCGGTATCACCGATAGGCCGTGTCGCCACGAGATGTCTTTTAGTTCCCTGTCCCCAGTGATGTAGGTAATCTGCTCCCATGCGGGGTGTAGGCACCGCACTATCTCCGGCCTGTACACTTTGGACCATTGTCAGGCTGAGAGCTTGAATGCGCGCGCTCGTGCGTGTCACCGGTTTGGACCCGGATAGCATCAGGTTCAATTCGACCGAAAGAAACTTAGATTCGCCGAAGCAGCTCCTCATCTCGAATAGCGATGGCGGGTTGGCAGGATTATCTTGGGCTTTCCACGGTCCAGCTGCGAACGACAAGGACCCCTCAATCCCGCTTTTACGACATGCTTCGGTCTCCCACCACTTACGTGGCAAGGATGAGTCGTATACCCGGCGCGCGGAGAATAGGCTCGCGCGGTTTAGAGCCCATGTGTTGAGCCCCATTGACATAACTATGGGTGACCTAACGGTCGCCCTCCAAATAATTTCTATAGTAGTTCCATGAACAATCCTTTCTGGAATTGGATTTCTTTTATAGTGGAAATGCCATAAAGCGCGAACCAACATCCATAATACGAAAATCAAAATAACGATTAAGAAGAAAAAAATATCATGATGTAAGTCAATTAGTTTGGATAGGTAGGCCCTTACGGGCTTTCCCCCCCTAAGAACTGTACGTGGAAGTTTACCCTCATACAGCTCCATTTCATTCTCGAAATTTCTCCACAGGCCTACGCACCGGAAATGGCTCGACTCCCGTGCACGAAGACTAGAAGGAGAGGCACGTGGTGCGAAGACCCTCTTTTCTCAGCCATTTCGGCGAAGAGTGTCCTTCAAACACTCGACCAAAGAGAGAGGGCATTCTAGATTCATTTGCAAATTTTGTGTCACGGGTAGAAGCCGCCTACTTTCATGTGGTGCAGACGCACTCGTTCCCATTGCGACCCCCCGAAAAAAGACTCCACACCGGTCATTACGGTATATTGTATCGAGCGGCGCTTCTCACTCGGGGTTGCCGGGAATATTGATGCGTAGGCCGTTTCAGTCCCCGTTGTTGCCCAATTTTAATCATCTACACCCCGACTGTTTTGTTCGTTTCTCCGTACTCTTTTCTTCGTCAGTCTGCTCGTGCCGAGCTGCCCCCAGACTTGCTTCGGTCCCATTGTGCTGAATGCCGCCCCAAGTCAGCCACCCTTTTTGCTTTTCGCTTCGTGGGGCTTCCTCTACCCACATCTCGTTATGTGCCCTTACGGGTGCACCTCCATAGGGAGTGGATAAATCCGGGCTTACCATGTTACATTAATAGCACCTAACCTTTGCTGATTTTTCTGACTGTACTTTACCCCGGTGAACTTGCGGTTTCGATATGCCCAAAGGAAAGAGGCTAATCCGTTCACGTCGAGCCTTACGATTGACGAGGTTTATATACATTCGCTTACACTGCCTCTATCAGCTAACCCTACCCCCAAGGCTTCAAACCCAGTCTTTCGAGTCAAGGCATGCTTGAGTAGGGTCCGGCAGAAACCGTTGCCAGATGGAGAATCCTCCCATATTGCTCTCAATGTCATCATGTCGCACTTCCTTGCATCATAGGAGTGGCGGGGTCTTGAAAACCTAATTGCCAAGGTTCCGCAGCATCACGAAAAGCAATTGGAAATATCCATATCAAATTCATTGGGTATATTCTGGTTCTTTTATGAACTACTCCAGCCCCGGTTTCAATATAAGGGCCCCTAGTGCTCGACCAACGCGAGAGGGCCTGCCAACCGGGAAAGATGTTGGGTCAAAAACCAAAAAAATTTTTACCTCGGGTCCTCTCCAATGGAGACTCCCTCCGTAAAGCCAGAAGAGTCTCCATTGGAGAGGACCCATAAGCACTGCATGCGCGGGGCGCAAGCAAAAAAGCCGAATACGCGAGTGCAGGGGCAAGAGAAATTTTTTTCCGGTGGCCCGCCCTGCAGGCACGCAAAACACGTGGGTCTTTCTGTTGCTCGATGGATTCGCATTGCCTCGATGCGCTTGGCCAGGTACGTCTAAACGATAAGCCATCTAGGGGGAGGGTGAGCGTGAAGCGCGAACAGACGCTGTGGGGCCTCAGCGCTTCCCCACCCGGAGACAAAACAAATTTGCTGAACGGAAAAGGAAATGGTTAAAGCTTGGCGCGTAGTAGCGAACGAGATTTGGCCATGGCTTAGTGTTGGTCAAAGGGGGCGGCTAGTTGCCTCTTATAAACTCGTATAATCGATGCGTAAAAAATGGTCAACTCTATTGGAAAATAAATGGGTAGGCAAGCGACAATTTGGCACCAGATATCCGGAGGTGTAAAAAGAGCTGCTACGAAAAGCGAGAAAACCATAAAAAAACGACGATTTTTTATAAGGGTTTTCACTCCTCTCGATTCCAGCAAACAAATCACAAGTACAGGTACTTGAGAGCATATTGATGAAATAAATAAGATACGAACGGTTAACATAATATAGTCAAAAATCTTAGGTTGTGACTTTATTATAAGTAAATTAGTTGATGTTGCATTTAATTCGTATGAAAAGTGCCAAACGTTGGGAACTACCCAAACAAAAGTCACGAGAAAAAACGGAAAGAAGCAAAAACCACTTAAGTAAAACAATTTATTGTATTTTCGTCGCTGTTCTTCATAGCAACTGGGCATCAAAAAACACCAAATTTGATAACCTAAAAAGGGAAATAAAAAGTAAAAGCATGATATTAGAGACGTAGTAACATATGTGCTCAAGGCCTCCGTTAATTGTGTACAAATGAAAGATAGGTCTGAATAAGGCGAACTAGGAAAGGGTTTAGCTGATAAAAAAATGAACTCTTCTGAGAACCAATAACACGTAAACCATGTAAAACTAGAGCAAATCAATATCCAAAAAACACGAATTCGAACTTCCTCCAAAATAGTTTTTAATACAAAATTCATTATATTTCGTCATGTGTTGAACCTGATCAGAACCGGGGAAACGCAGAGCAAAGAAAAAGATTTTTTGTTCGTTTCATTCCAGTTTCATTCCATCGGGCCCTTTCTTCCCTTTTAGCCTCCATTCGCGATGCGGATAAAGCGGGAGAGAAGAAAGAAGCAAGCTTCTTCCTTCTCTGGAATTCACTTTTTTTTTGCGAAATGGTTAGTAATGTGCCGCATTCTTAGCTCAGTTGGATAGAGCAACAACCTTCTAAGTTGAAGGTTTTCTACGTAGGTTCGAATCCTGCCTCTCCCAACTATACTTCGTATCTCTCCCAACTATACTTCGTATTTGGGAACTGGAGGCGAAGCACATGTTTTGTGCTTAACCCTTCATGCAATTGAATAGAGTGGATAAATATATATATATATATATATATCTATATATTTGTTCCTTCCCAAACACATCTTGAATGCATTGGTACTCGAGCCCTCTCCGAACCGTACGAGATGGTCGCCCATCATACGGCTCTCCGATTCAACCTTACTTTGGATTTGCTTCTGTCGCAAGGTCTTGGCTTGTTTTTTCAGTGACCTATGTGGGCCTACAAGTGGCGTGAGTTACATGAAGTAACTTGCTTTCTCACTATAGCGCTCATGTGAGATTCTAGTGGGTGGGAAGGAATAAAACCAAGCATTCTCTTACATGAGCCCCCCTCGTCCTTGGGACCCCGCCGAACATGGTGCATTTACGAAACGAGGCGCGTAGCATATTTTTTTCCAAAAATCCAAAAATCCAAAGATCCGCGTCAGCCCAAATATTCTTTTCCCGTGTATCGACCCGTCCGGCGGGGTCTTTGGGAGCCTTATTTGATGAGGACTTGGTTGAATCCGATCTGCTAAAATATAGCAGACGCTTAAGCCCCTTCCCCTGTGCCGAGTAGGGAAAGAAAAAATATTTTCTTATTTCCCCACCCCTCGGTAGGCGAGTACTACGGGCTCTCTGACGTCCACCTCCGTCCAGATGACTGAAGTGGACCTCACCGGTGTTGCCTACAGTTCTTGGCCGGTTGTTCGTGCAAGGCCGTTTCGCATCGAGATGTCGTTTAGTCTTTTGTCCCCAGTAGTTTGGGTAATCTGCTCCCTCCTTGAGGCTCTGCAATGTCTGCAGACCGGAAGTTACCATTCTGGTCTTACCGTAATTTATCAACGACAGACTGAGAGCTTGACAGCGGGTATTCGTGCGCGTCACCACATTCGCACGGTTCACCGCGGCGGGTCCAGTTTAACCGAAAGAGACTCCGATTTGTCACAGCTGGTTCTCATCTCGTACAATAGCGAGCTGACTTAGTAGTCTAAGGGTTCAACCTTCCCTTCTATCCCCCTCAACTACGCTTCTAGAGCATGCTCCGGTTCCCACCCGTTTACACGGGGTTTAGGTAAGCTCTATGCCCGGCACGCGGAATAAGGTCTCGCGTGGTTTGCTGCTATATAGTGAGCACAGAATAGCGATTCTTCTCCATATGGCTAAACAATGACTGTAAGCGACGCGAACGGTCGCCCTAAATTCCACTGCAATAGTACCGCGAATTCGGAAAGTGATAACCGGAATGGCTAACCCAATAGCGGATTCCGCAGCAGCCACCGTTGAGACAAATAAAGCAAATAATTGACCCATCATATCATCCGAATAAACAGAAAATACCAAAAAGTTCAGATTGACAGCAAGTAACATTAACTCGATTGGTAGGGGGTAGGCCACCCGCCCGGTAGCAGAGACCTTCTCCCTTTTGTCGAGCACTACGAGCCTGCGGGCAGAAACTTTTAAGTTTGAGGGCCCAAGGGGCACGAGACCCGAACCCTACAGCCCTTCGGGCACTTGGCCGCCCTCTCCCTCTAGTCTTCGTACACGGAAATCATCGAGCCATTTCCGCCGGCTTTCGGCGCTTCTTTCGCAAAGCCGAAAAAGTAAGTCTCCTGTCTGTAAGTGCTTACGCACCTCCGGACCCATAGGGAGAAGCACGTCGTAGTGCGAAGACCAGAGGAGGGGGTTGCGTAAGGTAAGAAAATATTTTTTATGCCTGGGTGGCCCCCCTCCGAACCGTACGTGCGAGATTTCCCCGCATACGGCTCTCCGAGATGAAAAAAAAATCCTCTATCGCTAGTTGCGCCCTCTCCCAGCAGGTATGAGGGGCGCGAGACCCGATAGGCACATAGTGCTCGACCCGCTAGGTTCAGCGTCCTTCGGACCCACAAAGTGCTATGCACCTCTCCCTATGGCACTCGTTCGCGGAAATAAGTTATTTCCGCAAACTTCTCTGCCTTTGCGAGAGAAGGGCCATACGGAGCGAGGAGAAATACGTGGCACTCGACTATCTAGGGAAGGGGCCTGTCGAACCAAAAGAGTCTCCTGACCCGGAGGTCCACCCACACAATGGTCTTACGGAGTTCTACGTACGTAAATGACCATGACTAGATAGTCGCTGAGGTAGCTGGATTGACTTCTTCAAGTGTCTTTCACAACTCTTCCTTTCGAAAATCCATCAGCCTGTGGGCTTGAGTTTTCCCTCCTGTTAGGGTGCGGGAATCTACAAGCTATTTTCGACCTCTAGGTCCTTCGGACCGACGAAGACCCCTTAAGTATCCGCTCCACGGGCAGGGAATGACAGGAAAAGTCCCCGGGCCGCTGGTTGCTCCTCGGGTCCGACCGAGACTTCTTTGGCTCTGTGAAGGAAGCGCCGAAGGTTCCGAAGGACTTTACAATTTTCGCGCACATCCGAACACGCTCCCCGCGCACTACGTGCCTCTAGCCCCTCGGCTTGACGATTTCAGGGTTATCTCTCCCCTTACGCCCCCGAGTCCCGGTTAGTTCGGGGCGAGCCTTCCCCACAACGGGCGATACAACTCATACGAGCCAGTCGTCCCCGGTAAGTGATCTCTCTCTTGATCCCTTCGCGATAATCGCTACTACGGAACACCCGATGCCTTTTTTCCACGACGGGGCCGCCGCCCCCTCCCCTAACCCCCTAAGTGGATTAGCCGTCACCGACCTTAGGCATTCCCACGTTTCGTGTTTGTGTGTCAAAATAGGTTCTTTAGGACTCGAGTCATTACCCACATTTTGTGGTAGCCGTCCCGCAGTATGTTTCCACTCTTTCAACTAACCCCAATGCCAGAGGCGGTGGCTGTAAGAAGGCCGCTCGTACTGCTGGCGGCATATAGTCTCAGGATCGTCGGGTCGTCGCTGCCAGACTGAGGTTACACCCTCCAGCTAACTTGGGGACGAATCCATAGCACCTAATAGCTCGGGGCAAAAAAATTAGTTTTTTCGGTTTCGCTCCCCTTTTCCCGGCATGCTACAATACCCCTTGGGATTTCCCCTAAAGGATAGCGGGATGCTTTACATGATGAACATATTCATGGTACCTTCCGTACGAGCACACTCTACTCTACGCGGCGCACGCATTGACATAATAAGAATATTTTTTCTATTTAAGAAAATTCCCCAAATACCTAAGAGAAAAAGAATCATAGAAAATGTTAAGTATTTTACTAGATCCATAATAATAGTCTCTGTTTTGAAAGCCAACTCGATTGAAGTGCTCCGGGAAAATATATTTCTCTCCTATTTTCCGGGGAAAGCGCCGGGCCCGGAGTAATCACCGGACGTGCAACCCGATAAATAAATAATTCCCAAAGCCCTTTCTTTCCCTTTCACGTCTGACAGTCCCGGGCCTCTCCCTATAGTCGAGTACTCGAAGGGCCGCCGTTAGCCCGAGGGGCCGATGAGGCCGGAAATGGCTCATTTACGCGCACGAAGACTAGAAGGAGGGGGGCGAGTACATAGTCGTTCCTACTACACCTACAAGAGTCTCGTGGCCTTTGGGCCGTTAGTCCCATGTCCCGCTCGGACCCGCCCCCCTACGGTAATACAGGAACGTACTCGGCGCCTACCTTTGGTTTAAGGCGCCATCTGAACTGATGGTTCTTAATTCTTTTAAAAAACAAAGAACGCAAAAACATATTTGATAATTATTAAACAGAATACTCTGAGGAGAATCAAAATCCAATTTCGTGTTACTTCATGGTGAACATAATCTGCCAAAATCTCTTCGATTCCCACATGAATATGCCAGAATAACAAGATATTTAGCAGAATCAGAGTGGATACATTTGCTATAAGAATGGTGGGGATTGAAAAAGCAGCAGTAATTCTTTGAAGAAGCCAATGCCCCAAGGTTTCTCTATGAGTTTTCATCGCTTTCACCTTTTTTTTTCCAGCCGCGAAATTCGTTTCTTCCGGGGCGCTCGGCCAAGGGCTCCACCCAGCGCGGCTTTGCTAATGGAATAAATGTCTTCGCTGAACGCAAGCGCCCGGCCCGTGTTAACCCAAATGATTTATACTTCGAAAAAACAAAATATTTTTTTGCGATGCCTCCCCATTATCAAGCTCATAAAGATAGGCGAAATGCCGTTTGATGAGTAACTGAAAACAGGGAAGACGGTTATGGAAAGGAAGAACTAATAAAAAAGACAGGGATTGCTATCGTAGACCTATTTTTTTCTTAATTGGTATTGTTTACCATTCAAGCCCCGGATATAGCCCAAATTGTCTGAGCAATTGTATGTGCTTGCCCCACAGCCCCTAGGTCCTGATGGCAAAAGCCCTCCCAGGGCATAGCATAAATATCTACGGTGGGCTAAGCAAAGCGCATAAACGCTTTCTGTTTCGCGACAAAATCTATTTCTTTTCGTTCCCACCCTCTCTGAAAGTCCTGATGAGTGAAACCAATCAAGAGATAAACAAGAATAGCTATTTTAGGTGCAATCGAAGAAAATGCTGTAACCATAGTTTGAAACTGTTTCGACGTAATACTAAAACTATGGCAAAAGCATTAATGGTCATTAAGAAATCTATATGGTTTCGCATGGGAAACCAATGAACAGATAACCTACGTGTCCAATAGAACTATAAGCTTATTGTTCAATAGGCCAAGTCCCAAAAAAGAGACGCGAGATTCTCCGGAAACCGACAGCACCAATCTTTCCCTTTTGCTGAATATGAAGCTGCTCCCATAGCCGCCGCCGGTTTTTCGTTTGATAATAAATCACGAACCCCGTACTTTTTAGCTAAATGCGAGGTGATAGCGAGTTATAAAGTATCCGAAGCAGGTGCGGCGAGACGTTGTGGTAGAGGCGCCGGGGGGGTCGGCGCGGTTGAAGGCTGTGGCCTGAAGGAACTTCGGGAGCAGGTACATGTGGCAGGTTTGCCAGCCATCGCCCAAAATTTTCTTATTATCTTCCAAGGCCTTGGTATGTGACTGTACAGCAGCCTCAGATTGCAATTCGTTGGCCCTGTATTTCACTGTAGAGCCCGGCCCTGCTGTTATGCGGCGCCGGGACTCATCGTGCTGTATAGCATCCTTCAGTTCCTGTTCCGCGTGTGTTACATTATTATTGAGATAATCGCGTCGTTAGCTCCAAATGCTTATCTAAAGCTTATGCCATTCCGAGCCATTAGCGGTATGAGCTGCCCCGTTAGCAGCCTCCGATTTCTCCAATTCGACTTTTAGGTAGTTCCCCACGGCCGTGGCTGGCTGTCGTACCCAGCACGGTCTTTATGGCTTCTATAGGTTAAGACTTGATGCGGTCAGCCACCGATACCCCCCGCTCGGGCGGCCCTTTTGATGCTACTATCAAATGTAGTGCCTAGTGGGTATATAACCCCATACATAAGGTTTATTTGCGTGGGGATATGGGAGTGGCGGCTGGTGCTACGAAAATGACCAAACAGCACATCTGATTTGTTAGAATAATGGTTAGGTCTTGGCAGTAGCTCAACAGCTATTTGCTCTTGCAGAGCAAATGCCCGGAGGTACCCTTCGAGCACGAGGAGGGAGAAGGATACTCCCCATGTGGGTGGAAGGCCTTCGCCCTCCAGGGCATCGGTCAATAAATTCGAACCTGGTGAAAGAAATCCTCCGTAGTTTTGAAAACTGAACCAAACAGCTGTTCCAAGTTAAATCCTCTGAGGCCATCAAAACGTACTCCCTGAATAATGGATCCATGGAAATACATCGAAATCACGGGTCTTGTAAAATCTTAGAGCCAGAGTGTGGGAGCCGTAGTAAAAATATTTTTCCTGTAACCGTGAAAAAGAAATAAAAATTACGTGTAGCGAAATACACACGGAATATACCAAAAATCCACTTGATCTTTTAAGACTCAGATGAAAAAACCAAGAATGGGAAAGAAGCGAATGGAAGTCGGGTACACTAAATCTAGAGCTATCCAACTCCCGGGCCCACTTGGTTCACTCGTGAGAACATTCTGCCCCACACAGTCATTGCTCTGCTACGCGCCTACTTCTTCCTGCGGTACCAGTCGTTTTCCCAGTAGGATACGGGGCCATTCAGTATTGGTAAAAACCAATACTGAATATAAGACGAAATGGGGAGTAATATGAACCAAACATAACCGAATGAATTGTGTCAAATACGTAAATTGATCTAGTTTGGGCCGAAGATGTAGGGCGTTAGTTCTACATAACATTTTTTTTTTACCTCCCCGTTACATCTCACGAAATTTTTTTTTTTCTTGGTCCGTTCTTTATCTTCGCCAGAGTTCTCTTTTGTCCGCGTAAAACATAGATTTTGTTAAGAGCGGTGGTTTGACGTGAAGCTAGAAAAGTTGTTTGATAAGTAGAAGGACTCGAGGTTGAAAGTGCGTTCTTTTTGATCACTTGTGATACACTAATCTCTCCCAAAGAAGATACATAATCTTTATTCATTCGTTGCAATTTATTAGTATTTGCGAGTTGGACCATTCCCTTACACCACTCAGATGCTCCGGATACACTTGAGTACAGATAGTTTGCACTGGCTTGAAAACATTCTTTGAAAACCACGTCCTGTTCTACACGGTCATTGCTCTGCTTCGCGCCTACTTTTTCCTGCGATACCAGTCGTTTCCTTAGTTTGATAATCCGACTTATTTTGGGTAATCCATCATTATATAATAATACATAAAAAGTCATATAAAACACGCATAACCAAACGAATTGTGTCAAATACGTAAATTGATCTAGTTGAGGCATTTTTTTTTCACTTTTTTTTTTACCGATTCCAATACTTATTGAATCGCGCTCCGCCCAGCCAAATAAAATATATACTTCATTTGCGCTCTGAGTCGTTCTGGGTGGGGGAGAATTATTTTATCATCCGAGGCCATGCGCGTAGTCTGGGTCCGAAGGACACGGAGGAATCATGCCTGTATCAGGCCAGAACAAAAAAGCAGAGCTTTTATTCGCTTCGCAAAGGACCCGCCCGAAACCTGGGGGAGGTACTCCGTCATGGGCCGGAAATTTTAAAGCCGGCCGGGAACGCAAAGAAAATGATTTTTGAGTGATTAACTAAAGGGCCGCAGGCAGCCTCCCCTTTTCATTACTGAGGTCCTGAGTATACATGTGGGCATACCCACCCCCCCGCATTACCTGAGGCTTGGGGCGATGAGACATCGCTTGTAGTCGCACTACTGGATTCTTTGCGTGACATCCCTTCTTCGCATCTGGTTTTCAACCGCGTTAACGCACGAACAAAAACTAATTATTTGCCCCGGCCTTGGTCTCTGAGTCGAAATACGTTATTTTTGGTGAATCGTTTAGTAGTTTCACGTTTTTTCTCGGTATAGGTGAGAAAAGGCTTTGGACCCAAATGCTTGAAGCTCTGTTTGGTCCTTTTGGTCGTAGGAACTTTCTCGGAAAAAATAGTTTCTTTCCTGGCGTTCGCGTTCCTTGCCACGTCTCGCCGGTGTTTCGGCTTCGCGCCTAAATGCTTTGTTCGTTCCTGATGCGATCTCGGCGTCGAAAAATAATCTATTTTGCCATCACCAATCTCTTTTACCACGATATTACTGATTTCTGGTTTCATGTTCAAAATGGAGAATATTCTCCATTGACTATAAAATACTTTTCTACTTCTGAGAAGACTCTTGGGGAGAAGAGCTATATACCCTGCGATTGCTACAGCATAACCTCCTTTCACTGAATTCAAAATAAATCCTTTGACCAAATTTTGGTCACTTCGCCAAATCTTGGTGAGTTCAATCCAAACTAGTTTTCCCTTACATCTTATTTCTAATGGTTTCGGCAAAAGCATCTTTGGTTCACCAAACACTTCTACATCTTCAATTCCAAAATTAAACCTTGCTTGCTTTGTGATTGGCACTTTTTTCAGTTCATGTTGGAAACAAATTATTGGAGTTTTCAAGCCTGTATCCACCAAGACCTTGTTTTGTTGTAATCGTATCACCGAACATTGTATAGCACTCCCACGTAATGGATTAAAACTAGAATTATATTTGGGGAATAATTGACTAAAGCTCATTTCTATTCTTTTTCCTTTTTCAGTACTTCTGTCACCTAATTCGCTTGCTTATAAGGGCCTCCGGACCAAGCAGTGCCCTCATAATCAGTTTCATGAGGCCCCTGGGGCATAGTAATTGCTAGGGGTAGAAGAAATTTCTTTTTTTGTGCTGCGCCCAGCCTTCCCGTATGTGGACTTGAAACCATCCCAGATGGTTGAATAGGCCTGAAGTCGACGAGACTCGTTCAGTCCCGGGAACGAAAACGACCCAAGCTCTATCATTCGCATTTTAGGAAGCCTGAAATAACCGTGCAGCCGTAAGCCGCAGACTCCCCATAGGGCGGCGTCGGCCCGGCCGGAGACACTACGGCGGTATCGGCTAAAGCCCGAACCCTATCGGCCCAAGGGCGCGATACTATAGAGAGAAGTGCTACGCACTTTGTGGGTCCGAGGGGCCGCCGAAGGCCAGACATGGCTTGTAGATCTCCTTCTTCGCCTTTACGAAGGACGGGTTAAGCCCCGTGAAGCCAAAGAAGTATCCCAAAGAAGTCTCCCCCGGACCCTGAAAAAATTTTTTCTGCTCTTGAACCTCAATTTACCATTTTATGATGACATAGCACTTTATGATGATATTTAAACACGACGTTTTTTAGGGGGTCGGCATCCATTATGTGGCGCTGGGGTTACATCGCGAATTTTGGTAATAATAAGACCTCCTGGTTTTGAACCACGTAGCGAAGATTCCTTTCCATAACCCAATCCTTTGATTCTCACTTCAACAAACTTAAATCCAAGTTGAATGGCAGCTCGCGCGGCATTTTCTGCGGTTGCTTGAGCAGCATAATTGGTTGAGCGACGAGATCCCTTAAACCCCACTGAACCCGAGGAAGACCAAGTTTTTGTATTCCCGTCATGATCCGTTAGAGTAATAATCGTATTACCGAAAGTTGATTGGATATAAGTAATACAGTGTTTTTTTTGCATATCAGTAATACCCTGCTTTTCTTGCATGATTGTTTATTGAATGTTTTTGGTGTTGCTCGATATCATCGATTTCGTTTTTCTATGATCCATCCAATCCGTTCACTAATTACAAAGATATTTTGTACGAACTGGAAAAAAACTTTTCTCAACTTCTGATCGAAATGGTTCTAAATTTGCGGGAAGTCTTAGCATTAGTATGAGTCCGTTGGCCGCGTAAGGGCAATCCTGCATTATGGCGAAACCCGCGATAACAACCAATACTAATTAATCGCTTGATGTCCCTCTGAATGACTCTCTCCAATTCCGAATCGACTAAATAATTTTGACTTATTATTTCCAGAATTTGGTCAAATTGATATTTAGTTAACTTATTAACCTTAATGTTATCGCTGAGGCCTAATCGATCACAAACTTGAATTGCCTTTTTGGCCCCAATTCCGAAGATTCGAGTTAAGGCAATTTTCACCTGTTTATTGGAATTCAGATTGGTTCCTAAAATATATGACATGATTTATTTTTTTTTCCCTTGTTTTTTACGTATAATTTCGTTCCGATATTGTATACCCCTCCCTTTATAAACTTCGGGAGGTTTACAACTTTTGACAATGGCAGCAAATTGAGTGACTTTTTGATGATCCATTCCAGTACGACAAATAAGATTAGGCTTTAAGCAAAAAACGCGAACTGAAGGTGGAACTTGAAGTCGAATCTCATGACTAAATCCTAATTTCAAATATAAAATAGAGCCTTGTGCGTTAGTACTGGCTTTATATCCAACTCCAATTATTTCCAAAAAACAAAAGAATTTGGCTTCCATAAACTTTACTTTATTTTCTTAAAAAACTTGGCAGAGAATCTCACCGCCACCAAAATTGGTTTTTTGTGCTTCACGATCACATATCAAATTTCCCCTTGAAGTGGATAAGATGGTTATACCAAGTCCTTCCCTTTTTTTTGATAAACGATTTTTTGATGAATGAATCCGAAAACCTGGTTTAGATATTGTTTCCATTTTTTTTATTACACCTATTCCAGAAAAATGGTACTTCAAGACTATTCTCAAGCTCCCGTCTGCTTCCCGGGAGAATCCGTGGATATGACCCTCATCGTACAGAATTCTGCGAAAATCCCAACAAAGACGCGAAACGAAAACACGAGGCGTAATTTTACGAGCGGAGCAGACGAAGCGTTTTTTTCCCTCGCTCATTTTTTTGAAGGGGGAGAAATAAAGAACACGCTTCTGAGCTCTCTGCGCATTTTTTATACCAGATAAAAGATTACTTAATGTATGCATAAAAAAAAGATTTTTTTTTTCGATTCGAACAGCGCCTCGCGGGGCGTTTTATTTATTCCTTATTGAGAGACATATATCTAAATTGGTGGTTTCACCCCTCCCTATAGTCTCGTGCCCGGAAAAAGCGTTTTTCGTCGGACAGTCGTCGCGGCCCCTTCGGGCACTCTCGCCTTCTTTCTAAGCCATTTTTAGAAGACTTCGGGCACTCCTCCCACCTATTCTCGTGCCCGCCGCCGGGCCGTGCGTAGCACCTCTACTCCTAGTCTCGTGCCTTTGGGGGCCGCAGGGTTCGGAAAAATATTTGTTGTTTTTTGCTCTATCCCCAATTTAGCTATTAGAATCTACCTGGGGAAAGTTTAGCGTGTAGTAACCAAATGTTCGAATCATAAGCAGGGGAAAAAAGGTATTTCATTTTATGAGCGCCTCGTATACTTGGCAGGTTGGGAGGCAGTGAAAGAAGACCTATATATAGGTACTCCTTGAAGAGCTAACCTTTTATCGGCTACCAACACGATTTGTTTATGCCTATCAAAGAACCTTTAGAAGCTAATTCACGGAAAACTATACGAGAAATGCGAAATAACTTATATACGGAACGAGGGCGCCCTGTGAAAATACACCGGTTTCTTACTCGTGTTTTGGAACTATTTCTTGGCAACCTGGACAACTTAAAAAAATATTCATAACGGTTACAGTGGACGTGGAATTTCCTCTGACGCCCCTGATTCAAAACCGTACGTGATAGTCTCCCATCATACGGCTCCTTGCACCCAGATTGAGAAATTATTACAACTTAAAGAGACGTTGTGTCTCTCATCCTCTATTTTGAAGCATATATGTTGACTGCTCTTTCATCCTTTGGGATGCATGGACACTTTAGCATATCCCGATCGTGACAACCGGGCAAAAAAAAGTTTTTTTCTAGCTTTTTGCCCTATCCCAATCCCACACACCATGAAGTTAGCCCGCCTGAGTTTGAGCTCAGAGGTGCGCAGGATTACACAGTTCCGAGATTCCATTTATCCTTTCGGATTGGGCCGTAAGGCTCCCGCTCTACGCCGGAGGCGCACTGAAAGAACGGGAAAGGGCAGAAAATTCCTTTCCCTGGGCCTCTGTCTGATATTCCGGACGTGGCGGGGATTCTCCTAAAGAATAGGAAGCAATACCACCCCGCTTTCCTATTACGACGCTTCAGATGCTACGGTTCAGTAATTAGCCTTCGTGGGTAGAATAACCACCCTGTAGTATTCACCCGGACAATACCCAAGGGTATTTGTCGCGCCCTTGCTAGAGATTATTCGTTCCCCACTTCCCAGGGGGCGAAACTCGCTTATCCCCGCGGGGGAGCGAAGACTGCGGAAAAGGCTTTAAAATTTCCGGGTTCTTCATCCCTTTTATACCCGGCTTCACACCTTTGGATGCCACTCCAAACGCATGTGGGTACGCTGTTACCCTGTTCTCAAGGGAGAAGGACTTTCACCTTCATGGAAACTCAGTTCACTCGCTCCGCCATCCGAGTGCGGATGAATGCGGAATAGAGCGCACAGGCGTGACTCAACGTCTTGACCTGCGAACAGGTCGCACTATCTTATTAGGAAGATTTCTATCTTGACAAATGGCTTTATAATACATTCGTTTCAATTCATATTTAGCCACAAGCAATCTACGTTTGTGATCCCGTATAATTTGATTTGACATATGACTAAACCTCTTTTTGCAAGAAGCCACTCCACGAAATTACAGTCTCATCTTGTGTGTTGGCTGAAGTGACAATAGTTACATCAAACCCTCGAATATGCTCGAAAATCTCGAAATGATCCTGTATTTCGGGAAATAATCGTAACAACGACGTTGCCATTGATAATTGAATGGAGTTTTTACGTATTTTGACCGGATAATCGTAGAAAGATATTATTGTAACAAGTTTTTCCAAAAAATTATACATGATATGCCCTCGTAGAGTGCTTCGTGCTGGGTAAGTGGCATATCCTGTGTCTCTCTCGGACTCCTGATTTACTACTAATCTATTGAATTGAAACGACTTTCCTGTCGAACCTCTACTTCGTGTCTGTATGAATCTTTGACCACAAACAATTTCCATGGCTAATTTAACATTCTTTATGGAACTCGAGGGTGCCTTTGGAACTACTATTATTTTACACAATCTAGGAACTTCCATTATATTTTCGTAATTAATTTTTAGCAATAAATCTGGACGTATTACCTGATCGTAATGAAACTCGAGTCTATTTGGAGAGAACATAATTCGATTTGGCCTTTTTTTTATTGAAATGGAAGCATCAGGGGCATCGAAAACCAATGTACCAGCCCAATTGTTTATCGGGGAGGGCGAGCAGTCATCAGCTCGCCCTCCCCGATGGATATGGAGACAGTAATACTTGATGGCATGGTGCGAAGTTAAGACCACGCACCCTAGCTAGAGATTCGACCTACTTCACATCGCAGGCACTTTTGTTTGACAGCACCCACAATGACCACCTTCTTGATCCCTTCCTGAAGACTGCGCGTAAACGACGGCCGGCTCTTGGCGGGCTGAGTCCGAATCCTTTGTAAGTCCTCCGGCGTTTCCTGAAAGTCCGGCGATAACATTTCAAAGATATTTTTGGCGTTGTTATCCCAGTCATTAAGTCAGTAACAATATTTATTGTGCAACGTGCGACTAGCGAAATAAGCAGCTATGCCGGTTTCCCAACCATGGAAAAGTGCCAAAGCCCACCCATTTGCGCGGCCAATCCGGGCTGAAGTCACGTTGTAGCCGGAACGACCGGTGAGCGCGGTACGAGAGATAGCAAGCACCACGCGCCTCTATAAGCGCTTCAATCGACAAGCGCTTCAATTTCCAGGCCCCAACACACTTCCCGCGCACTCCGTACCGATGGGTCCGAAGGTGAGCAATGCTTGCCAATAATAACCGACTACTTATAGTAAAAGGTAATATTCCTTTTCGATAGTAACACCGGATTAGCAAAATGGGGTTACTATTGACGGTTCATTGGGAGAAAACAAGTTGTCTCTAAAGAGTTTTTCATTTAAAATATATCATCTTTTTTTTCATTTTTATTTTCTCCCGATAAAAAAATATACACATATTTATTTGCGATGGGTCACGGATGATTAGCTCGGATTAGCTCAGAAGGATCTGCCTGCAAAATGTATTGATTTTTTGCCGTCGGGTAACGGATGCTTAGAGGGAGCGGGAGATCTTGGAATAAGGTCTCCCACCCACTGTGAGAGATTGGGAATAAGTAACCTTCCGCAACGATTGAAGCAGGATAATACGTATAGAACTACGCCGAGCTGTACATATAACAATACGAGTATCAAGATCTTAGTATACTTTGAGTACGGGAGGTACCGATCGGGGGGATACAAGAGCAAACGTTCTTAGTTTCGGGGGGTATTTCGGGCGTTGAACGCCGGCTCTTATAATCTCTCTGACCCAATTCGTGGGGTTAGCAAGATAAATCCACTAGTAGGGTGCGAGAAAATACAGTGGGCTTCAATCAAAATAGGAGGGAAGGGATTCATTTCGAGGGAGCTGGGCTTGCTGGAGGGAGTAGGTGTCATCCTATTTTTCCAATGATTCACGGCGGCTTCTAGCCTTTGTGTTGGGGGGCCCCTCCTTGGGTTAGGCCGGCAGGATGGTTGTCCCCAAAAACTTGGTCTCCTAGGGTTGGTTCAAGGGCTACCTTCCGTTCTTAGAGCTGTGCGAAGAACCGCTTCATCAAGGAATTCTGTTTCGTATTCATACATGGCCGGAGTAGCTTCGGCCTCGCCAGCTCCTGCTTCCGTCTCATTACTAGTCGCAATAAATTTTGCTCGCTCGGTGCCCCCGATTTGTCGGATTCCCCCCTAATTAATTAATTAATTACCAAGGGTTTCGCGGTCGGCGGCACCGCTTTACCCGAGACATGAGCGACCCCCGTGAATATACCAAGGTCTACTCCTACTATCGGGGTCGATGTCGAACCTCGCAATATCGAATCGTATTAATCTGTACAAGAAAGGGGCCCGGACTTTGCGGACACCACAAAACCAAGATACTGTCCGACAAGGGGGCCTGCGACTGTCTGACATAATCCGGGCCAACACAAAGGTGGTAACACTGAAACGCAGTAATAAAATAAGTAAAGGCGCGAAGCGCCATTGAGCATATACATAGGGCTGATCAGAACATAAAAGAAATCTTGATTGTAGGTGCGTGGGACTCGACCAGGTAGAGAGGTGTATAGCACTCGACCAGAAAAAGAGCGTGCGGAATGCCACTTTTGTCTCGGGGGCGGACTTCTCCAATAGAGCTGACTGACGTAACGAAGGTTACAAGCTAATTTTGACTCTTTGCCTTATTTTCTTCGCCTTCTCATGACCACTCAAAAAACTTTATCGACAACCCCAGTTTATGCGCGGCTAATGTAGCAGCTTGTTGAGCATTTGACAGACTGACGCAATCCATTTCAAATAAGATTTGTCCTTTCAAGACACGAGCAATCCAACCTTTAGTATTTCCCTTGCCCTTCCCCATTCGCACTTCCGCTGGTTTACTGGTAATAGGAATATCTGCGAAAACTCTTACCCATATTTTGGAATTTCTTCGAAATTTTCTGCTTATAGCACGACGCGCTGCTTCAATCGCTTGATACGAAATACGGCCGGCTTCACAACTTCTAATGCCGTATTTTCCAAAACAAAGTTCTGTACCGTCTGCTTTGCAACCTTCACATCTGCCTTTTCGATATTTACGAAATTTTGTACGTTTTGGATATAGCACAACTTGTCCCTTTTTTTTGTGTTAGAAAATACGAAACCCACACTTTGACACCTAAGATTCCATAAGGAGTAGATGCTTGTGTTTTCGCATAATCGATTTGATCGGAAAAAACATGTAAAGATGTTTCGCCGTATTTTCTGCATTCAGTTTTAGCAATTTCCGCACCATTTAATCGACCTGAACAACCAATACGGATCCCCTTCACATATGGGCATTTTTTAATTCGTTTAAATATAGATCTACATATTTGTCGAAATGATTTTTTTTGTTCTGGTTCCCAAGATATTTCTTGAGCAATTAGGGAGGCACTTCGATAAGCAGAAGCTATTTTGACTGGCTGAATTAAGGTATTAGTTTCTGTTTGATTAGGAAATAAAGATTGCATTTCTTTCAAATAATAATAACGACTGGAAAGAGATGTAGCTTTCCTAAATCGGGCGTACCTTAAGAATATGATAGCATCGAAATACAATGTGGACCTGGGTTGACGAATTGACTCCCCGCTTTGTGTTCCTTGCTTGGCCGGCGGAATTGCTTCCCCAATCGTGGATGTTCTAGCTAGCCTTTGTGCCACGGGACTTCTGTTAACCATAGGATCGAATTGAATTTGGTTCTTCAGATTGAAGAAATATTGCATTACGAAATAATCCAAGGAAGCACGCCCGGTAAAACCAAAGAAGTCTTCTCCGGACCCAAAAATATCTTTTTTTTTTTCAGCACGCACAGCTACAGGGATGGAAGGCGCGAAGCGAGAGAACGCATAGCATTCTTCTGAGGCTCTTCCGTCATCATTTTCGTCTTTCGGCCAGATACTTTGAAAAGTAGAGTGTATGTCGGCCATCCAATCGCTGACTCGAAGTAATTGGTCAATCTTATGTATTGATGGCGATCGACCATGGTATTCATAGCGGCGTTTTCCGGGCCAAATCCCGACTTCATTTCTCTGTTTTACTGTATCGTCGTTAATACGCCCGATCGACTTGACAGATGGTAGTGCCCCAAGGCCTTGATGTCTTGATCGGCTAAGTCGATCCAGAAAGGATACATGAATAAATGTCCTTTTAGGGGAATGGTGAATAATACACCTACCGAGACGAAAGCCAAACGTGTTTCCCGTAGGTGGACGTATTGAACCAAAATAATCTCTAAAATTTAAATCTTGATACAACAATTTTCCGTAGTAATAATCACTAAACCAACTGGAATCTGAACTACGATTCAGATTGAGTCTGACTGAAATCGGATTGACTTTTTGTGCCATAGTTTACTATCGTACCTTTTTGATTGGTTTGATCTTGGTTTTCGGGGGCAAAGCTCTCTTACCCAAGGAGGAGGTTTTCCGTGTAGAAGCAAACTCTCCAAATTTATGACCAACCATTTCTTCAGTAATCTTTAAACCAACAAAACCTTTTCCGTTATAAATTTGTGCATAGCGACCAACAAATTGAGGCAAAATACAAGATCTACGTGACCAAATTCTCCACCTAATCTTTTTTTGCTTGAACAAGCAAGTATCCACAAAGGGACCTTTCCATATAGAGCGTGTCATAAACTAATTTCTGCGTTTTCTTACTACTGTTTTAAAGCCACCTTTGGTGGGCTTGCCCCAAGGTGATACCGAAGGTCTACCTCCTTTAGTGCGTCCTTCACCGCCTCCATGGGGATGATCAACTGGATTCATAGCCACACCCCGAACGATGGGGCGTCTGCCTAACCACCGGCTTTGTCCCGCTTTGTTAAGCTTATGTTTACCATGATTGGGATTGGAAACTATACCAATAGTAGCTCGGCATCGGGAATCTATTAGTTTGTCAACACCCGAAGGTAACCGCACAATACATTGCGGTGTATTCTCAACTTTATTAATTATTTGGGCGAAGGTTCCCGCGGCTCGAGTCAACTTTGCGCCTTGACCTGGGTTCCCTTCAATATTATGTACCCACGTGCCTATAGGTATTTTGGCTAATGGTATGCAATTTCCGACCATTTGATAATATGAATCAAGTATGTATTTACTCTCACTAGAAACGTAGTCTCCGTGTAGCCAAGCTCGGCTATCCCGCTCGGTCTCCACCCCAAGGCCCGAAGGGTCATTAGCTTTCTGGGGGGATTGATGGTAGTTTAACGGGGTCGAAGGTTTGGACCAATGAAAATTCATCACCGTCTTGCCTACTTCCAATTTTTCACTGGCTAATATATAAGTGAAAGGCTCGGAGGTGCGTAGCACTCGATCCGAACCCGAAGGCCCGACGGCACGGAGTGCGCGGGGAGCATGTTCGGGCTTGTAGAAAGAAGGGTCGAGCACTCCGTGCCTGGCCCTTGGGTCTCGTGTCCCTCTCCCCAATATCGTGTGCGGGAATCTACCAGCCATTTCCGGCCTTCCGTCCCTCTTCTTAGTCTTAGTATCGTGTGCGGAAATCGTCAAGCTATTTCCGGCCTTCGGCCCTTGGGACCAAGGGAGTACTAGGCTTGTTATTCTCGTCGCCCCGCTATGTGTTCCCCATCTTTGGGCCTCGCTCCGAGAGAACGTATTTTCTACCCCTAGGGCCGACAGGCACTCTCTCCCCGTTGGGGAGGAAGGCCCTCGGGAAGCGGAGAAAGCGGGCTTTGCCCCAGCTACTGCTACGCTGGGTAAACCAAGACCCGAAGGTCCTGAGGCCTTTTTTTCGGCCCTAGGGTCTCGTGGCCTCAAGACCCAAGAACTTTCCAGTATCTGCCCGCCTCCGGGCCTCGTTTTTTCGTATTTCATTCCCCCAGCTTGTCTAGGCAGCGAAGAGAACGAGAATAGGGGGCCGAAAAAGAACATATTTTTTTCTTTTCGACTATTTGCTCCAGCCGGGTGCTTTCCAGGGCGTAGAACCCCTTCGATCCATCGTACTAAAGCAATCCGAGACGAACGATTTGGGTCATATTCGATTCTTTCTACAATGCCTATAGACGAAGTGCTTCGTTTGAAATCAATTTTTCGCTGCAATCGCTTCGATCCACCCCCTCGGTGAAAAACCGTAATACGCCCCGATGAATTTCTTCCAGCAGAACTACTCCGTTTTAAATGAAAAGTTAATTGTTTTAGTGGTAGGAGATGGGCCACCAACCCCCATGATCTCTCGTCCGGTTGGAAGGCCTTCCCCCGAACCGTACGTGCGAGTCTCCCCGCATACGGCTCTCCAAGCGATCCTTTTGACTTAGCCAGTTGGTTAAGAGTATCCGTTAACGGGAGTCCTTCCACACGGGACTGTTGTCCGTACTTGTTCGGGTAAGCTCCCAGTCAGGATGAACGGAAGAAGATTCTTCTTTACCAAAGTAATCTCCGCCGATCTTTCTTGCTCTGGCCCCCTTCGCGGTATTTACGTTACTACGGGTCCTCCGTTGCCCTCCCTTCCTCGGTTCTGACACAAAGGATGGTAAATATTTGTATTTTCCCAGCTAGCCAGGTTACCGGAAGTGACCCTAGGCAATCCCAAGTTCCGTTTATAGTGTGTCGGGCCGGTTCATTAGGCTTTTTGGTCTTCCCGTATCTGTACGGTAGCTGTCTCCCAGTGTGTCCCACTCCGTTTTATAACCCGAAAAGCAGGGGGCGGTGGCTGGGAAGAAGGTCGCGCTTCCCGCTGGCGACATGATGGCTGGGCCGGGGCCACAGCCAGACTGAGTGGAATACCTCCAGTAGACCTCCGATACGATCCATAGAACCTCCAGCTCGGAGAACGGCTTAGCGTTATCGGTTTCGCGCCGTGTTCCCCTTCTCACCTACATGCTACAATACCCTTTGGGCTTTCCCCGCGAGGATAGTGGGACGCTTTACACGGAACACTCCGTGCCGGCTTGTCGCCGGAGACGCATCATTACTAACTTGGCGCACCTTTTCCTTTCCAGCAACTATTTCTCATAGTGTATTTGTCTTTTTTTATTTCGTTTGAAGCATCAATGACACCGAAAAACCGAATGTACCGTAGGTACACCTCTCTTCGACTGTCAGTGTCATCAATCATCTACGATGATTGATGGCTTCGCTACTAGCCATAAAATATATCACGTGGGGCAGAAGGTCCGGAAGTAGGGCCTCAGCCTGTGGTTGGCCGGCGGGGGCCCACAGGCACCCCCTCCCAATTAACTACATAGGTGTTACGATTTCATACGAAAGCTGAGTACACCAAGTGTGCATCGTGTTTAGTTATGCGGCCACTATTCCATATGATCTCGGATTAAGTCTCTCTAAAGCCGGCACACGAACCGAACAAAAGCAGATTAAAGGGGGGTGCAGCTCTCTTCTTGACGAGCAGAGCTGCCTACCCCCCCCCTCCCTTTTAATCGTAAAGCGCTATCTCTCTGGTCGAGTGCCACGCATCTCTCTTTCCCCGAACACCCTCCCCGCGCACTCCGTGCCTATGGCAGCCGCCAAAGGCACACGACCCTAGGGAAAGGAGGCGCGTAGCACAGGGCGGCCTCCGGGAGGGAAGTGCTACGCGCCTCCTTTATCGCCATTTCGTCTCGTGCCCCGTCAGTTTATTTATCCCTTTCTCTCTGACAGTCTCCCTTTCTTTGTCAGTTCTTTCATTTCCCTAAAAGCATCGGTCAGACAGTGCCCCGACCCACGGGCATGTTTCGCCGCGTGTTACGCAATACAACATCACGGATCTGGTAGCCCTTTGGCCCTTATTCGATTATACGTAGTGCTACGCCCTTAGGCAAAGCGGTGTGATTTTGTATTTCCAGAAATGTAGACTTCCCCCCTACTTAAAAGGCAATTTGACTAGGGTTTGCGAACTTTATCCAAACGGGTCTGATAATAAAAGATAATTTCCAATTGAACTCCAAGTAGATCATGTAGTTTTAACCAATTCAACTTTTCACGCAATTTATGCGTTTCCGTTTCTATGACCAGCAATTGTTTATGTATTCTCGTTCCAAATTGTTCTCTAGACTTTTTATCAATATGAGGTGATCGTAATACCGTATATAAAATTTGTTTTTCAGGCAATCCAATCTTGCGTGTGTTAAGTAGAAGCCCCGACCTTTGATTCTCAAAGGATTTAATAACGATGCATATTTTGGCAGTCATTCCACGTGGTTTTTTAGTTTTTCATTATGCCATTACGTAATAATGGCATAATCCTGATGGTTTTCATGGGCCTCGAGCGCTTTCATCGTTCCACCCTTACCCATCATTCTCCATGCTGGGGTAAAGGGGAGAATGCAATAAAATATTTTTTTCGCTTTCCCATGCGCTCCCCCACGGAAAGCTGACGCTTTACGCGGGGGGGCGGAGCCCGAAAAATTTGTATCATGCTCCGCTGCCCCTCGTTCGCAAAGCAAACGAAGTGCGGAGCTCCGGGGGGGAAAAGCCTCAAAGTTGTCAATTGCGCGCATTTAGCAAGTCGCTATGTATATACCTCTCCGCAAGCTACATCGATGAATCATCAGAGATTATTTATCAGCGTTATGAGCTTCGCTAAAATAAACATTTTTTGGTTCGGGCGCAGCCCGGAAGCACGCGGAAAGAAAAAAAAATATGGAGTAATATCCTTTTTTTTGCTCCGCGCAGTCCGAAACCGTTGGCCCCTCCTTAGACGAGCCAAAGGAGTGTTCTCAGGTCCGAAGGCCCCGAGGTATTTGGCTCCATAGGATCCGGAGTAGACTTCTCTAGCTCTGCGAAATAAGCGCCGAAGTCCGTAAATGTCTCTACCGCGCACCATACCGGCCAGAACACGCTCCCCGCGCACTACGTGCCTGGGTCCGAAGGTGCGTAAACACGTTCAGACAGGGAAGGCTTTACGAAAAAAGGACCTGAAGGGTTCGGGTCGAGCCCGCCCCCCCCCCGCTGGGGGGGGGGGCCGAACCCGTTGGACCAAAGGGCACGAGACTATAGGAAGAAGGACGTACCCGAGTCTAGTGTCCTTCGAACAAGTGTCAAGAAAAAGATTTTACTGACGTTGCCGAACTTTCGCGACGGCGCGGGGGGCAAAAAAAATATATATATATTTTTTTCCCCCTTTCTATCCCCTACAGGCCGTTTTTTCAGGTTCATCTATTTATTGATAGATAACCCCCCCCCCCACCGCTGAATCCCCAATCCGCCGCAGCTCGCTGTGCGGTGACGATACCAATATCCACTAATCGTTGTTTCCAGATACGGTTGTTGGTTAACACGTCTTATACTCCGCCAATACGATAAGCGAATTATTGTATAAATAGGTAAATATCTTCACTTAAACCCGAGGGCAGCGCGCAACTTCACCCGGTCGTATGTAACTGGCATGCGTCTCGGCTCCCGAGACTCTTTCATAGAACCCTAAAAGTTTTTTATCGGGTTTCAAAAGCCCAAAGGAATGGAGTTAGTGCTTCCACATTCGTAGCATAAGTAGTTAAAGCAAGCAAATGGTAAGGGATGGACCGCTAACCCCAATTATTCAGCTGTGGGCCTTTCGACAGGTATCAATGGCCTCCCTCCGAACCGGACGTGCAAGATTTCCCCGCATCCGGCTATCCGATCCTCGGGCTCCGGAAAGGAGGCCCCCCGTCCGGGCCAAGCTTTCGATCCAGACGGGGGCTCCTTTCTAAGCTCATACCCTGCCCCAACCAGTTCCCATTAAAGTTGTAATGGGTCTCGAAGTTTCGCATCGAGGAACGGAGCTAGTCTGTAGTGGTTGATATTGCCAAAGTCCCTCCTTCGATTGCCGGGCCCCCCGGGCCTTCGTTCTTATTTTCCTCAATGCAGTGCCCGGACCGGCGGCTAGGACGGGAACCATGACTGGAGGTGCGTAAGCCGGAGCCGAGGGCGTCGGGTTCGATAACTGCCCGTTCTTGTACAACGCGTGGAAATTGTATAGCCGGAAGGCCTCTCCATTTGGTTTGAGAATTCTACAAGAGGTTTTTTGAATCGGACTCCGCTACGCGTCTCGAGTCTGGCAATGGTTTTTTTCCAAATTTTCTCCATCCAGGCGCGTATCGGAGTCCGCAGTCCTGGAGTCGACCCCGGCCCTGCTTCGATTTCGGGTTGCCATAGGTTGTTATGTGTAAGTTTGTGCCGGGCAGATTCTGTAGCTGGTATATAAGTTCCTTTCGTCCGTTTGAAACGTGAGTAGCAATTTTGTAAGATATAGGTAGTTCATGTAGTCTCTTTTTAATAGTTTGTAAGCCGGAATCAGAGTTTGGGCCCTGTAGTTTGGTGCTCGAGGTCCCTCCCCGGCCGGGTACTAACCGCGTACAGTCCGTAGGCCGAGACTGTGTCGGGTTATCTGTGCATAGGTAAGCCCGGAGGCTTACTTTGCTACGCGCCTGGTTGTTATTCGATCCTGCCTTGAGTGGTGAATAAGCTCCCATGGAATGATGGCCAGGGGTCCCAGCTTATCGTGTCATCAGCTGGGGTCATTCTGGATACCTTCGCGGTCCTTCTGTGGTGAGTGTCCAATAGACGGGCGTTCCTCCCTCGTGCCCCCCCGATCGTCGCAGTTGAAAGCTTGTTGCCTTGTCGAAAGCGTCCTTGCGGTTGGTTTACGCCGGCAGCAGCTGGTAGACCGGGAGCTGGCTCCGGCCGGCATGTCCCACTCTTTCTACGAACCCTCGAATCAGAAGCGGCGGCTTGTCGCAATGCTGGCGACATAATCTTCTGGCCTCAATCACAACCACGTGTGTTTGTCAAGTCGACCAGTCCGAGCCGGATCACTCCAAAGGAACTACTAAGATTAAGATCGATGGAGCTATAGCTCGGATAACATGATAAGCTATCAGTTTCACGCCGGTCCGTTTCCCTTCTTCCCCACATGCCCCCTCGGGCGGGCTTTCCAGGATAATGTGATGATGCTATTAGGCATCATTAATCGGCCTATCGCTAGAAACACACACATTGCTACGGCGCACATATGTATGAGATCATCCGAGTTATTCCGTCCACGAAATAACACTCGTATATATATACTGAGCTAGTGAAGATACCTCACAATTACAAGGTCTCTCTACAGCTAAAGAATAAGCATGTTCCTGGGCCATTATAGAAACATAGTCTAACCGACGATCAGAAGAAGGTGAAGCTCGAAGATACGTTGGTTTCATAATTTCCCCGTGCCTCAGTAATCCATCCAATATGCGGTTCCGCGTGTTCCACCACTTCTCCATCCATTTCCAATACTGATCGTAGAACACCATGAGCAGCAGGGTGTTGAGGTCCAAAATTAAAAATAACATTCTTGATTTGTTTAGTGCTAGCCATATCTAATAATTCGTATTTGTTATTAATTGGTTTCGTTCACCATTCAAACCATAGCATAAATATCTACGGTGGGGCGAAACGCATAAAAGCTTTCTGTTCCGTGACAAAATCTGTCTCCTAACCATAAGCCGTTCTACGAATTGTATAAAATCAACCAACTGCCGGAGAAGCGAACTTAAACGGCCGTACCACTCTCCGTAAATCGAAGGTACGCTAGAAGTTGCGCCCGCGTCGGGATATAACGGATTCTCTTGTTGTCTAAGGCTCTCTACTTCAATCATTTATCTATACGGACCCTGCGAGCCGCTCACCCGATGTAGCCCCTCCCGAGGCATCCTGGGCCTCTTTTTTCGTTCGTAAGCACGCCGGGCGACCTTACCTTACGACTTCGCTATTTCGGCGTCCTATTCAACTATAACTCTGGCCCGCGCTGAACCTCGTGGGTCCGGACGACACCGATAGACACGTAGTGCTCGACCCGAACCTGAAAAAGGCTAAAGGCACGTAGTGCGGGGGGAGCAATGGAAGGCCCCGCGGGGGCAAAACCCAACGTGAGAGGATGGGGACGAGAAGACCCTAGGGAGGCGGCTTGTAGATTGAAAGGTCTCCGCACTACGTGCCTCTTTTTAAGGTCCTGTCGAACAGTCCCGCCGTCGGATAAAAACTTTTGACCTCGTTCTCCATCTTCAGTTTCAACGATTATATCCCAGCACATGCCTGCTGACGCCCCCCCGCCCCGAAGCCATTGAGGTGCGAAGCATAACGAGATCTCTTTTTATAAAGTTGCATTCTTACAAACATTTATTCTATTTTTCTTCCGGTAGATTACTCATATGGAGACGATCGGATTTGAACCGACAGCTTCATGCTTGCAAAACATACGCTCTACCAATTGAGCTACGTCCCCTACGGAGGAAATGGGATTTGAACCCATGATACAATATCGTTGTATTTGTTGGGATAGGTGGGCCCTCTCAAGCTTTCCCCCCCTAAGAACCGTACGTGCGAGTTTCCCTGCATACGGCTCAAGCAACCTGTCCGAAATGTAACCCTGCAAGAGTCATGCTTGCATCATTGGCTACTAGAAGTTGTTCCATGTATAAAACCCTTGCGGCAAGTTAAGTGTTACGGGTGAACCCACAGCTCTAAGCCCCTGTCCCTTGTGGCAATAAAAAAAATGAATTTTATATCCCTTTTATCTATCAGAGTCTCGAGAAAGATATGGTACAAGTCACCCATGCTCAAGTCCGCCACCTTTCGGTGTAGATCACAAGATCCTCTCCCATCAATTACAGACGGGTCTTTGCTTTTTGAGCTGTCCCCTACCCGCATTGCGTTACTCCGCATTACCACAGAGCCTCCTGAAAGGAGCGATGCGGGTTTACCAAGTTCTGCGCAATGTACCATTTCTCTCAACAGGAAGAACCTGGAAAAACCCCGATGGAAATCTGAACCCACGATGATATCAAAATCGGAGATACCACCCCCTTCCACGGCTGGCTTCCTGCTCGGGATGCCTACCATTCCAATTTTTCACCTAATTTCATCCGGGAGATCTTTCGGTTCCGCCTTGAATTGTTTGTTACGAGGTCTTTGTATTAGTTCGTTCGAACTGTTCATCTATTGAGGGCCCGCCGCCAAAGGGTCCGAAGGATACTTTTTTATAGGCACTACGTGCTTCTTTGGCTTTACGGGTCTCCCGGCCAGCTTCTCGATCGACGATTTTCGTTCGCACGCGAAGACCCGCCGGTCTCTTCACCCTAGCATTAGCTCAGTACGGAATCCCGAGCATCATTACATTGCCCCTAGAGCTTCACACCTCGAGATTACTCCCGACGCATGTCCAGGTTGGGTAGGACGGGGGTTACGTCCTGTGGAATTGAACCACATTACATTGCACAGTTTCTCGTCGCACTGATTTAGCAAACCAATGCTTTCAACCACTCAGCCATACCTCCAAAGAAAAACATAAAAATCTTTTTGCTTACCCAGGCTTCGGCATATGCGCGGGGGGTGCGGAGTGTGAGAGCTTCGCCGGTATGCCGGAGCTCAAAAAGAAGCTTATGTAAGCTGGTTTTTTTCGAAAAAGGAAAAATATATATATGAACTGGTTTTTTCTATAATCGGATTCCAGTTTCACCGGGAAAAACGGGATTTGAACCCGCGACTTCTGGCTTGACAGACCAGCGCTATAAACCACTAAGCTATTTCCCCAGAAATACTTATCTACGATGATTTGTTACAAAAAAGAGACATTATATTTTTTGGTTGTCGATGATTTCGGGTATAATACATATAATTCTACATCTCAGAGGAATTGTACAGTGTGCGGTGGAGTTTGAGGGACGGCGGCGGGGACCGGGGACTGTCTGACAGGGCCAGGGGCCCTGTCAGACGAAAAAAGGGCTCGCGACTGTCTGACGACAGGGCCGGGGGGGCCGTCAGACGCAAGAAGGGGAAAAACCGACCGGAAAGGGAACAAAACTGACAGGGTTTCACGGAAAATGGGAAATATTACTGTTACCGCATTTTCAGTTTCCACAAATTGGATATAGAACGTTTTTTAATAACCTATCTCGATGAAATGGAGGTGATAGGCGATCCGTCTACGGATGTCACGAGACATGCAGCTGTGGTAGAGGCGGGTCTTGTAAAAAAAATGGTTTCGAGAGTTACAGTTCAAATTTATGCGGCGGTCACCGCTCACGCACGGATTCATATGTATCAGTTTATTCGAACAGAGTCTTGCTATTATACTGATACGGATTCTGCACTGACAAAAGGGCCTCCTCCGCCAGAGTCTCAGGGTTCATCTGCATTGGGTGAAAGGAAATTGGAAAGCGGAATAAATAGTAACTTTTTTTTTTCTGGCACCCACCCAGACCAGAGTTGTTGCCTCTGCGGGGGTTTGTATTATAACGAAGCGTGAAGGGCCGCCCTTTAAAGTAAATTGGGATTGGTTCGAATTACGTGAGGAAAACCCGAGCCGCATAACAGAAGAAGAAAACTTGTAAATTTTAGAATCAATTGGAGCAAGTGTCTTCTCGAGTGAAATACACCTTTCATTAGGTGCATTTGAGCGGAAAAGCGGGAAGGTATACGCACCGGACAGAACGTGGTAGGGACTCGCCGCCGCCCCGTACGAGTAACGAAAGGAGAAATGCCAGAACCAAATCCCAAGTTAATTGCAACTCCGTTGAATTCGAGAGACTGGAAAATTAGTAATAAAAAGCAACAACCATAAGGTCCAGGCTTTCTTTATCGTAGCCCCTTCACCCGATACCTAGGGTGGGAGAGGGGGGATAAACAGTGCTTATTCCAATAGTGGCCGTATATTCATACATGCCTATTCGTGATTCGAGCGAATAAGGTAATGAAGGCATTAACCGGCATGACCTGGCAATAACTAAGCGAGTGAAGGATAAAAACCCCCTGTAAAGCCGAAGAAGTCTCCTTCGGACCCAGTTTGTTTGGGCCAAAGCCATCTCCTAATTATCTATGGTACCAACGGATGCTTAAGCCATTAATATATCTCGTACTACTAAGTGGTAGGCACCGGGCGGATAAGGAACGAAATAAGCACGCAGAAATTCAATTAATTTTTGCATTATAAACATTAGTAAGAAACCGTATTAAAAACGATTACCCTACATGAACAGACTATGAAGGGCCGAACCCCGGTCATCAAAATCTGGTTTATCGGGAGCGGCCGTAGGAATTTCTGATGTGGCCGGCCCACCGGCAGCAAATCCCGAATGCTCGTAGAACCACTGCATGTGGCCCCCGGCGGCAGTTTTGCCGACATTCGTGGCTGCTTTCAACGAACGCCGCCGCTCTGCGGCGGGCATGCGCCTCAAGTCAAGCTTTTGCGGCTGTTTTCTCGAAATACGGCGAGAGCATTTTCATATACGTCGATGAAGTACATCAACTAATCGGATCGTGCGCGTGGCGAGGGATTGCTACTGGAGCATGCAGGAGGGCATCAAACAAGCGCGCTCACTCGCTTGATGTGATTTCCCCGGTTTCGGAAAACCAACCGAGGGCGAGGTCTTCTTCATCTATCACTACCAAAACCCTGTTCAAACGCTACACGCGGGGTATCCGAAGTGCACGTACAAATTGAAGCTTGAAGATAACAAAGTCGAGCTCAGCTCAACATCATATGTCAAGCAAATTTTAGTTAATCGAAGCCAAGCACTACTTGGCTCCCCAGTGCAAACCCCGTACAATGCCTGTGAGTCCGGACAAAATTTTCGAACGTATATTGAATCAGCCAAGTCAAGATGATTCCCGAATCCAAATGCCGAATCTACCCGCGACGTATCAAATAGCAAATATTCTTGGTCCTGGTTACAGGCCCTGTGTCGTGTTCCACAGACCTTTCGACGAAGCGCGTGGTAAGATAATGAAACTCAACGAATAATGGAACTCAACGAATACGCAAATTATCGCTCTCGAAGAAGGCTGGCGGAAGGCAACCCGACTGCAACGAGGAGGCGCCATGCGTTGCACGCGGCGCGGTTCCATTAACTTCTGCGGTTTTACATGTTCGAACGTGTGGCCGATCCACCTTATAACTCGGATAAAAGTCTGTTTCGGCAGGGCAGCAAAGACACCAATTTTTTATAGAAGGAGAATGAAATAAAGTGTTGGATTACCAGGTTATCCTGACCCTCTCCAACTGGTTCAATATAATGGATAAGGCTTTCTAGGATAGCGTTATAAGAACATGCTCCCGGAGCCGCCGCGCCATGGGGTTCCCATCAGCCCGCACGTTTGACAATTATGTAACTCGCAAAAACCCATTTGTCAGGTTGGGACCTAGCGACCTGTGGCATATCGCGGCTGGCGTTGTTGGGACAGGCCTTAACCAAAACGCAACTTCATCATAATTAACATGGCTTCCTTCAAACCGGCTCCAGCTCCATAGTTCTGTAAAACCGTGGAGGAGGCCGAAGCCGTTTCAATACAGGCTCTTTCATAGGTTCCTACGCCGTCCATCGAAACATGAAGCGAAAGATGCACCTTACTTGTGCCGAAAAAAAGGAAGTAGAGCCAAGGGTTGTTTGCGTATGACTCCGGGACTTATACCGAGCTTCGTTTACTACATTTGTCATATGGCTGGCACGGGAAAATTTCAAACGAGTTATCGTGAGCTAGATGACATAGAGAGTCCAGCCTCGCGGCCCAAATAAGAAAGGTTCTGAGCCTGGAAGAGTTCCTGCCGCGCAAGGTTACGGATCCAATTAACGCACCGAACGAGAAAAGGATAATGATGCACCATTACCTGACACCCCAACCCTTTCCGAATTTCGCCCGAAGACTATTAGTTACGCTGTAGACTTCCCATTATGTAAAAATGATTTCGATAAACGGAAGTTCACGGACACAGCGTTCGCCCAACGGCAATTATATCGCTGAATTAGAGGTAGAGATTGCCTATTTATTGGCTAGGGAAAGAAAACCCAGACATCACATTTCGGGAGCTTTCCATAAAGCTGCATTGGAATCGAATACTACAACCAAATATTAGCGAGGTATGTGGGGAACTTATGGAAGAAAAGAAGGGTCAAGCGCACCCTAGTAGCTCCAAAGACACAGGGGCCTGGGTGGGGGGCTTACCAGAAAAAACAAGCATCTGGCGCGAACCTTGTAATGGGTCAAGAGCCCAGCGTCCTAGTGGTTGGTTCCAAACCCCCCAAGATGCCGGGCCAATGGTGTCTCGGGGGAGTGTGCCCAGCACCACGTCATTGGAAGGCACCCCGCGCCCGCAAATATAGATATTAGAATATTCTCCTTTTTTTTCATGGTCAAATCAAAAATATTTTTGATTTGACCTAAACCAGTAAAAATATGTAGGTCTGGACTAGGGGCTTCTATAGCTTTGAAAGGTTAAGATCCTATTCATACTGGTTAGGGTGACCATGGAAGTAGGGTGGGCCCCCCACCCAAGTTCGAAAGACTTTTCTGCATCCCAAATACTTTACTGCAGAACAAAAGGGAACACCCCCCCCCCCTCCTTCTTCTCTTTGTAGGGTTTCCCTGCCGATAACAACAACTCGATGTACTTATCGATTAGGTCCCTTCAACAAGCCAATTTATTGCGGAGTTCGGATACGAAATCGAACGCGCGAGATGTAAACTTGAATATTTCCGAAAAAACGGTCTTTTGGGCGCGAGTCGTGTTCGACTGACCATTTTTACTGCACCCAGGGGTTCTCGGAATCGCTTTTTGGAAAATATAGTTTGGTAGGGCGGAACAGTGGCGGGATCCCCATCCGTACCATCCGTACACGGGGGTTCGAATTCGTCTTCCGATACCGACATGCCTTGAAAAGCCTTGACTAGGCGTTTACGCTTTAGACCTGTCTTCTCATTTGTCTGGGATCATGGGAGCCAATATCTCGATGCTATATTTTCCGACTGGCGATGACGGGGTCGCCCCCCCTTCATCGTCTTGAAAAAGGAATGGAATTAATATGACGGGACTTACTACGAATTTTTATCTTTTTATATTTTTGCCTTTCCGGTTCCACAAATTTCATTGTTTGATCTTCCTACATGTTTTACTTGGTCTTTCAACTGTCTATATAATTATATATCTATTCGAAAAAACCAAATTTGCCGTTCCATTTGATTCGTTCCATTCGGATCTGTTCTAACTGTTTGTCTCATTCGGGCCTCGTTCATAGAAGCGTGATAGGAAGGATTACTGGAGTGGCTGTTTTATCTCGTTTCTTATTTCGCATTCAATAATGAGCTTATTTTTCAACCCACGTGGCCAATTTCGTATTCCATACTTGCGTGTCTGCCACCATTTATTATATACGCTTGCGTCATTATGTGGTAAACGACGATCAACTGGAGTTTTATGGCCCTGACTATCACCTCGAGTGGCCTCCGTGATAGGTGGTTCGGATTGGTACTTCATCGAACGGCACGTAGCAGGTTCTATAGATGATACATCGGATTTTCAACACAGCTTTAGGTTCATACCTAAACGAAACACGAGGCAATGCGCGGTTGAAGCAGCTTGAAAATCTAAAATTCCTTGTGTTGATACGATCGTGGAAGGGGGCAGACTTGTGGCCGGTATGTTGGTCGTCCGGGTCTCGCTTATTTAGCTAATTATAAAGCCAATGATGAATAGGGAAAATTCATAACTATAAAGGAAATAGGGATAAACAGCTTAAGTTTACGCGGGATAATGCCCGAATGCAGTCGCTTTTAAAGGATGATGTTGATATCAAATGGGGGGCCGCCGCAGCCCTCCAGTTACAAATTACAGAGAACTAAATCGTCCCAGGGTAATTAATACTCTAAAAAGGAATTATGGGCGTAAAATTCGAAAAAGTCGAACGCCATGAAGATACGATATCAGTATTTTTACAAGAAAGAAATAGAGATAAATCCGTTGCCTCTACCAGTAACACAGGCGAGATGCCCGAAGTTACACCTATAGCAAATCCTCTCGAACTATAGCCTGGGATCCGTCTATAGTTCATTTCGGGAATTGGTATAATTACTCGCTCGGGTAGTTCTATTCTGAATTATTTCGTGAAAGACATTACACTTCGTTTTCATTACCCGTGCCTGCAGAATTTTGGGCTTTATTGATGGATACTACTAATTCAGTCAATTTGAAACCATTAGTAGAATCGGATCTTTTTAAACAAATTTCCATGCAGTTTAAAAATTCTTAAAAAAACGCATTTTTTTTTATGGAATAACAATTTTTATTGAAAGAAATAAAGAATGATGCATCGTATATGAAGTATTACGGTACGGTAATATTATATGAAATAGCAATTTCTATTAAGAGAGATATAAAAGGAAGAGAAGAACCGAACTGTAGCTATAGATAGGGAAACGGGCGAAGAGCTAAGCGTCGTGAACGGCTAATTGTCTACGATGCTTAGCCGTCCACGACGGACAACAGACGGGGAATGATACCTTCGCTTTCCGCGTCGGCCGCCGTTATTTCGTAGACGTGGTGCGAGGAAGGGAGTAGGGACCTAGTACTTGAGAAGTGTAGCGTCTCCATTACTAACAGGGGCGGGATGGTCGATATATATTTTATTTTTATTATCCTTTTACTCGGTACCCGGGTGGGAGAAAATCATTCCCGATCTATGGGGGCCCGACCGGCTCGGGCTCGACCGGCAGCGGGGACGGCTTGTGGTCCGAAATATTTTGATAGACGGCACCGTTTGGGAAGCCGCCGGGCCCTATTCTTAGTTCCAATAAGGGCATATTGTATGGATAAGCCTTATCCATTATTAATAGTAACAATAATAGTAATAATGTGAAACAACTGTGATTATTATTATTTCCTAATATCTACGCCACATTCGTGATAATTCGTCACCATGGCGCATTTCGGTCCCCGCGCGGGAACTAGCCCCCGGCGGCTCATTTTATTTTTCTAGATATCAATCTATCTGTCATATCGTCACGTTTGCGGCAGAGCGATTTTCACAATTGGATCACATTCATTTACGGTTCCATCTTGCTTGTAATCCTTTCATTTGGTCCTTTCCCCGGCTGTCCAGACCCCTACTCCACTCCTCACGTGACCCGTCTATTAATGAGATCTCTCCCCGCTCACGTTACTCAAATTTGAGTAATAGGATTCTTTCATTATCCCGTATGGTCCTCCGTTTATCCCATCCACCGTAATCTCTATAGCTCAGGTTACCGATACCATAGACTCCACTTTGTCCCCCCCCCCTTTTTTCATCTTCTCGTGACCAACATCGATCGAATTATTACATGTATTCAGACGCTAGATCCAATTCATAATTAAGATAATAGAAAACCCTTGGGTAATAACGGACTTGAACCGCTGACGCTCTCGGTGTAAACGAGGCACTCTACCAACTGAGCTAATTACCCCAATGTGTCCAATAATCAACTATTGAGCAGACACAACGAGTGATTTGCTTCTGGGATGGTGTTCGTGGTTTCCCCATAGCGAGAAAGATCTCTTATTTTAGGCACATAGTACTACAGGAGAGAGCATTCACTGTGCGGGACATAGAGTCCCGCGAAGCGCTTTATATACTTACAATCCAGAGGATTAATTGAACCGCGGAGCGGGTCGGGGGCACGGCGGCGGCGGGCGGAAAAGCCAAAATTCTTTCTGGCTGGAATCCGCGCGCGATACCCGGCAAGTTTCGTGTCCTTTGGAAAAAAAAAATGTCCGGAGAGGGAGAGAGCGATGAGAGCTTCAGCCCTACGGGCCTATATTTTTTCTTTCCACTCCATTCGCTTTCGCGAATGAAGAGTTACTCCCAATCTAAAGCGCCCTTTTTCCATTCATATACAAATCCAATCGTCGAAATAAGTGAAAATACCATCATAGACCAGAATCCAAACGAACCAATCTTGTTAAGAGAAACTGCCCAGGGAAATAAAAAGGTGACTTCCGGATCGGATATGATAAATAAAATAGAAACGAGATAAAATCGTATATCGAAACGACTTCTGGCATCATCAAAAGGAATAGGGGTCAAGACTTCGGCCCATGTAGGGCCTACTGAAGTGCCCTCCGAACCGTGCGAAATAGTTGCCCATTACACGGCTCACTAACTCTACTTACTTTGGTCCCTCTTTCACTACGGGCGCAGCATATAAATATATATATATATATATATATATATATTTATATATTTCTTTCCGGTTCTCGAAAACCAATGATCTGCCCTAGGTCCTCCTTATGATTCCCCCCCAGTCTTCCTTATGGGCCTCCGGCGGGTGGTATCTCCGGATAAACAGAATATGTTTCTTCATCCTATCAAGAGCGGGCGAGGAGCCTTTTTTTCTTTTTTATAGTGCTGAACAGCCGGAGCCACGCAAGACGGGGCATAGAATGATCTCGTATTTATCGGGTTGCTCTGTTTTTCGATTCCAGAGTTTATACTTATCGCCTTGCAGAGTTTGAGCATCCTTGGGAAGTTTCGCCGGGGGAGCCAGGGCAGGTGGACCAAGTTAATTAAAACTATTTTGTGCTGCGCCGTACCCCATAGCTCGCTCGAGAAGCTAGAAGACTTTCAAGCCGCCGCTTTGTCCGCCTGTTCGATTTTTCTCATAGCTAGAGATCCAAGGGCCTAACAGGGAGCAAACCGCATACCCTTCCGTGTCGGTCATAGCCAATCTGAGATCCGTCAGAGTTGCTCTGATAAGCTGTGTAGAGTTAAATCCGCTTAGACCAAGCAGATACCTAGGCCCCTTCCCGATTACTGGTGTTTCCAGTGCCTTCCCTTTCCCGAAGCGGAGGTTTAGGCGGGTACTGCGGGCCTTCTGACTTCCAACCCGCCTTGGCCGGCGCTCATCTGGCTGGACCTCGCCGGTATCGCCTACAGGCTGTAGCACTTCGAGATGTCGTTTAGTCGTCTGTCCCCAATGTGTTGGGTGATCCGCCCCCATATTTCCACTCCGACCTGTGGCCTGGCCGATTCTGATCATCTGCAGGCAGGGGGCATGACTGCTGCGTCCCTTCGCGTGCGTTCCCGCGTGCGCAAGGCAGCACGGAGTTAGCTCCAGCAGGCAGGGTATGCTTTTTCCCGAAAACGACTCCGATTCGCCGTAGCAGCACCTCATCTCGTTAGTGCCGGGAGGCTCGCATCACGGTCTCGGGCAGAAAGCGAGGTGGCCCGTGGGGCCAAAGCGACTTCGACCCGCCGAACTCTTTAGCCCAAAGTGCGTAGCACCTCGCACGGCAAGTCTCGTGCCCTTTGGGCCCGCCGACGGGTCTTTGCGTGCTGAAATCATCAAGCCATTTCCGGCCTATTCACCCTGCCGCCAAATAAGTATCCTCCGGACGGACCCTTTGGTCGAGTGTATCGCTCTGGTTGGCCCTCTCCCCCATCGTGCCTCCGGCCCTCGGTGATGCTTTTATGGCATGCTCCGGTCCCTCCGCCGTTACCAGCTTCCAGTGAGCCATATACCCCTCGTGTGAAGTTCGGCCACACACGTTTATGACTGTAGGTAACCTAACGGCCGCCCTCAAAACCACATTCGTAAGCTGACAATTTCTCTGGGTAAGCCAAACTGGAAGAAGAAGCGAATGGAAAAGAAACACCAATTAAGATCAAAGAGAGGAGCAAACTGATTACTAAATAGACAAAAATAGGTGCAAATTCCATGAACCAAGAACCACTTTTTTTGAAGGAGAATAGTTCCAATGGTAGAACAATGGTCTCCAAAACCAAAGGTTAAGGGTTCGAATCCCTTTTCTCCTGATTTAGCAACGAATGCGGAAACCCGAGGCGCTAAGCGCTTGTTTCCCCCATCCCGAATTCCGGAGAGGAAGCGTCGTTGCGTAGGGAGCGCGGTTACGATTATAACTAAAAAATGAGAGACTTTACAAACTCCCAACGACAAATTGCCCATGCTCTACCTTTTTCATAAGCCATGGCTACCCGATACCCGGAGGGGGAAGGGGTGAAGCAAATAGCTGCTTCGCCCCTCTTCTTTTTTTATGATTGATGAGTTGCTAAGAAGCTCTGCGTAAATTTATGGCAAAAGGTAGCCAGTTGACTACTAATTTGCTCAGTGATGTTTTTTTGTTGTATAATAGCGGAAAGTATACCTGGGTCGATAGATTTCAATAGCTCTTGCTCATAGTGCGTTATGAGAACGACGGGTATTTGGTCTAAGTAACCTTTGACAGCTGCATAAATAACCACGATTTGTTTTCCAATAGGAGGGCCATATCGTGTTCAAGTACCTTAGTTGACCTAGCCTCACGATTATTCAATAAATACTGAGTCGTAGCATCGGGATTTAAACCAAATCGAGCAGAATCGAGCAAAAGGGTGGCCTCTTGGATGTAAGACCGGGCCGGGGGGGGGCCACGAAATCAGAAAACCTTTTCTTTTATGGACTTAAAATTAGTTTTGGCTGAAACAACAAAGCCAGGTGCGTAGCGTTGCTCTTGGGAAAGTTAAAAAGAACAAATCGAAGATATTGAGCTCAAAAAGGCTTTTGCTACGAGCTCCCCTGGCTGAAAGCCCTCCATGCTTTTGAATAAATCCCGATTGTGGATCCCACGGAGTCTTTTCAGGGGCGTTAAGATCTTACTTACATGGCCGCCTCCCTTTCTTTCAACTTTCCGTACTCGAACTTTCGCTGATCCAGCTCATACTTTTCCTTATTCAGCTCATACTTTTTATCATTTTAGGCGAGCTCTTCATCTTTCTGCTCCGGGGCTTGGTCTTTCCGAGCGTTTCCACGCTCATTTACATATATTTTATGACCGAGAAACAACCCCGGCCCGGCTACAATGACAGCAATAGATGCCCCAGAATTTTAATAGACCCAATCAGTTGCTCATTGTCCCGCCGCGGATTTCCCGACGGCCCCAACGCGGATCCCGGGTGCTTCTCTCGCAACTGGAGCATAATAAGGTCTTGCAAAAAACGGGAAGATCACTGATTTAAGAGGATTTGGTCGATAGTTTATTTGCAAAAAAAGACCCGATAAACTCTTCAATATTATCCTTGTAGCCGGCCGACTGTTGCTCAATAGCACCTCAGAGCTGACTCAATATAAAATCCCACGTTATTTTTTTTCGCGAATTTCTGGTGATTTGGAACACCGAAAAATCGCGTCCTAATCGATAGTAGATTATTATAAACACGGTTACTATTTTTTTTGCTAAAACACTCACTTACGAGTTCATTACTGGAGGAAAATATGAAAATAGCAGAAAAAATAAGTTGAGAAAAGGTCGAAAATTCTAAAACCCCAAAAGGACAAAACGTTCGCTCGAAGCATATAATTTTGAACAAAATAGACTGGAACACTTTGGAATTTGTTTGACGGATATATTATACGAAATTATGGGTTTGCAGCTTGTGACTAACTCCAAGTCCGAAGTATATCAAGAGAGTTATAATGGTGGTTAAGATTGAGACCGTTCTTGGGATAGCAGCATAAGTTTCGGAATATAAAACGGAATACTGAGAATAGGTAACGAGAATGAGCCGGCTAGTGTGGTAGTTGGCCATTCCGGCCAGTGCTGATAGTGATTCTTTCAGAAAGAATATTTCCTTTTTCTTTGTCTGATTCAATAAGGTATTTGGCCATTTGACCAGTGCTGTCGGATAATATTCAATAAAGCTAAGAAAGCTGCACAGAATAACATAATAATTCCGGAAGTATACACTTTGGATAATTCTAGGAAAAGACCCAAATCCCACAATAAATGACGAACTCCATTACTCATATGATAGCACAACGCTAATAAAGTGAAATTGACTAAGCTTATAATGACCCAATTCAGATGGAAAGTGAGAAAGAATAAATACTGGTAAAAATGATAAAACGTGAGGCTGAGATCACCTATTTTGAAAAAGAAAGTACTGAACAAAACCATAGTGGCCAAGAACGCCCCGGATATTCTATGTAAAATAGAAAACGTCGAAGTAAGCTGTGGCTTATAGATGGTAAGGTGAGGTGATAACGGTCGATTTATTTTCATCTTTTTAGTTGACTCCGATTTTGATTCAAGGTGACAGGATTTGAACCTGTAACTTTCTGCGCCCAAGGCAGACGCGCTACCAGATTGCGCTACACCTTGCTTGGCTCGCCCAAAGAATATTATATTAATGCTTAGAATTTGATTGATCAGCATTATGGGAAGGGCTGAGGAAAAAGAATAGATTTTTGGCCTCACGGGCGTGTATTAGTTCCCCAGCCTTTATTTATAGGTGCGCTCAAGTAAGAGTCCGAGTCGGTCATTGTCCGCCTCATTGATTTGCTCAAAAATGCGATTCATTATGGATTTATTATGTAATTGCATTTTCAAGTACCGTTGTAATCGCAGTATTAAAGTATCATTCATCGGAATATACGATGAATTTTCCAGTTATGCCATTAACTATGTAATTCCATGATGAATAGGAGGGAGGAGGAACCCTCATGGATAAAGGCTGAATCCGATGGATCCTCATAGATAAATATGGTAATGAGAGGCGATAAGGGAGGACCCTTCAATTAAAAAGTCAAATCCGAAACCTTCGGCCCCTCGGGCCGTGCGTAGCACCTCTCCCTATAGTTGTCTCGTGCCCTTCATCCATCAGGTCTTTCTTCCGTAGAGAAGTAGCCTGTCTGAAAGTGCTTACGCACCTTCTCCTCCTCCGTCCGGCGGAGGACCCATAGGCACGTAGTGCGCGGGTAGTGTGTTCGGGCTTGTAGATTGAAGTACTATGTGCCTTCCTTCTCAGCCATTTAAGCTCGCGGCATCTTCTTGTTCCTTCGTCAATTTCTGTTCTCTTTTCTATCCGACTGACGGTCCCCGGTCGGCTTCGTTTGGGGCCCTTGAATTCGTAGTCCAACAGACTCCCTTTCCGGATCCAGGAGCCCCTGCTGGAGGAGCATGGCGTTGTTCCACGGTTGTCACCTTCTCTCCGTTGGACGGATTCATTACCAAGGTAGCACGACGGCAGATCCACATCTATGATCCGGCGTCGGAACCCACTACCAACGCCCCTTTTTTCTTTCCCTAACAGCGCGCTTAACGGAATTAAAGGAGCCGGCCCTGCTTAGTTAGGGAAATGATCCGGTTTGTGATAAAAGGGCTCCTAATAGTTGTTTGTTATTTTTTCGGTAATCCGACTTTTAAGACTCCGAAGCAAGTAGACTTTCCAACATATGCCCTCTTCCCCGCCGTCTACCGGCTCTTCGGAGGCCGGGGCCGCCTTCGCTGAGCAGCTATGTCAGGGGCCGCCGCGCAAGTAAGCTCGGTAAATTGTATTATACGTTACGCTTCGAAGGACTCGATAGCCCGGAGCAAATCACTTAGCTCCGTGGCAAGAGGCCCGGGTACGGGATTATGGTGGTATGACCCGGCGACATAAGCGATAAAGAGGCGACAAGAAAGGTAGACCCTTGATCCTATTCATGAGACGATCACCTTCTATTATCTGCTTCGTAACTGCCATGTCCCCTTGAGAAACTTCGACGTCAGATATAAGGACAAGCAATTTTACATACAATCAACTAGGCTTGTTGGCTCAAAGGCATTCGTGTCCAGTTCGCGGAGTGTTGGAGTCATGAGAATCCGAGGAAGCTTATTATCTCGGCTTCGAGTATGGGCATAGCGCTCGTATCCCAGGTTCCCTCTATCGGATCATGTAGTAGGAATGAGTATATCCCATCGTACGTAATTACAAAGGTTTCCAACCGGGTTATTTACTAGGATGTCAAGGTCCCTTCTTAGTTCTATTTATGAAAAGTTGAAGTCGAGTTTCCCGACTTGGAAAACCGAATTAGTCATTCGAAAATTCTCAGTATTTAGTAGTATCAGTTTCCATTCTGAACCTAATAATTATTACTATCCTTAATATCTTGTCTAGTAATAATAATTTCATCTTACGTATAAGGGGATCGAAGTTCCTGGGCCATATGGAGAGATAGATAAATAAATAAATATATATATATCTATTTAGCCCGTAAGCAACTATTCTATATGAATTGCCACGTATATATATATACATATATATGTAATGTTCCAATCTTTTAAATCGCGGTGGTGGAACAAAGCGAATATACTCGTCGAAAATTCTCGGTGGCTCCCCGCTTGCCGAGAGGAAAGGGCGCCACTGTGCGCCTTTCGGCCCCCCCACTTCTCAAACACTCGGGGGGGGGAGGTCGACGGAACGGGAAAAAGGATTGCTCTGTTTATCAAAATATATCAATATATGAGGCTAAATACTAGGTACCCGTCAGCCACGAATAGAGAAAGGATTAAGGGAAGGGCAAAAAAAAAGTCGGTCGACCAGAAGGAGAAGCACATAATACGGCCTGAGAGATGCGTGCAAGTGGGCGGCAGAGAAACTTAATCTTATATTAATCGACCTGACACTAAGGGCCAAGCGGACGTAAGCCCCATCACACGGGATATCTGCGTAAGATGGATGACGAAAGGCTCACATACAACCGCGGCGGAGAGTGCTGAATAGACAACAGAGGAGCGGGAAGGAACGACTGACCAAGGAACACGAGAAACTTTGTCCGTCCGATCCGAAGGGCCGGGGACTGGCGGCTGACAGGGCCCCTGAGAGGTTGGACCGTCAGACAGGGGCCGGCCGGGGGGGGGGGCCGTCGTCTCTTACGAACCGTACCGGGCCAATCTGCCCGAGTAAGAAGCTCAGACAGCGCCTCGGGGCGAGGACGGAGGCGTATGTCCCTCCCGGCGCCTGATATGCGCGCCTGGACGACCGATAACCGGTATGGGTCCTGCGCGAGAAAAAGTACAAGTCCACGATGCACCGAGGCTGGCGCACTTATCTGGGTTCCGCAATCAATAAGGACCAAAGGTTCTTATTTTCCATCAAAAAGCCTAAAAACCTCCTCCGGACCACCTTGTTCTCCATCAACTTTAAAAACCCCGCCTTCGCCGCATACGCTGCATCATCTTCCGATTCAGCAGCTTTTGAACCCAAAAGATTATGCAGTTTTTTCTTCTCCGTATATTTAGAGCAGTGTATCGGGTGCAGAAAAAGCACAAGGCCCGTGGCCCCATACGACATCACATTACGTAAAACACAGGCCCGTAGGGTCCGGAGGAGGCGAAACGTAATCGGCCGAAAAACGACCGAACCAAACTAGCGATGGCGAATCGCCGAATCAAACCTCTTAGGCCCAAAGGGCACACTTCTTTGTCTTAGGTCCCCCGGCCAGAAATGGCTTTACCGCGCCCGATACCCGAATATGCTCCCTGCGCACTAGGTGGTGCCACCTATGCCCCGTGCTCAATGGGCCATAGGTTATGTGTTTGGCCTTCGTTCGCCGGTTCGGCAAAGGTCGTTGACCGGCGGCCTGGCAATCCCCGCCGAGTCGGATAATCGGATTTCAATACGGCCGGTTTCGAGTGGGTCAACGCAATGGGGAAATAAAAAAAATTGCGTGAAACACTCTAATTGATAAGGTGTCGAACGTCCTACATAACGTTTATTTGGTCTTACTCCCGGTGATTCGGTCTCCCTAGGTTGGATTCGAACCAACGACCCAATAGTTAACAGCCATTTGCTCTAACCGCTGAGCTACTAGAGAATAAGCAGCGAAGGAACGAATCATGGGAAAACAAAAAGAAATTCTGGAGCCTTTCTTTATACAAGCGTCGATTTTAGTCCGCGCCTCTTTCAACTGGATGAAGGTGGAGGGGCCGCCGGCGGGCCCGACGGCCCGGAAACGATAAAAGAGTCGCGAACCAATTCAGGTTCGTATAGAACCCCAGCGGATCGCACTACGCGTGTTTTGTTGAAGAAATTGAATGAATCCGAGTAGAACTTTTCGCGGTCTATAGGATTTGACACATCATTGACATATTCAAGAATGCCGTAGCGGGGGGGGGCTAGAGATTTTTACTTATATTTATTTGCCCTTTTTTTACGGGTGGCTCGCAGAAAAGCTCCGGGGGGCCTTTGTTACAGATATATCTATATATTTATCTATTCGAAACTTCGAAATAGGAGGAGTCAATTCAGTCGCGGTCCCCGGTTATCTTAATGGCGTTCCCCGACGAATTAGGACTTCGAATTTATTGAAAATTCGGGACTGGGGGATAAACCACTTCAGGCCCTCAATGTTGCATAAGCCGAGGCTACCCACGTAAACGGAGGCACGTAGTGCTTCTTTATCAGCCATTCCTAGAAGTTTCTGTTGGTCGAGTGTCGGAAAAGATATTTTCAACTCTTCCCGAGCACGTAGCGCCTCTCTCCATGAAGCCAATTTCTATTTCTCTCATTCCCCCCCACGGGCCTTTCTTCGTATCCCGGTGCTCGACACCGCCGAGGTCATATACACTGCAATAACCCGGTCAGTTATCCATACCACCCGATGATGGTCATGGGCGGGCACTCGATCTGCCGTTTGAAATACAGAGCGGCCGTAGGCCTGGTTGTTGTTGCTGCGCAGTTTTCTCCCCAGAGCCCATAGGTAGGGCTCTCCACAACTACTCATCAGCAGGTTCTGAAAGTAAAGAGCCGTCGCCCTGGTGAGGGGATTAGTTGGTTTAGCTGTCATAACTATTTCCAGAATTCTTCAAAGATTTACCGGCTACGTGCTTAGCAAATCTATACGTCTTGTAACAATATTTTGCTCCCGCTTCGGGTTTATACACGAGCGAAGTATCGCCCGCCCCCTGCGGCGGGACCTAGAGTAGCTAGTGCCAACTGTAAGTGGGTTGGCTAAAGGCTTCAGGTTAACCGATTTATACACAAATAGCGAGAATTGAACAATAAATAACTTATTGGTGAGGGGCTACACTGGCGGCGTTTACACCAGGCGCGATCTGCCAGGTTGTTTCTTAACCGGGCGCATGTGCAAGGGGTAATTTCTTAGGAGATCCCAAACTTATCCAGTTTTGGTATAGGTCCCGCCGCCGCAGGGCAGGCCTCGGATTTCCAAGCATTTGGTACGCTCGAGGCTCATAGTGACGGAATGAACGCCGGAGCGATACTAGACTGATAGTTAGTCGCATAAACAAAGATGAATTGGTAGATAGAAAATGCAAGTTCCCTATATGAATCGATTTAATAATTGCAAATTGTTTTAGCGGACTCCAAGCCATATGATTAATTTCATTTTTTACGATCCTTAGCAAGGCGAAACCATCAAGCCGCTTCGTGACCTGATGGATTTCAAGCCCAAGTCTTGAAAGGAGAAGCCCTACGGGCTTTACTCGAGGATAGAGAGAAAGATAGACCCGAGTTCCAGACAACCTCATTTGAAATTCTAATCGATACCATTATGTTTTACCAAAAAACGAATTGACAGCATTTTCAACGAACTTTCCTGATAGTATTCCGAAAATCTATAGCATTTTGGATGAAAACATCCTGACGTTTGACCCTAGTCGTTTTATGCATCGTAAGTACTATTGCCCCAATAAGTGCTACTAATAAAATTAGACTAGAAACCAGAAACAAGAAAAAATAGGTTGTATAAAGTAAATTGCCTAATGTCTCCAAATTGGTCCAACTATGTATCTTTCCAGCATAAACTGTATATGTTAGGTAGGTCGCACCCGATTTCGTTGGTAATATTGGGATGTAATCATTATCTACCATTAGAAAGATTTCCAACAAAAAAATAAGTCCAATAATACCACCTACAGGTAAATAGCGCAATACATTCTCGTGAATTTCTTCTATCCTTATATGTAACATCATAACGACAAACAAGAATAAAACGGCAATAGCCCCTACATAAACCACTAAGAAAATCATAGCAGAGAAATCAGGACCTAACAAAACGAGTAAACCAGAGGTATTGCGAAAAACTGGGATTAAAAATAAAACAGAATGAACTGGATTTTTGGCACGTATCACCATAGCGCCTGACACTGGAGCGGGGACCACAAAAACATAAAAAAGTATCGTGGTGAAATTTTCCCCTTTTTTTTTATTAGCTGTGAACAAAAAATCTATATTTTTGCTGCGAACCGCATCGTCAGCCCGAAATTTTCCAACGACGTACATATATATGTCTGAGATCTTTCCATTACGGCATTTGGCACGCTGATTTTCCCAACTTCAATAACGGGAGATTACACACATCGCGAGCTAGCCCCTTTGAACTTCCACGAAATAGTTTCTACGACCCTCCTGAAGAAGAGGGGAGCCCGGCGTAGCAGCCGCACGCACCTTGTTGTTATTCCTGCACATCAACGAGAAGAGTTGACGAGCAGCTCTATCATTTGCTCGCGAGCCTAGTATCGCGAATCTCTTTTTCGTTTATTCAGACAAAGCCCCCCGGCCTCTAACCCAATGGGTAGAGGCCCGAAGGAGGTTTGATCCTTTGGCCCGGCGGAACGACTATAAAGAGAGGTGCTACGCACTTCGTGGGCGGTCGCGCACTCCGTGCCTATAGTATCGTGGCCTTTGGGTCGCCGGTTAATGCCCCATCCCGCGTAATAGGAACTGTTAGGATTCGAACCCGGCCGCGAGTCTAGACTTTTTTGTCTCTCCTTCGTACCCGGGGGGACTTCCACCGGACCCACAATTCCGGGTGTACCCGGGCGAGAATACAGTAATGAACGTAGAAAGATAAATCCTTCTTTTGTGATCCGGTGAACCAAAACCTAAGGTCCCGAAACTAGCACCCAAACAATTAAAGAACGACTAAGCCAAATAGTCATGTGCTTGGGGATTCTAGCGAAAATATGGAACAGAGAGAGATCGCTATGAATAATAATAATAATAGCTATGATTTTACGCTGAAAGGACAATATACGTAAAGTCCTCCCACTAAACCACAGTATTAAATTAATACAAGGTTTCTGTTTCACAAGGGTTAAGGTTCGCATTTCTTCCATAGACTGAATTAGTACCAATTTTATCTAAATGCCAGAAAGATCACAGATTAGAAGCATTACCAATGATTGGCGGGCGATATATACCAACAGCCTGGATCCGTGGCTGTTGAATCCATTGATGAAATATCCTACTGGGGGGCCGGCCACAAGGCGGGCGGCCCACGGCGCTGCGGGAGCGCTGAGGCCACCGCAATCACCCTCGTCAGAGTCCAGTTGGTTGTAGCACTTGCTACGACGAGACGAACTCACACCGTGCCCTCGTTTTTGAGCCTACGCCAGGTTGTTACGGCGCCAACATCGACGAAATGTGGATCGATCATCTTCATACCGCAAGGTACTCCCTATCAGTAAGGGTTTCTGTAGATTTTCCGTTACTGCGGTGATTTTTACTGGTACCATAGGGACCTACACTTCTATTCGACCCGATATTGTTGCTTGAGTTGTCGAATCGCCGGCACCGGGGGGCCGGAATACCCGAAACAAGAGTATTAAGAACTCGTACTGGAAAGAGCCTCTCCCTAAGGTCCTGTGTCCTGGCAGTTTCTTTCTCTTCTTGTGAGTCTGTTCTTCCCCCGTCAGTGTTTTTGTCTTTCTTCCCTTTTTCTTTCAGTTCTCCGTCCGTCTCCGTCTGACAGACATGGTCCGGAGGCAAAGGTAAAAGAAAGTCCGGCTTTTGTTTGTTTGGGGGGGCCTCGGCGGACCCAGAGAGCGCAGATACTGAAACTGACTCGGCGGAGACAGTAGCGGATTTGGTTCGTTGATACAGCTCCGGTGAGCCCCACCCCGTCAATATCTGAGACTATGGCAGGCAGATTCGGTCCGTGGATAAAGCTCAGAGACCGGCCCTTAGACTTTATCGACGGATCATCTCATCCGCGGAAGCACTCCACGAACCAAACTCGTATAGTAGTGCGAGCTGCCGCCGCAAATTACGGAGCTTTTAGACATTCGGGACAGGGGAAACGCGACGCAATCCCATTTCGCTGTCCCCGCCCGTAAATAACATTCGGTAATTGTGATAGGGCCGCCCCCCTCCTTTCCAAGTCCTCTACCGTCGAGGAGGAAGTAGAGCCTTGATACGAGCGCCTCAATCAATTGGCCAGCGAAATAATCGCGGTCGTAAGCCCGAAAATCCGATTGAGTCGCGAAAATAAAAACCAGACTCCGTACTTAGCCCTCCACAGCGAGCTAGGTACAGATTCAACGAAGAGTGCTGTTTGTTGCGTAGGCCCGTAACTCTGAAGCTGAGGCGATCATGAGTGAAACCAAAAGAGGAAGGCAGATGTCTTGTAAAAAGTCGTAATCTGCGACCTCCCAAGCATTATACCCTTCTACGAATAATTCGGCTCTACATTCGTAAACAGTGATCGTTACAGCGAAGTAGTAGAAAAAACCCACTGGAGCAATTTGTCCAATAGTAACATATGGTGCTTCCACAGGTTGACATCCAATCCAACCTAAAGGCGAGTGATCTGCTACAAGCAACCGAAACAATTTTTGGTGAATTGGTAGAAGGAATCGAACTACGTACATGTGAAGTGTTAGTGAAAGGTAGAGCCAATAATGACACAAAAACTAGTCCTATGGTAGACTCCCTAATTCGTTGGGTATACTTCGAGAAATTAATTGCTGGGATTTGCGGGATAGAGTCGAGGGTCCACCCTATACGGCCCCAAGGTTACCCCCGTTAACCGATCCGGGCTACTTAAGTGCTCTCCAAACCGTACAAGATAGTCGCCCATTGCACCGCTCTCTAACATGACTTTATACCTCCCTCGGAGCTTGTTCAAATCCGGAGGGGCACACCCCACGGTCCTTTGGAGATGGCCCGATTGATAGACTGCGTCAAAGTCAAAAACTTGACAAACGGGAACCATTTGGTAAGTACATAGGTTCGCTACTGTTTGCTATCAAGCGCTTTTTCACCGCTAGGGACCACCTTTCGCTTAGGTGGGTAGCCGCCTACTCTTCCTAGGGATAAAAGCAACCCCTAGGACCTCACCGTTGTTTCCTATACGGCGGCTCGTCCCTTATCTTTCCCATAGAAATAGGGCTGAAAACTGTGTCATCTAGATAATAATTTATACTCAATGGATTATTGTAACCAAATCGATATGCAGCCGGATGCAGGATACTAGCACCTACTATTGTAAAAAAAAGGTAAGTGATGAAGGCTGAAAAAACGATTTAAGGTCACATTGTCCAGCCGCCCCAAGGCCAAGTTACTATAGTGTCTCCTACGATAGGTATTGCGCCAGCTGTGGCTCCATGAAGAGGACCCCGAGATAATACGTATCCCATAGAAGCTGTTACCATACTTGGGAATAGCGTGACGACTCCGGGACACCGAACTAATTTGCTAGGACTCACATAACTTTCATGATATGAACCACGAAAAAAATGGGGATGAACGACAGTAGAAAACATACTGGCTCCATTAGCATGCATATAGCGAAGCAACCAGCCTCCTTTCACATCTCTCGTGATGTGTTCCACGCCTGAGAAAGCTAGATCCACATGAAGTGTATAATGTATAGCTAAGGAAACCCCTGTAAGTATTTAGATAACCGAACGAGGACCAGCCAACGAACCAGAACCTCACCAATAACTTATATCGCTAGGAGTTGGATAATCTATCAAATGATTGTTGAGTGTAGAAAATATAGGTTGTTCAAGAATCGATAGTCGTCTCACCATAACTTTCGTGCTTTTTTTTCGCGTATCATGGAAACTTTGTGTTCTTCATGATTGACGTCACGCATAATGGGCAGGATTGACCCATCAATACAAGGCCCCGCCGGGTTGAGAAAAATAAATATAGATTTTTTCTTAGTTCTATAACGCCACCTCAAGCCGCCCGCATTGACGGAGTCCATAGAGCGAATAAAAAGAATTCTTTGGCGATGTTTCGAAGCATTTTAACCTTGAGCTGCTATGGCCTGCTGGGCCTAGCTCTATCCCCGTAGGGGCAGAGGGAAGGGGCGGCTAGAAATATATATTTTTTTTGCTTGTCGTTCCATTGCTTGAAGTTCATGATTCCCACATGCTGAGTAATACCCGTGTAGTTTTGTTTTGCGCACCCCTGCGGGTAGCGCATGAGTACCCAACCCCTAAGAATTGGGGTCGAAAGGGACCATTGGTGCGCATTGCTTTGCGTCAGCAAACCCGGTTCTTTTATTACGGTTGATTATGACGCGCGAAGGAAGTGAGCCCCTTTTTCAATGAAGGTTTATAGCATCATTTAGGTAGATACATAGCGAAATTGTGAAAACATAAGCCTGTGGAATGGCAACACCTAATTCTGAACCAGTTAATGCGAATACTATAAAGAAGGGAGCAAGCTGCGCCAGATACAGAATACCCCCCATGGATAGCATAGTCCAAGCGAACCCGCTTAAAATCTTGACTAAACTATGACCAGCCATCATATTGGCAAATAAACGTATTCCTAAGCTCAATGCGCGAAAACAATAAGAAATTGGCTCGAGAAGTACTGAGAAAGGTGCTAACGGTAGGGGTACTCCTTGCGGTAATAGGATACTAAAAAAATGGAGCCCATGTGTTTGGAATCCAACTATAGTTATTCCAATAAAAAGAGAGAATGAGAGACCTAGGGTAATTATAAAATGACTCATTACTGTAAAACTATATGGTATCATACCGATAAGATTGCGAAATAATAAAAAAGTAAAGGTGACATAGATTAAGGGGAAAAACCGTTGTTTCGCCGAAGAAGCACCACTTATTTGTTCGTTCACCAAGTTAAGCACAAAATCATAAATCATTTCCACACAGGATTGCCAAGCATTTGGTACTAAGTGTCCTCCATTCAGGGTGACAAAATGAACCAGAAGCAATACTAAACCGATAGTTAGTAGCATGAACAAAGAGGAGTTGGTAAATGGTAAATGCAAATTTCCTATATGAATAGGAATCAATTGAATAATTGCAAATTGTTCCAGCGGGCTGCACGCCATAATTGATTCTATTTTTTTTAGAAAAGGAGGCCGCTGATAGCGACCCACCATAATAAGAGATAAACAACTGAGTTTGGGCAGGAAAGGCGTATTATTTTCTTGGATAACCGGTGGGAAATGCCATTACCCGGCCTAAGCATTACTGGGCGGGAATCAGAAAAGGTTCCGTGATAAGCCGCCGACTCGGTCTACTATATGGGAAGTCCCGACGCATGACACACAAAATTGAGCTACTTCCCATAGCTTTTGCTGAGGTGTATACCAAAGAAACGGTTTGAACCGGAAAGTTTCTCATTACGAATTTCTTACAATGTCGAATCCGGAAAATAACCAAACTGAGGTAATAAACACCTAAACATTCGAACCGGCCCCTACGAACGAAAATGGAAATATTACATAAGAATGAATCCTTATCGACATATTTTCTGGAAACAAAAAGGGATACGTATAAAAATTCCAGCAATTTGATACTAATTAACCTTTCCAACAGTAAAACAAATCTGATTTCATGGGGCAAATAAGTTTGCGCAAATTATAGAGCCATTTCCGATCCGTAAGGCCAAAGAAGCAAGCACGTAGTGCCCGCGAGGGAAAAACACTCCTACGAAAGAAGGGGCTAAGGGTTTGGCATGAAGACCCGATAGGGGAGAGTCCGATGCCCGTTGGTTGCGCGTCTTGGACCCGCGTAAAATTGTTCTCTTCATCCCCGGCCTGGGGGGATGAAATTAATTGAAAAAGGTAATCCCAGTAATCTCTATATGAGATAAGTTAATTATCTTGTACCAAATGAATATTCTAATAACCAATAGTCTCTAGTAGTTTATCCCTGTTTTGTATCATATCATCTAGTAGTGGAAGCTTTACAATCGCTGCGGGCTTCCCTATCACATTGACAGAATATGGCGGAACAATCGAAGTGAGATAAAATTTGGCGCATAGTCAGATATTTCATTGCCAAGTCGGAATTAGGAACAAAGTTTAGGATGGTGTATCCGCCTAAGTATAGCAAAAGATTACCCTGCTAAATCGAAATGAAGAAATGTTTTCAGTTGCTCGCGGGTGAGCTTTTTTATAATCGACAAAATAGTTCACCACCATCTATAATGGGAGAAACTACGATTGGCTTCAGCAAGTTTATGAAGATCATCCCTTTTTTTACGGGCAATCCCCATCTTTTGGGAAGCCTCCAGTATCTCGGCGTATAAACATCGATCTAAGCTTATGCTTTTTTTGCCCATACGTCGTTTGGCTGCTGATTCAAGCATCCAACGAATAGCTAAGGTTTCTTGACGAGTTGTTGCTGTAATAGACGGTACTAATCGAGTAATGCCTGAGATTCTTACTTTTTTCACTCCACAAATAGGCTTGACATTTTCTATGGCGTTAACCAAAAGTTTTATTACATCGCCATGAGGAGCTAGACGATGAAACGTTTTATAAACAATAGCACGAGATCTCGTTTTTTTCCCATCAATCATGCAAATGTGAACCAATTTTTTTATTAATTGTCTTTGTTTACCATTCAAGCCCCGGATATAGCCCAAATTGTCTGAGCAATTGTATGTGCTTGCCCCACGGTCCCTAGGTCCTGATGGCAAAAGCCCTCCCAGGGCATAGCATAAATATCTACGGTGGGCTAAGCAAAGCGCATAAACGCTTTCTGTTTCGCGACAAAATCTATTTCTTTTCGTTCCTACCCTCTCTGAAAGTCCTGATGAGTGAAACCGATCGAGAGATGAACTAAAAATACAGTTGAAATTCGATTTTTCGAATAGATTCATGTATAATCTTTGGGTTTTTTCGTACCATATTTAGATCTGCCTCGACGTCGACCCGGTATTCCTTGAAGATCTTTAACTCCTCGAATACAATGGTATTTTACGCCTGGCAAATCCTGCACTCTACCTCCTCGAACCATAACCACGGAATGCTCCTGCAAATTATGACCCTCGCCGGGAATGTAAGCAATTATTTCATTTCGATTGGTTAGACGTACCTTAGCTATCTTGCGTAAAGCCGAATTAGGTTTTTTCGGCGATCTTGTCGAAACACGCAGGCAAACCCCCTGCTTTTGAGGACATTTATTTAAAGCTCGAGTACGCTTTGTCCGTCGTTTTGACTCCCTGCCTTTACGAACAAGCTGATTCATTGTTGGCATATTTCGCTTATTTCGTTTTTCTCCATTAATTTTTCAATCCTTCGTACCCAAGATTCGGCTCAAAATCGTTCGATTAATCCCCAACCGATAAATATGAATTTCTAGAGATTTTCCAGCCCTTTGGCCCCGTACTCTCCTTCCTTTGTTTTGTCGGGGAGACTTCAAAAATTTATCATTTCGTTTATGCTACTCGCGCCACCTTCGGCCCTCCCGCATATCGCTCAGCCGGGGTCTGGTACGATTCATCCATAATAGGTAGAACTAATTTTACGTCACCGAACCGTACATACTAGTTTCGCATCCCTAAAACGTTACGGAACGAAGAAGAAGATTAGCTAAGTCTGGACATACTTCTTCATGGAGAATGCTCGTCCACGAACACGGATCTCTCCAACCCCCTACGTCAGACAAGCTTTCTCTTTATCCCGTTTCAGCAGCTGCATATTGTGCGGAATGAATGGCACATTACATTGATGGCGAATTCATTCGGGGGGGGGATACTTGGTAGCCGGGCTAGCATATTCCTCGGGCCAGCCAATGTGGTAACCAACCGGAGTGGTTCTATAAGGTACGATGCTAGTACAAGGTAACGGGGACCACCGAAGAGGTCGGCGGCCATGAACCTCTCGCTTCTTTGCACGAGATAGCGTTATTAGTATGTATCGCACATTGGAAGATGAAGAAGATTAAATGGATGGACATATTTTTTATTTATTTTTATGTCGAAAAGAACGAGTAAATTTACTGATTTGCCAGAGGAGCGCAATCTTCATGTCGGCGTAGCTCTCTCACAAGAGTTTTTTTGGGTATTCTAAAGTTTGGGCCTTGTATTTTCGTGCTGTCTTAACGAATCAGATGGATTTAAATCTCGTTTTTGTTGCTTAAACCCCAACTCTGTTTGCTTAATACGTTCGTTTGCACGTATCCCCTTCATACGTTTTTTTGATCGTTGCGGGGATAACTCGATCTCGTCTTCTTTGATGCGTGAAATATCTACCTATAGTTAGTCTACGAAGCGGCCCCTTCCCGCAGGGCAGATGGTTAACCTGCGATAGGTTTCCAATTTTCACTTGCAGTGCGCAGCGCCTCCCTGCCGGCCGGCGACACCCCTAATTCGAATATGGTTCATAGGCACCACTGATACGTTCCCAGGGCACACTAGTAAACTATTTAGCACTTTCCGTTGGGTGCACGGATTCCGTTTCAATGTAGTGTAAGTGGAGCCAAAGCCTCATACAAAGAAGATAGAGTAAAGTTGCAGCAGTTACGATAATGGTTAGGAAGACACGAAAACGTAATCATAAATATCTGATAGACCGCTCAAATGTGCAAATAATGCAATTACAAGTAATAAAAGTGGTTGAGACTGACAATAAATAATAAATTTCGAAATTGAGACATTGAGACATTGAAAAAGACACTTTTGAAACACCAATAAGATTCGTGCTCTTTCCGAAAAAAATGCCAAAAAACCATGCGAGTAAAAAAATAATGAATTCGAAACAAATATCTTCCTTCAAACTTGATTCAATACTAGAAAAGTTAATTATTTTGTACCGAACGGAAGCCGGGATAATTAAAAACATTGAAGTTTATTATTTTTTTTTGTCGAAACCGCCGCCATAAAGCCTTTTTTACCTGGCTTTTGGAGCAACCTCAGTGAAGGTAAGTAAGATTATCCCTTACGGGATTTGAACCCGTGTCTTCGACATGAAAAGCCGATGTCCTATACCCCTAGACGAAAGGGACGAAATCGCTTCGAAAAAAGGTGTGCGGTGTCCTAAGTTCACTATTCCGTTCCGAAGTGAAAGTATAAAAACGAAAATATTTTGGGTTTTTTATCGGTAGTCCGTATTCACCGGAAGGCTTATTATCCGCTAGGCGGCAAAGCCCGAAGCATTACGGGGGCCCGTAGACCAAATGGCTCTGCGGCGGGTCAGCCGCTTCATCGATCGATGGAAATAGATATCGAAGGAGTCATAAGGGACTCTTGCAGCATCTTTTTACTACCACTCAGCAGTATACCATATCCGCCGTTTGAGGCTGCGAGCTAAGCGTTGTATTGCGCTGGAAGTGGTTGGGAAGGTTCTCAAGTAGAATGGAATTGCCCGTTGTATATTTCGAGGTCCGAAGGTCGAGACCCGCGGTAGTTTTGCGTATTCGAGAGGATGAATTACAAGTTCAAGATCCCCGTACGCAACGACTTATGGGAGAATAGCGCCCCCTCCTTCAACAGTGACGCTGAATTCGGATTCGATTCTCTATCAAAATCCGAGTTTCTCTATGATGTTGGTCACGAAGGGAGTGCGCACGACGAATAGGATGAGCAGCACTTGGGGCCGTCGCAAACGAATGACTATTTTCCTATCGAGATAACTCCAAATTACTTGCTTCGGATTCTTCGTCCTTATCAGATGTATGTAGACCAAATTTTGGATCGATGATGCTATGTCGACCTTACGGCGTATTATGTGTATTCCCGCCCACAATTGAGGGCCTCATTCAGCAAAGATCCTAGACATTCAACCCATACATTTTGCACGAAGCACTTTCTACTAGAGCAATCAATTATCGCACAGGCTATATAACCTCAATCCCGACTCTAGATGCTCTTAGTTTACCGGTGTTGTTTTCGAAAAGAACGGAATATTACGGAAGAGCAACACACGTCATAAGTAAATGATGCCGTTGTGAAAAAACGGCAACTGGCCGAATGTAATAACCAAAAGTCATACGAGCATCTTTTTCGAATAAAATCTGTAAGCTACTATATTTCGAAAAATCTCAACTCCAAACTTATTAGGATTGACGGTTCAGAGAACAACAAGTTTTCTTGTTGCATAATAGTATTCTTATTTATGATTGTGAAGTATTTTTTTTCTATTCCGCCGAAACCCGTGCACCAGCCCTTCGGCTCTGTTTTTGGAGCAATCTAACGGTAGGTGCTTCGCCGCCGCCCCTTACGATATTTGAGTGTCTTCGACGTCTATTTTGTTTTCTCGGAAAAACAGAATGGAATGCGCCTTCATCCATATAACGCTTATAGAACCATCCGAAAAGTGCTGAGCGAAGAAATATATATCCGTACGGCCCGGTAGAGCTTTAGCCCTATAGCTTATCGGGGAGATAGCCTCTGGCCCTCTCCCGGAAACAAACCGGTTTCCCTTCTTTTGTCGGTTCTTTTCCTTCCCTCCGTCTGACAGTACCCCGCCCGCGCTATGGGCCTTTTTTCCCGGCTTCAGCTCTATTCCCGACACGGGAATGGGGAAAGAAAAAGATCCGAGAAACACAAAATATGAGAGACGAACAAAGGGAAGAGAAGCTTATCGCGCCTTCTGCTTGCTCCGCCGATGATCACGATTATTTCGTGCCTGTTAAACTGAAGACCCGGTACCTACAAGCGGAAAAAGGGACTTGAACCCTCAACCTTAGCCTTGGCAAGGCTATACTCTACCATTAAGCTATTTCCGCCATAAAGTACGATATATATACATGACTTGGCACAGGGTATAATGGCTCCTCCGTCCGCCTCACCGCGGACCAGTCAGGCCTTGGATCTCCGCCCTCCCTCTCCTGGAGCCAGAGACTAGGGTAGACCGAGTAATTTAATACTCATATCTAGTCCTATACCGAATTTTGGGGTAAAGCCACCAGGCTCTAGTGGTACCTGCGGCGAGCAGTCCACCACATGTGTAGTAAGATTACCAAACTGGCGATAGTTCACACCACCCTTAGCTAGGGACTCTTTACAATTTGGAACCCCATGTTTCTCTCGGACGGGTCCATGATAGTCGGACAATACAAGAGCACAGTGTGCTTGAGCCATTAGTCGGTGGACGTAGGTATATATATATATTTTTTTTTTTCTCGTAGCCCTTTCCGCGGGGGCGGAGCTAGAGAACGTCTGCTTGGAACTAGTTATTCTCTACCTATCTGCCGTATTCCCCTAGTCCAATCCGATGGATAGGCCCATGCTTGGAAAGATTCGAACTCTCAACCCCCAAATCCGTAGTTTGGTGCTCTATCCAATTGAGCTACAAGCACTAGTTGGCTATTCTTAAGCACTACGTGTCGTATACGCTTGATCGCTGCAAGATAAACATAAAAAAGAGATATATATATATATACATATTTATGCTTCATCCTATTAGCTTAAGCTGTGGTATGAAGCATCGTAAATAGCCGCATGACTAATTGCGTTATTAGGCGTTCGTGCCATAAAACTGCCCCTTTCTGCCCATCCCCCAACGTCTCTAGATCTCACTCAAATAGAACCTACCTCAGAATGCTAGGCCCTACGGGCAGAAGATTCTATATATATTTTTTCCGTTACAGTTTAGCGCCAAGTACTGTGTCAGCCAACATCTTGATCGTAGTCCCGCAGTCTGGCCTCGTACAGTCAGTGTAACACGCTAGTAATCAAGCATCAAGCGATTGTTTCTCAATTAGCAATCAATCAAAGACTAGCTCTCGGTGAAGTTTTCTCGATATTTTCGTTGAGAGGGGATGGAAAACGAAATAAAAAAAATTTTTATCCTTTTGACGGAAAAACAAGTGCTTACGCACCTTCGGGGCTCCCCGCGCCCCTCCCCCCCAGCAGGCCTCAACCCGAACCCTATGGCCCAAAGGGCACTCGCCCGAGCAAGAGGCTTTTACTACTTTTGAGGTTTAAGCTATCGAGGTTCGAAGGAGACGCCATTTGTGTAACTTAAGCACTGATCCGCTCCGTCCCGAAATGCCGAGTCCTTGGAAGGAAGGCGGGGGGCCCGCCCCGTTAGGGACTTGACCGAGCCGCCGCCAGGCTCGGAAGTCGAGTAGGCGTAGCCTACCCCGCAGTGGATGAAAGAAAAGGGTTCAAGGGGAATTTTGTCGTAAAAACTTCTTCGGCCCAAGGGCCAAAGAAGTTTTTACGAGTTCCTTCTGTAAATTTTTTCTTTACGAAGATTATGGGTCTATAAGTTCTATTTGCATATGTATCCGAGGTAGCGCTCGACCAAAGGTAGAGGATCTATTATGTGTTTCTGCATTCGACGTTCGGTCCAATAATGTTTCTGACCCTCTTTTTATGTATGCGGCTTTCGGAGTTGAAATTCCTTATGTTAAGTGCAATGTGTTTGTTCCCTAATGGGATGACCTTCCGGATTGCATGTTTTACCGGCATTCTATAAATGGCTCGAGCGATAATTTATTGCTACCCGGCTAAAAAAAAAAGAGGGGGGGCGGGAAACGCGCCGTTTTCGGCTATCAGGAGGCACGGCTTAAGTAAAGCTGCGTATTGTGCCGGTCGGACGATCGACGCCCTAGTTAATGACTGGCGGGTGGAAACTTATGCAAGGAAAATATCTAATCACATGCAAAAGGCCCCAGACTTTCGACGCAAGCAGATCTGAACAAAATTTGGCAGCAATCCGGAGCATTGGCCCATCCCTTACGAACAAGGTTTCAAGATGTCTCATCGAAATTCTCGGGAGCGCGTGTCAAGGATGTAAGTACTATGAAATAGTCGATAAAGGACGCGTATTCTTTCTCTTCAGAGATTTCGGGCTACTAGATGCTTCTATAGGGCCGACATCTAGAACGTGATCCCTCTTTGTATAGCTAATAACTTGCTCTTGCGATTATTGCTGGCTCCGCTGCATCCATCGCCTTGTAACCCCCCCCCCAGTACTTCTCTTTGGCCCAACAGCTACAATTTGCCCCGGTGTCGTTATATATACGACATAGGCTCTTGCGGTGGCCAATACAGAACTATGACATTGCGGTTGTATCTCCACTCTACGGGTCCTGGCGGACATCTCGCTTTTAGTTTCATTAGATCCTTTCCCTTCGGCGGCTAAATCGGGAACAATTGGTGAAAGATAAATGGGAAGCGAACATCGACTCGATGAAAAAAAAAAAACGTGGGCATAATCCGACAAACACTACCCCCGTCGATATCGTGGTTTCTGAGGCTTGGATCCCAGCCTCTAGTTCCCAAATACGAAGTATAGTTGGGAGAGATACGAAGTATAGTTGGGAGAGATACGAAGTATAGTTGGGAGAGGCAGGATTCGAACCTACGTAGAAAACCTTCAGCAGATTTACAGTCTGTCGCTTTTAACCACTCGGCCACTCTCCCTATGATAAGTAAGCTTCTACTTTCCGGCGGTGCAACGGGACTCTGACGAAAAATGGGTCAATCCACGCGTGTACCGTTGGTCCCATGGACTAATCGAACAAGTAAAAGGATGTACCGTTGATATATATTATTCATTGCACACTTTACGCATCCTACAGGATTTGAACCTGTGACCTTCAACTTAGAAGGTTGTTGCTCTATCCAACTGAGCTAAGAATGCGGCACATTACTAACCATTTCGCAAAAAAAAAGTGAATTCCGGAGAAGGAAGAAGCTTGCTTCTTTCTTCTCTCCCGCTTTATCCGCATCGCGAATGGAGGCTAAAAGGGAAGAAAGGGCCCGATGGAATGAAACTGGAATGAAACGAACAAAAAATCTTTTTCTTTGCTCTGCGTTTCTCCGGTTCTGATCAGGTTCAACACATGACGAAATATAATGAATTTTGTATTAAAAACTATTTTGGAGGAAGTTCGAATTCGTGTTTTTTGGATATTGATTTGCTCTAGTTTCACATAGTTTACATGTTATTGGTTCGGGAAGACAGCGGCCCGGGGCGTGTCGCGGAGTGCGGCGGCATAACGCATAGCATGGAGGACTCTATCGTATAGAATAAACGAAATTGGAGTCTCGCATACAGAGAAATCATTGGAAATAGCATATACATATACAGAAACTGAAGTTTCGTATATATATACATATAACTTCAAATAGTATGTACAACATATGGAGAAACTTAAGTTTCGTTTATATAATCGCTTTTCACATTCGTTGTCGAGGTGCACATCGAAAGAATTGATGTAACTAAGCTGCCGAAGTTACTATCTAGTTGCAGCAGTCAGAGGTGTTTATGTGCTAATCCGTGTTTATTATACCTAATGTCCCTCAACTCAAAATTTTGTTTGAAAGTTACTTATTTCTTTGGAGTGCCCGAGTTAGCCCGCGTATCGTACACCTTATATGTTTCTCTACCCCCCGTACGCGGAACGACAGCGCGTACTGGACTTTTCCGAGCCTTTCATTTATTCATGGATGGATAGTCTGCGCAGTTTGCAGTTGATACGTTCTAGGCCTAATTCTAGCCTTTGCGCTTCCCTCGAGGTAGTGACAAAGCAATTTGTGGAATACTTCGTAGATCGGGGTTATGCGACAGCTCACATCGGCAATCATCCAGCATCCGCGAATGGCTACCGGAGTTAAGCGTTGTATTATTCGATGGAGGACTCGACCAGGGGCAACCCATTAAGAACAAGGTGGATGCAGCCAATTATATCGAGTCAATAAAATCGTCCAATAAAGGACCGGACCCGCGGCAGATTAAAAATTTTCGCAACAGCGTCGGCACAAACGCATATGAGATGCTATTTGGGGGAAAGAATAATATGAAACGGAAGACCGAGCCGGGTAAAGAGATAATGGAAGAGGGAAGCGTAATGGAGCACGGATAACATAAGCCTTCTATTTTGTGTATACGGAAATAATAATACATAAATCAATAAATTTGGGTGGGAGCAAATTCTAATCATTATATATGCATATACGACGAATCCATAAATCGAGAGATTGAATCCATAAGTCGAGAGAGTAAATCTATAAATCAAGAGATTAAAGCAAGGGTTGAATCCGGAAATTTGGAGCAAATAATAATATTTAATCATATGAGTTCACGAAGTAAGGGATCCGACAGGAGTTCTCGACCACCATATTAGATAAATGGGTGGGAATGGGCCACCACATTAGATGAATGGATGAAAATCGTCAGGATTTAACCATTCATCTAATCTTGTGGCCCGTTGGAGAAGACTTCACGGACCGTAACCGGTTGGATTAGCTATTCCTGCGCGGGTGGTACTTCCACCTCTTTGCTGAGGTCAGATGGTCGGACAGACCTTGGACCCTTTGATTTTTATGGCTATTTGGAAAACAAAATAGAGACTCGTGACGATATATGTTCGTAATGAGATATGTAAAAACTCTAACCAAATCTCCATCTTTCGAAGCGCCATCAATCAATGATTCCCATTATACGGCAGACGCGCTCCTTTTACGCTTCCAGTCTTACCCCTTTTGCCTACGAGGTTTCAGATACATTATCTGAAACCTCGTAAGTTTCCAATAAATATTTACATAAAAGCGGGATTGTACCAAAAATCTTTGGAAAAGCATAGATAGGATAGCGTTTATTGAATTGATTGATTGTCAATAAGCCATTTTTTTATGGCTGGATTGCGGTCCCGGGAGAAAAATGGAATAGAAGGATATACGGAAAAAAAGGAGATTAGGGAAAACAACATAGTAGTTAATATCCAAGAAGTCTAGCGTGGTAAGGGCAATCGGGAAATAAAGTACTACGCAAAGGCAAAGACTGATCCAATTTTCGTATATCTAGGTAGAAGAGTCAAATATGTGCAAAGAAACAGTAAACAATGGACATTGTTTTTTAGCGGGGGGGTTCCTTATACCAGATTGGGCAACGAAAAATCAGGCAAAGGGGGCCCGAGTCCTAACTCGAAGGGGTTCCCGTAGGTGGGTGTGGGGCAGATCTCTCCACCCCCCCAACTCTCAGGGCCGCTGAAAAAATGCGTAGGAAGGCCCAAGGGAGGGAGGGAGCCAACCGAGTCAAAGTGGTGCCACTATCGTGCCTCAGCGAAGAACCTGATGACAGTCCCGTCCGTTTGAGCCGCACGAAAAAAAAATATACATATTTTTTTTTGCTCCCCCCGTGGGGTGGCCCTTTGGATGTAAGACCAGAGGGCCACGAAATCAGAAAGCCTTTTATGCACTACGGGCCTGCGGAGAGCTAAAGCCTTGAGGGGGGATTTCTCTATATATGATAGATAATCAGCCGCGAAGATTTTTTTTTGTGCTGCGTCCCCCCGAGAAATCATTAAGCTCATAAACATAGGCAAAGTGCCATTTGATGAGTAACTAAAAACAAGGGAGAGGGATATAGAAAGAAAAAAGTAATAAAAAAGACAGTGATTGCTAGTAGTAACGATTTTTCACGATCCATGGGTTTATATAAAATCCATGTTTCGGGTGTATCAAAATACATTATTTTCACAAAGCGTATATAATAAAAACAACTGATAACGCTAGTAACTACTCCTATTAGGGCTAGTAAGTAGGCCCCGCAGCCTAGAGCGGCGAAAAACAAATAGAATTTGCTACGAAATCCAGCTAATGGGGGTATTCCTGCGTATGGGAACATAGTAATAGACAGGGTAATAGCTAAAATAGGATTAGTTTTGGCTAAAGCACCTAAATCTGCTATATATTTGAAACGATTTTTACGTAACGCTAGAACCATAGCGAATGCATTAACGGTCATTAATACATAAATAAAGGTACCAATTAATAGTGATTGAATTCCTTCTATGGTTCCGCATGAAAAACCAATTGAAAGATAACCTACGTGTCCAATAGAACTATAAGCTAAAAGTCTTTTGATTTTGTTTTGGGCCATGGCAGCCAGTGCTCCTAAGATCATAGAAGCAATGCTGCAGAAAAAGAATAGTTGTTGCCATGTTGGATCGTAAAAACTATAAATGAAAACACGTAACATATTGGCAAGAATAGATATTTTAGGTGCAATCGAAAAGAATGCTGTAACTATAGTAGGTGAACCCTCGTATACATCGGGTGCCCACATATATAGAGTCAAAGATACATTCACCGAGTCGCGCAACAAGTCAATAAAAAATCTATATCTTTCTTATCCCCTACTGGTTCGAGGGCTCAAAAGCCCTTCAATCAGGAAGCGCTCCCCCTCTGGTCGGGTGCTATGTACCTCTCTTCCCTCCCGGAGCGCCCTCCCCGCGCACTGCGTCCCTATGGCCGCCAGAGGCGCGGGAGCATAAGTAGGAAGAAGTGCGCAGCACTTTGTGGATGGTTCCGGGGGAGACTTCCTTAGCTCCACAGGGTCCTCCGAAAGGTCGAAGGCCGGAAATGGCTCGTAGATCGATTCCCGCGCACTTATTTATCGGCCGGGACCCGAGGGGCCGGTAGGTCCATTTTTCTGTTTCGCAAAAAAAGGGCCGGGCACTGCCAGACAAAAAAAGGGATGATTCTGATAAGTTTTCGGAAATAGATATATATTTTTTATATTTGTCGTTCACTCGCTGTTCGCTTAGCAAACGGTTGAGAAAATTCCCGAATGACTTACTACAGTGCTCTCCGAACCGTACTAGATAGTGGCCCATCATACGGCTCTCTAACTCTACTTAACTCTCGGATTATATATCCAAAGGGCGCCGCCGCAGCACCATCCCCCTTACTTGGAGAGAGAGGGCACAGCGAGAAGTATATATTTATTTTAACCGGCAGGTCGAGCTCCCCTGCCTGGGCCTCTCCCTCTCCGCGCCTTCGGGCCCTTCTTGCTTTCAGCTATTCCACTCCACACGCAGCCGGATCCACTTGGATCACCTGGAATGATATCAGTTGATTTTGTAGAGTCCAACCCGCCAAGTATAGGCAGGTACCGCATAGACCCCTTCCCTTATGTTGTTGCCAGCGCTTCACTGAGCCGAGAATAAAATTGGGTTTCTTCCCCCGCTTTCGCACTTGATTGCGGCCGAATAGAAACAAAATATTTGGCCCCTAAGACAGGTACTAAAGGTCCTCTGACTTCCAGCCGGGGATTTATTTCACCGTTGGATCTCGCCGGTACAGCCTATGGTTTTTGGTGCCTCGAGATATCGTTTTGTTAATTGTCCCCAAGGAGTAGGGTAATCAGCTTCCATGCAGTTTACAGCTCCAATCTAGACCTTGCCGCCTTTTCACTTCGACAGGCAGGAAGCACACCAGCGTGCGTTCGCGCGTTTACCCTTCGACGGGTGAACTGGGTCGCCAGTTGACAAGAAGATAACTTCGATTCGCCAGGCGGGCTTATCCCGTGTGGCACTATTAGAGCTCACGCGGTGCTATTGAGCAGCGAAAAACTATTTAGCTCTCAACCGCGTTTTTGTGACATGCTATGGTCTCAACGCTCTCACGAGGTAGTGATGAGTTCTCCACGCTCGGCGCACAGGGCGCCCCGAAAGTATTGAGATTGGCCGCAATCTGTCGGTACCCATAGGCCGTCTAACGGCCGCCCGAAAAGGAACTGCAGTGATCTTGAATAAAAAACCTACAGCGATAAATAAAATTCCCATAAAGATACCACTAGATTGAGCACCGAACAAAGTTATTTCATATCCAGTGAAAATCTTAGCTAATTCCTCAAAGTTGGTGACTCCAGTAAACCCGTAAATCATGGAACAACCAAACAATAATATTCCGGAGGAGAAAGCACCTAAAATGAAATATTTTAAGCCGGCTTCCGCGGAAAATTCAGAGTCTCTTTTTGATGCTGCGATCACATAGAAACATAAACTTTGAAGCTCAATAGCTAAATACATGGCGATTAAATCGTAAGCCGAGATCATAAAAAGCATACTGCAAGTGGAAAATAAAATTAATACAATAGATTCGAAAGCATTCGAACTCTCCTGTTTGGAATAATCCAAACACATAACTATGGTACTAGCCGTACCTAATAATAGAAAAATTTGGCAAAAATATGTGAAATTGTCTATTATTAAATTATTATATACTAAATTGGCAACAGCTAAGGGTGAGCCAACGGCGACCAATAGGATGGTTATTAAAACACTCAGTAAACCAAGCCAACCCACATTACGCACTAACGGTGGATAATCGTATTTTTTAGAGGTACTAAATACAACTCCATAAATAAGCAAAATGATGGTTGCGTTAATAAGAAAGATCTCCGGGAAAAGCGCTAAAAAATCATGCTCAAACGTTTCTTCGAACCTCTTTTTTATGTTTTTTAATCAAATTTTCCATGTTGCACTAAGTTACTCACGGAAGTATGCATACACTCTGGGAACACTTCGGGGTAAACACCCATCCAAATAACTCCAGCAATGAAAGGTAAAAAGATGAGAACTTCTCTTCTATTCAAATCGGAGAATTTGAGTAGAAAATTGGGTTTGAAATTACCGAAAACCACACGATTATATAGCCAAAGTGAGTAAGCGGCGCCTAAAATCATACCAAGTGCTGCCAATGCGGCCACTAAGCTATTTCTTTGGAAAGCCCCTACTAAAATAAGAAATTCCCCGATGAAGCTGCTAGTACCGGGTAAACTCATATTGGCTAAGGTGAAAAATAAGAAAATGGTAGAGGAAATAGGCATGGTGCTGACTAAACCTCCATAATATTTAACAATTCTTGTTTTGTGTCGGTCGTATAAGGCCCCAACACATAAAAAAGGGGCTGAGGAAACCGGTCCATGACTTAACATAAGTAAAATGCTACCTTCAATTCCCTGTATGTTCAGACCGAACATACCAATAGTCACGAAATTCATATGGGCTACTGAGGAGTAAGCAATAATTTTCTTCAAATCGATTTGTCTTATTGTAGTTAAGGAAGTATATATAATAGCAATCACACTTAAAGCATAAATGAAGGGAGTGAAATAAAGTGTCGCTTCGGGAAACATGGGTATAGAGAATCTTAAAAAACCATAGGTTCCCAATTTTGAAGGAATTCCTGCCAAGATTACAGATCCAGCCGTAGGTGCCTCCACATGAGCTTCAGGTAACCAAATATGAACTGGTACCATAGGCACTTTCACGGGGAAAGAAGCGAAAAAAGCAATCCATAGCAAGATCTGGCGCCGCTCACTAAATTCCGTGGTTAGTAATATTTGTAGATCAGTAGTTCCTGTTTGGAAGAAAATAAATAAAATGGCTAGGAGCATGGTAAGAGATGGGCCACCAACCTCAACTACCCAATAGAACCAAGTTCTCTGCGCCTTCGGGGCACGCGCGGCTTATACCTCAGTCATGGTGATATCTTCATTAGGTATCAATGGCCTTCCTCCGAACCGTACGTGCAAGTCTCCCCGCATACGGCTCTCCGAGTGATCCTTGAGTTTCTAGATTGGTTGGAAGTTTTTAGGGCCATCTGGCCTCTCCTTCTCAGTATACCCTGTGTCTCTCTCAATTCCAATCCAACTAACCGAGGTCGGACCCCGCCCGGGCCTTCTTGTTTGGGTTCGGCCTCTCGCCTCAAGACAAGATGAACAGTATAAGGTTTTTACTTATAATGTCATCATCTGTTCTCTCTGGGCCCCCTAGCAGAATCATGTCCGTTATTACGGGCCCCCCGTTGCCTACCCTTCTCCCGCCAGGTCTGACATCCCCCCCCCCCAGAGGGTTTGAAAAGCCAGTTCCCCGGAGCGACCTTAGACAATCCCACGTTTCATCCTAGTGTGTCGAATCGGTCCCTTAGGTTCTGAGTCCTTGCCCGTATCTATACGGTAGCTGTCTTCAAGTGCGTTCCACTCTTTTTATTAGCCCCCCGTTCAAGGGCGGTGGCTGTGAAGAAGATCGCTGTTCCCGCTGGCGACATAATAGCTGGGCCGCTTCCCAGCCAGACTGAGTGGGATACCTCCAGTAGACTCACAAGACGAGCCATAGAACTTCTAGCTCGGGGAACTCCTTAGCGCTATCAGTTTCACGCCGTGTTCCCCTTTTCCCACATGCTACAATACCCTTTGGGCTTTCCCCGCAAGGATAGTGGGATGCTTTACATGGAACACCCCATGCCGGCTTATTTTACTGTTGCCCGGAGACTCACTGGTACCAACGTGGCGCACAACAAGGATCCCATCAAGGTGTACAAGAAGAACTGATATGCTGCTTTGATTTTCCTCTGTCTGGACCCCCAAACACCTATAATAATAAACATGGGAATTAACACGCTTTCGGAAAAAACGTAAAATATTGAAAGATCGAGTGAACAAAACACAGCAATTAAGAAAGATTCACAAATGAAAAACGCTATCATATACTCTTTTTTATAACTCTCAACGCTGTAAAAGCCAACAAGAATGCAAATAGGGGTTGGAAACGTGGTCAAGATCACAAAGAATAACGAGATACCATCTATACCTATATAGAAATTTATATTTGGATACGGAAGCCATCGAATAGTTTCCACAAACTGAAATTTCGCTGTATCATTCTCGAAGCGTATCCGGAAAGAAGGAGAATATAAAAAAGTAATCAAAGAGGTCCAAATTGTGATACCTTGTATCAGACGTACTCTCGAATTCGGGATCACCAAAATAATAAGGCTTCCTAGCAAAGGAAGCAAAATGAGACCACTTAAATTGGAATAAAATGGAGCTAAAACTTGTAACATATACGTTTACTCTTTTTCCTATAAATTCCGAAAAAAAATATATATATTTTTGCTGCGAAGAATATATATGCTGCGAAAAGGCCCGTAGCGCTGCCCCACGGGCGGGAGGCCTCTGCTTATTAGGCAAGTTTTTGCCGCCGCCCCTTTTTCGTCCGTTTCCCTTCTTTCAGTTTTCGGATAATAGATAGTTATTCACAATGGAATCAGAATGCGCTGATCTAATTATTATGAAAAATGCCGGTACGATAATAAATAGCCTGAAGCAAAAAATCAGCATTTGATATTAAAAATCTGTGGACCCGGCCCGTTTTTGGAGAATCGAGTTGATTATTGCCATCGGGCGACCGGTCTGGATTCCGCACGATAAAAAGCACAAGTCCATTTCTGTGCAAAGGCGTTGCACTCATCCTTGTTCGGCAACGAACACGGAGACCTTAGCATGTGCAAGAAGCTCTGTTGAGGGGGTTTCATTTACCTCCTACCCCGTCGGCCGGGGGTAACCCAAAAGTATGGAGCAAGCCGGCTCTCTTGTATTTAAGATGAGGTTCTGTACCGGCGAATCGGAGACTCTTTCGGTCCTTGTCAACCAGCAATTAACCATCGGCACCTGAGCTCTGCAAATGGTGAAGCGCATGAACGTACGTTGCTCGCTCCATGCCTATTGATGGTATATATCAACCAGGTCATAAATGGTTTGTCCTCTACTTACTCTCCCGTGCGGAAGGATAGAGTTCAAGATGGAGCGGATTACCTATACTACTAGGGACAGGAGTCTAAACGCCGCCCTTCTGAGGAGGACCGACGTGTAATAGGCGCTGGTGCGCCGTGGAGCTCCTAAAAAAGTCAGGTCAGAGAGCCGATGGGCAACTATCGCTTCGGTTATTTTTTTCTGTTCCCGAGGCCCGTCCGAAGGTCTCGACCAGCGGGAGAGTTATTTTATATCAGAGAGAAAGCCCAAAAACCAACGGGCGGCTCTACCCGCCCGGGGAGGCCGGGGGGTACCCCCGGGTCTTTCATAGCTAGCTTTGCCCCTGCGTTCCCTAAAGATTAAATATATTATACAATGAAGTGTGGGCCTTTAGTTCGTACCAATGTTTCCCTAGATATTGATAAATAAAAAGCTAACTATGTAAATGAAATACAATCGATTATCTACCCAGAAAGAGATGAAATCCCACAGGCCTATAACGGAAATGAATATTGTTAATCCGAGCAACATAACAAAGGCATAATGATAGACAAATCCACTTTGAATTTTACTTATTTGCTGGGCCATTTTTCGAATCGTGTATGAAATTCCATAGGGACCCAAGATTTCAATAGCACCTTTGTCTAAAGCTTTGAACGAAACTTCATATCCAAACCGCAAAAACGATCTAGCTGAGAAGTCGTTAGAAACTTTATCGAAAAACCAACGCTTATTAAAAAAGCAATATAGTCGATTACCAAAAGTACTAGTTTTCAGAGCGAGAATGAGTGGATTCACCACGAAATTTACACTATACGCCACGAATGAACCTAAAGTACTAAACAAAATGGGAATTAGTTTGATAATGGTTGGAGTAGCAAACTCCGATTCGGCCAGAATTTCATTTCTGGGTAATATGAAAAGTGAATTAGCCCGAAAATGGGTACCTAGACCAATCATCATATCTTTGGCCAAGTATCCTACAAAAATACTCCCAAAAGCCAAAAGGATTAGAGGTATTGCCATAAGAATGGGCGCATCATGACATTTACTTAAATCTCGCTTGAATGAATTAGTTGGTGCTGGAAAGGTTAAAAACAGTAAACGGAAAGAGTAATAAGAAGTGAAAAAGACCGATACACTTCCCAACCGGAAAGCGAAGTTACCACTGATAGTATATTTCGTGTAAGCAAGTTCCGGAATAACATCTTTTGAATAAAATCCCGTTGAAAAGGGGAAACCAATTAAGGATAAGCTACCTATAAGCATCATGGCATAGGTGAAAGGTAACAAGGAAGCAAGCCCTCCCATCTTACGCATATCTTGCTCATCCGACATGGCATGAATAACTGAACCTGCACTCAGGAATAACAGTGCTTTGAAGCAGGCGTGATTCATTAAATGAAATACGCTAACGGAATAGTTGGGAATGCCGCAAGCAAAGATCATATAGCCTGACTGACTACAAGTCGAATAAGCTATAACCCTTTTTAAATCGTTTTGTAATACTCCGGTGGTTGCCGCGAAAAATGACGTCATAGCGCCTACAAAAGTAATAACAATCAAAGCATTGGGTGAGTATTCAAATGAAGGAGAACACCTTGCTATCACAAAAACGCCTGCTGTTACCATAGTAGCCGCGTGAATCAAAGCGGATACTGGAGTGGGCCACTCTTGCATAACCATTTACGATTTCACAAGGCCGGAAAAAGAAAATATATATATATTTTCTCCACAGCATTGGGTAATTGGTTGGTGAGTCTACCTCTGGCAAGAGTAGGGACTGGATCTTCCACTTATGAAATATAGGCTCTCCCAATAATCTTACGGGTGGCCGCTGTGCCATTGAGAACTAAGATGTGGTTCTTCCTTCATACATAAATGGGCTCAACGCCAAAAATATAGATTCTTACAAAAACTTATCAGTTTATTTTTTCGTCCATTTTTTTTCGTAAGTCCGTCAGGTTTTTTTTTCCTTTCCCCCCTTTCAGTTCTCTTTCCTTTCTTGTCTGACAGAAATAGTCTGGGGGGCCCCGTCGGACAAAGAAAAAAGTACTACGATGCCCTTCGTTCGGGGGGCCTCTTCTTCTGGTCTTCGTGCCCTTTGGGCCAGCAGAGCGGGTTCGGGATAAGAAGAGATTCTATTTCGAACAAGAGGTCTTACGTACAGTCTCTGGGGACCCTATAGAGCTCCCTCGGCCTTGACTTCGCCGAGTGGGAGGGGGGACCCTAATAGGTTTCCTGCTGATTGGTCGAAATGAGATATTTTTCCGATAGGGACTCTCATTCGGACGACGATTCCAGCATACAGTGAGATTGTTGGAATGTACCTAATGGCACATGAGAGCCCTCAAACAAATATTATAAAACCCTCCATTGCATCGGGTAACCGAGTATGCAATCCAATCTGTGCGGATTTTCCAACAGCGCCAATGAACACTAAAATACGAATAACAGTTATGGCATGAAATTCCATGTTACAAAAAAGTAAATAATGATGGGGTTCGGAAAAGGCACTGGCACAAGCAAAAATAGTAGAAAAGTCAACTGTTTGAAAGATGGTAAAACAACCCATAATCCCGAGAGCTAATCCAAAATCACCTACGCGATTTATGAGCATAGCTTTAATAGCCGCTTTATTCGCCTGAATGCGCGTAAACCAAAAATTTATCAATAAATATGATGCGAGTCCGACCCCCTCCCATCCTAAAAATAACTGAATGAAATTATCTCCAGTTACCAACATCAGCATAAAAAAAGTAAAAATTGACAAGTAGCAAAAGAAACGTGGACTATGCGGATCCCCAGACATGTGGGAAATTGAATAAATATGAACTAAGCTACTTACAATTGTGACGACCAATAATAAAATGACTGTAAGGCTGTCGGATAAAAAGCCCCAACCAGCGTCAAAGAGTTCCGAAAAAATCCGAGGAGCAATCCTTATATAGCAAGCACTGGCACACAGCGCGACTTCGTAGAATGCAATACACGATAAAATGGAAGATAATGAAACACACGTGGTTGTGACTACAGCCACTCCCCTTGAACCGAGAAAACGACCAAAAAACCCTGCCGCAAAACTCCCGATCAACGGTAAAATGACTATAAGTAAATACATAAGTACTATTTTTTTTTTTGCTCGAATCCGACCTGCCGGAAGGCATTCTTATTTATCGATGGAAAAAGGATCCAATTTATGTAGGCTCTACTTTTAATCCGCGGAATGGATTCAGGCAACCTCAGGGGTCGGCCGGGGTTCATATAACCTACGTTTATAATATAGCGAGTTCCCATGGAGTTGCTTCCATCCCTTATAGTCTCTCGCTCAGCTTCCCTCACATTGGCTTCGTACTCAGCCACTAAGTATTATCTTTGTTCTATTCTACGAAAACAGTGTTCTCTCGGTCCGTGTAGGGTTTACCCGTCTGACGGTGCCCGGTCAGCAGTAAAATTTCGAATGGAATTACTTATCCACTTTTGACTAATGCGATAAATAGTTGAGGACTCCGGCTTGTAAAATCGAAGACCTAAAAGATATGTTTTCTGTTCGCCGGAGCCGTACCGATAACTTAAACTTTTTATTTTCAATAATGTCTGTTTTTCGATTCCTACCTTGATTTAGTAAAGTCGGTCTAGGCGGTTCCGATCGCCTATACACCTTTTTTTGCCATTCATTAGCCCATTGCTAAGGGAATTGCTTCGCGATAAGATGATCTCGTTTTCATGTATAATCATATATTAAAGAATAAGAATTGAATAATAAATTTACCTAATAATTAATTACTGTCCCGTACTCGAATTACGGTTTGATTTCGCGTCAGCGAATTACAGTTGGATCACGAAAGAGAGACTAATGCTTCAGGACCCGATAAATATATGGCTCAGTATTAGCCGTAGAGAAAGAAGGCTCTACGCTTTAGCAGATGTTGTCGAGCGCACAGCGAGGCGAAAGAAACGGAAAGGACTGAAGCAATATATCCATTTCTGTCTCTGCTCTTTAGCGCATTTGGTGAAAGAGGTAAACACGACGGATTTAAAATCCGTTCCTATTGGTTATTGGTTCGAGTCCAATAATGCGCATCTCTTATAAACTCCATAAGAATGATAAATTATCGTAAAAAACGAGATAAAGTCCTACGACCGACCTATGGAAAATCTAAATATTAATAAGGTTAAAGCGTCGGCAAGGAAAGACCACTGGGGAGCGAGTATACAGAAAGTCCGTTTGGGATATTCACCTCGGTATTATGGTAAGCGTGTGGTTAACGAGGCTACGGAGTGAGTGGTTCACCTGAAACTGGAGGCAGACGACGGGATAGCTTCCTTCGGTTTTGGAGGGTCTAATATTGGATTGATCACTGGCTCCAAGCTCATCCTTGCTTAAGAAGCAACTATCCTTACAGTGTGACAGGAGGCCTCTTTGAAGAAGAGCTCAAGCAGATAACGGGTGACAGGATTTTGAACCCGATATTGAACCAGACACACCATCAGGTAACCCGTTGTTGATCTATCATACGTAGAAGGCCCCGTCTGACATGGGCTGCTCCAAATTGCTTACAGATTTTATGGCCTTGAAGACTTGTATTTATGTTTCTGCGACCCTATCCGACTCGAAGATTCAGTTGTCTATCCGCCGGTTGGCTGTTCATCCCCAATGACTCGTTGGTTATCTCTCGTGTCAAGCGGTAATACCATAATTGGACGAAATCACGTTAGTGGCCGTAAATTCGAACCGATTTAATAAGCTAGATCTTTATTTCCGGAGCATTTTTTTCATCCAATCAATCATACGGATCATTCTGAGCCTGAACCACGCCAAAGGGTTGGTTCTCTGAGTTCGCTGGACATACTCACTGGACCACCGGGGTCTCGGGCGAGAATGATCTGACTGCTGGTCAGTAAATTCAGTGCGTAGCGATCCAGGTTCCTGGGAAGACTGCGGAACTAAGGTCAGCAGTTCAGGATAATTTGTATAGGACTGAATTTGCCCGATCGCAAGCGGCTCTTGATCAATGTGTTCAAGGCGTATTCCGCCCACGACGCCCCGTTCGATGAAATACGCATTAAAATTGAGGGATATTTCATTGTTTTAGGTGTATCAAAATACATTATTTTCACAAAGCGTATATGAGAAAAACAACTGATAACGATAGTAATTACTCCTATTAGGGCTGGTAAGTAGGCCCCCGCCCGAAAAAGCGCCGAGAAACAAATAGAATTTGCTACGAAATCCAGCTAACGGGGGTATTCCTGCGTACGGAAACATAGTAATGGACGAGGAGCTAAAAAAAGATTAATTGTGGCTAAAGCACCTAAATCTGCACTCCCGGTAAATTTATGCAACGCACGGAAAAGTAAACTGCCCTACGGGACTCGTGCCGCGCAGAGTGTCTTTGCTTTTTCGACTCCGGGTCCCCGGCCTTCCAATTCTCATCGATAAGTGGTCCTTGATAATTTTCATAATTTCATCAACGGTCGACGAGGAATGCAAAAGGGGGGGGCGGGGCAACCGCTGCAGA